CGTATGGTTTTTGAGATGTAGTAATATATGAAACTAAACTAGTACAATAAGACTTAACATCACCTACTTCTAATTCATCTAAATAACCATTAATACCAGTATAAATTAGAGCAACTTGCTCAGCTACTGATAATGGTGAATTTTGAGGTTGTTTTAACACTTCACGTAAACGTGTACCACGTGCTAATTGTTTTTGTGTAGCTTCATCTAAATCTGAAGCAAATTGAGAGAATGCTTCTAATTCTGCGAATTGAGCTAACTCTAATTTTAATTTACCTGCAACTTTTTTCATTGCTTTTGTTTGAGCAGCAGATCCTACACGTGATACTGAAATACCAACATTAATAGCTGGACGAATACCTGAATTGAATAAATCATTCGATAAGAAGATTTGTCCATCAGTAATCGAAATTACATTCGTAGGAATATAAGCCGAAACATCACTAGCTTGTGTTTCAATAATAGGAAGAGCAGTCATACTACCGCCACCTAATGCATCACTAAGTTTTGCAGCACGTTCTAATAAACGTGAGTGTAAGTAGAATACATCACCTGGGTAAGCTTCACGTCCTGGAGGACGACGTAATAATAACGACATTTGACGATAAGCCATTGCTTGCTTAGTTAAATCATCGTAAATAACTAAAGTAGCTTTACCTTTGTACATAAAATACTCAGCTAAGGCAGCACCTGCATATGGTGCAATGTATTGTAAAGTAGCAGGATCGTTTGCTGTTGCAGCAACAACAATCGTGTAATCCATTGCTTGTTTTTCTTCAAGTACATTTACAACCTGTGCAATTGTAGAACCTTTTTGACCAATACCAATATAAACACAAACAACATCTTCTGTTTTTTGGTTAATAATTGTATCAACGGCAATTGAAGTTTTACCAGTTTGACGATCTCCAATAATTAATTCTCGTTGTCCACGACCAATTGGAATCATTGCATCAATAGATGTAATACCAGTTTGTAAAGGCTCACAAACCGATTTACGGCTAATAATACCAGGCGCCATCGCTTCAACTAATTGAGTGTCATCAGAAACGATTTCACCTTTTCCATCAATTGGAGTAGCTAATGGATTTACTACTCGACCTAAGAATTTGTCACCTACAGGAATTTGAGCAATTTTACCAGTCGCTTTAACTGTACTACCTTCTAAGATTTGACGGCCTGTACCCATTAATACAACACCAACGTTATCATTCTCTAAGTTTAAAGCAATACCAATTGTTTTGTCTTCGAACTCTAAAAGCTCACCACTCATTACTTGGTCAAGGCCATAAACTCGTGCGATACCATCACCAACTTGTAATACAGTACCAATATTATCTACTTTAACATCTTGATCATATTTCTCAATTTGTTCACGGATAATACTACTAATTTCGTCTGGACGAATATTTATCATTGTATTATTTGTAATATAAAAAGTTAATAAAAGATTTTGTTACAATTAAATTTCTAAAACAGTATCTAAGTGTTTTGCTAGATTCTCTAATTGATTTTTAATACTAAAATCAACTACTTTTGATTCTGTTTTAATTAAAAATCCACCAATTAAAGTTGGGTCGATTGTAACCTCTAATCTAATTTCACGTGCATCTGTTAATTCTTTTAATTTTTTAATTAACGTGCTTTTTTGGTCAGCTGAAAAATCAGATGCTGATACAACTTCTACCATCTTAATTGAAGCTGTTTTATATACTAATTCTAAATAATTAGTAATAATTGATCCTAATAAATTGATTCGATCTCGATTTACTAGAACCAATAAAAATTTAAATGTTTCGGTATTGATTTGTGATTGTAACGTTTTCGTCAGAATTTCACGTTTTGCAGCTTGACCTACAATTGGATTGTTTAAATATTCCGTTAATTCAGAAGTTTCATCTAAGAAAATTTCTAAATTTTGGAAATCCGCTGTAACCTGATGCATAATGTTTTGTTCAACCGAAAAATCAAATAAAGCACGTGCATAAGGAGCTGCAATTTTTTTTGTTAATGGATCTACACTCATAATAAATCTCCTTCTAATTTATTAATAGTATCATTAATTAATGCAGTTGCACGTTCTTTTGGTCCAAATGTTTCTTGTGCACGAACAACTGTTCGTTTTAAAACAAGTGAAATAATTTGTTGTTTAATTTCTAAAAATATTTGACGTTCTTTTGATCGAAAAGCAACTAATGCACGTTCAAAACGAATTTTTAAATCTTTTTTAGCTTGGAAAGCATCAGCTTCAAGTAATACTTTTTTTGTTGATAGTGTTTCATTTTGAATTTCACTAATAACAAGGGTAGCTTGATTTAATTGTTTTTGTGATTCTTCTAAACGCTTTTGTGCTTCATTTAATCGATCTTCAGCATCTTGAACACTTTGTACAATAGTTGTTTTTCGTTCTTCTAGAGATGAGCCTAAAAAGTCTCGTCCTGTAAAAACTAAAATTGCAACTAATGCCAAAATATTAAGTAAGCCGGTTTCAAGAATATCTGTATTTAAACCAATACCTTCATGTTCGGCAAGTAATGTAAAAATTTGATTAAAATTTTCCATGTTTTCGAGTTTTTATATAAACTGTTCACTTATAAAAAGGAAAATTACGCTTAACAAAAAATTTAAATTGATAATCTTGTTTCAATATCACCACATAATGATTTAACAACATCATCTAAACTATTAAGTGCTATATCTCTTTTAGTAAGAAGATCTTGTGTAATAGTATCTAATAAATTATCAATATATTTTTGAGAAATATTTAATTCAGTCTCTAAAATTTCTTTATGAATTTTTTGTGAGTTTGTAATTTCTAATTGGGCTTCTTTACGGACACTAGTTAATTCTTGTTCATATTGTTCCGTTAGCTTATTGGCTTCTGCTAAGATTTCTGAAGCTTTGCTAAGATTATTTAAAATATATTCTTTACGTTCTTCAATAATACTTAACAATGGACTATATAAAATTACATTTAAAATAACTGTTAATAGTATGAATTGAATAGCAACTAACGGTAATGTTGCATTCAAATCAAATAGTCCACCTGGTCCACTAACTTCTGAACTTGAAATTAGTATTGAAAGATTAATCATACAAAATTTATATGTTATCTGATTAATGAAATTGTGTTTTTTAAGATAATTTTATTTCTATCTTAAAAATAAAAAATTTAAATAATGTTTCATTTTTAAAAACTAAACATCATTTAAAAAATCATTTTATTAAATTCAAGTTAAAACTACTTCGTAAGTTGAAGTAGTTTTAAGTCTCAATTTAATATTACGAGTTAAATGGGTTAGCAAATAATAATGCTAATGCTACAACTAGACCATAAATTGTTAACGCTTCCATGAACGCTAAACTTAATAATAGTGTACCACGAATTTTGTTTTCTGCTTCTGGTTGACGAGCAATACCTTCAACAGCTTGACCAGCAGCGTTACCTTGACCAATACCAGGACCGATTGCAGCTAAACCAATTGATAAACCAGCAGCAATAACAGAAGCAGCAGAAATGATAGAATCCATAATAAATTTTAAATTGTAAATGTTTATATAATTTTTAAAAAATCTAATAGCGATATTTTCTAAAACAACTTATTCAAGAGCCTCTGCAATGTAAGCAGCAGCTAAAGTTGAGAAAATTAAAGCTTGTACTGAACCAGCAAAAATTCCTAATAACATAATCGGTAATGGGATTACTAAAGGAACTAATGATGTCAATACAGAAATCGTTAATTCATCAGCTAAAACATTCCCGAATAATCGGAAGCTTAATGATAACGGTTTCGTAAAATCTTCTAAAATATTAATTGGTAGAAGAAGTGGAATAGGTTCAATATATCGTTTGAAATATCCGAATCCTTTTTTACTTAAGCCTGCATAGAAGTAAGCAAATGATGTTAATAAAGCTAATGCAACAGTTGTATTAATATCATTTGTTGGAGCTGCAAACTCTCCTTCTGGTAATTCGATTAATTTCCATGGAATAACGGCACCAGCCCAATTACAGCCAAAGATAAATAAGAATAATGTCCCAATAAATGGAATCCATTCCTTATAAAAACTTTCACCTAATTGATCTTTTGCAATATCAGTAACAAATTCTACAGCTGATTCCATAAAGTTTTGCCAACCATGTGGAATTCGTTCAGCATTTGAAGACCCTAATAGTGAAAATACAATTAAAATTGCTAACACTAACCAGATAACTACTAGAACTTGACCATGTACTAAGAAACCTGCAATATCCCAGTAAAAATGTTTTCCAACTTCTGCCTCCGCTAATAATGTAAACGTATTTGAATAAAGAATTTCTGGGTACATAAAATTTAACTAATTTAGTAAATTACCCAATATTATAAAATATACAGGAACAATATATATTATAAGAAGTCAAAAAGTATTTTAGGGGTATTTTTATAAAAAAGCTCACTTTTAATACTATTATTGAAATTATGGATAAGAATTACACCATTTTCAAGAATCACTATTTATATAATGTACATTACAAAAATAAATTCTATAAATCTGTAAAGTACATTTAAAAAATTTTATCCCGTTTAGTAATTAATTTGAATTAGCTTTACAATATCTTCTAACGTTATTTTTAATAATAAGCTTTAATTTCAACGAACCAGTTTTGGTCTCTAGTTTAAGTAAAATGAAATATAAAAAAATGTAAATCTATTACAAATCAAATATTTGATTTGTAATAAATTTAATGAAAGATTAACCAAACTTACCTGAAGTTGAAGCAATTACAAATGCCGCATATGTTAAGATATAACCAACGGTAAAATGAACTAAACCAACTAAACGAGCTTGTACAATTGATAATGCAACTGGCTTATCTCTCCAGCGAATTAAATTTGCAAGAGGTGTACGTTCGTGAGCCCATACTAATGTTTCAATTAATTCTTGCCAGTAACCACGCCATGAAATTAAGAACATGAAACCTGTTGCCCAAATTAAATGTCCAAATAAGAACATCCATGCCCAAACAGATAAGTTATTCATACCAAACGCATTATAACCATTAATTAATGGAGATGAGTTTAACCATAAGTAGTCACGTAACCAACCCATAATATAATTCGATGATTCATTGAATTGAGCTGGGTTACCACCCCAAATTGTAATGTGTTTCCAATGCCAGTAGAATGTTGTCCATCCAATTGTATTTAACATCCAGAACATTGCTAAGTAAAAGGCATCCCATGCTGAAATATCACATGTACCACCACGACCTGGTCCATCACAAGGGAAACTATAACCAAAATCTTTTTTATCTGGCATTAATTTTGATCCACGTGCGTCTAAGGCACCTTTTACTAAAATTAATGATGTAGTATGTAAACCTAATGCAATAGCATGGTGAACTAAGAAATCACCTGGTCCAATTGTTAAGAATAAATCATTCTTATTATTATTAATTGCTTCTAACCAGCCTGGTAACCACACTTGACTACCAGCAATTGTTGCTGGACTAGTTGAAGATGATAATAATGTGTTAAATTGGTATACAGCTTTACCAGAAGCAGCTTGAATATATTCAGCAAATACTGGTTCAAATAAAATTTGTTTTTCTGGTTGACCAAAAGCAACTACAGTATCATTATGGATATATAATCCTAATGTATGGAAGCCTAAGAATAATGAAGCCCAGCTTAAGTGTGAAATAATAGCTTCTTTATGTTCTAACATTCGAGCTAATACGTTATCTTTATTCAATTCTGGATCATAGTCACGAACAAAGAAGATCGCACCATGTGCAAATGCACCAACCATTAAGAAACCAGCAATATATTGATGATGAGTATATAACGCTGCTTCAGTTGTGAAATCTTTAGATAAAAATGCATATGGTGTTAAAGCATACATATGTTGTGCAGTTAAAGATGTTGCTACACCTAACGATGCTAGTGCTAAACCTAATTGCATATGTAACGAATTCGTGATTGTTTCGAATAAACCCGTATGTCCAGCTCCTAAACGACCTCCTGGAGGACGGTGAGCATCTAAAATTTCTTTCATGTTATGTCCAATACCGAAATTAGTTCGGTACATATGACCAGCAACAATGAAAACAACTGCAATTGCTAATTGATGATGTGCTATATCACTTAACCATAATGATTGTGATTGTGGGTGGAAACCACCTAAGAATGTTAAAATAGCAGTACCTGCTCCTTCTGCTGTACCATAAACATGTTTAGCACTATCTGGATTTTCTGCGTAAACTGTCCAGTTACCAGTAAAGAATGGAGTTAAACCAGCTGGATGCGGTGGAGTTGTTAAGAAATTATCCCAACCAACATGAACACCACGTGATGCAGGAATTGCAACGTGAACAAGATGACCTGTCCATGCTAATGAACTAACACCAAATAAACCTGATAAATGATGATTTAAACGAGATTCATTATTTTTAAACCATGATAAACTTGGACGGAATTTTGGTTGTAAGTGTAACCAACCTGCAAATAATAAAGCACTTGATAATAGTAATAAACCAATACTACCTAAGTATAACTCTTGGTTTGTTCGGAAACCAATTGTATACCACCATTGATATACACCTGAAAATGCGATATTAACAGGATATGTATTACCTTTACTAAAAGCTTTTAATGCTGATTCACCAAAATGTGGATCCCAAATTGAATGCGCGATCGGTTTAACTTTTAATGGGTTAGTTACCCATTTTTCAAAGTTCCCTTGCCAAGCAACGTGGAATAGATTACCTGAAGTCCATAAGAAGATAACAGCTAAATGACCGAAATGTGAAGCGAAGATCTTTTGGTATAAGTTCTCTTCGGTCATACCATCATGTGCTTCTAAATCATGGGCAGTAGCAATACCATACCAAATTCGTCGAGTTGCTGGATCTTGTGCAAGGGCTTGGCTAAACTTTGGAAATTTAGTTGCCATAATTGTTAGATACCTTATTTATATAAATTTTTGTTATAAAGAGAAATATTAATGGCTAACTTAAAAAAATTAGCTTACTAATATTAAATTTTAAGATGAAAATTGAATCCATTTTAGCTGATTGAAACAGCACGTGCTAAGAAGAATGCCCAAGTTGTTCCAATACCACCTAATAAGTAATGTGCTAAACCAACAGCACGACCTTGTGTAATACTTAATGCACGAGGTTGAATAGTTGGAGCAAAGTTTAATTTATTATGTGCCCAAACAATTGATTCAATTAATTCTTGCCAATAACCACGACCACTAAATAAGAACATTAAACTAAACGCCCAAATGAAGTGTGCACCTAAGAAGATTAAACCGTATGCTGATGATGCAGAACCATAAGATTGAATTACTTGTGATGCTTGTGACCATAAGAAATCACGTAACCATCCATTGATAGTAATTGCCCCTCGTGCAAAGTTACCACCGGTAATATGTGAAATACTACCATCTGGTGCAATAGTACCCCAAACATCTGATTGCATTTTCCAACTGAAATGGAAGATAACAACTGAGATTGAATTGTACATCCAGAATAAGCCTAAGAATACATGATCCCAACTTGAACTTTGACACGTACCACCACGGCCTGGACCATCACAAGGGAAACGGAAACCTAAGTTTGCTTTATCTGGAATTAATTTTGAACTACGTGCGTATAATACACCTTTTAATAAAATTAAAACTGTTACATGAATTGTAAATGCATGAATATGGTGTACCATAAAATCTGCAGTACCTAATTTAATCGGCATCATAGCAATTTTACCACCAACTTCTACAACTTCACCACCAAAAGCATAACTTGTTGTTGCTAACGCGTTTGGAGCTGTTGTTCCAGGTGCTAATAAATGAACATTTTGAATCCATTGAGCAAAGATTGGTTGTAATTGAATCGCTTTATCTGAGAACATATCTTGTGGTCGGCCTAATGCACGCATTGTATCATTGTGAATATAGAATCCAAAAGCATGTGTTCCTAAGAAAATACAAACCCAGTTTAAATGTGAGATGATAGAATCACGATGACGTAATACACGATCTAATAAATTATTATAGTTATTAGCTGGTGTATAGTCACGAACCATAAAGATTGCACCATGTGCTGCACCACCAGTTACACAGAATCCACCAATCCACATATGATGTGTAAATAAAGATAACTGAGTTGCATAGTCTGTAGCAATATATGGATAAGGAGGCATTGCATACATATGGTGTGCCACAATAATACTTAAAGAACCCATCATCGCTAAGTTAATTGCTAATTGAGCATGCCATGATGTTGTCAAAATTTCGTATAAGCCTTTGTGACCTTCACCTGTGAATGGACCTTTGTGAGCTTCTAAAATTTCTTTCATGCTATGACCGATACCCCAATTAGTACGGTACATGTGACCAGCAATAATAAATAAAACTGAAATTGCTAAATGGTGGTGAGCAATATCACTTAACCATAAACCACCTGTAACTGGATTTAAACCACCTTTAAATGTTAAGAAATCTGAGTATTCACCCCAGTGACCAGCAAAGAATGGTGCTAAACCTTTTGAGAAACTTGGATATAACTGGCTCATTAATTCACGATTTGTAATAAACTCGTGAGGTAATGGAATCTCTTGTGGAGATACACCCGCATCTAGTAATTTGTTAATTGGTAATGCAATATGAATTTGATGACCAGCCCAAGCTAAAGAACCTAGACCTAATAAACCCGCTAAATGGTGATTCATCATTGATTCAGCATTTTGGAACCATTCTAATTTTGGAGCTGCTTTATGGTAGTGGAACCAACCAGCAAATAACATAATTGCTGACATAGCTAAACCACCGATAGCAATCCAGTATAACTCGATTTCACTAGTAATACCTTCTGCACGCCACATTTGGAACCAACCAGAGGTTGTTTGAATACCTGAGAAGTTTCCACCAACATCACCGTTTAAAATTTCTTGACCAACAATTGGCCAAACAACTTGTGAACTTTGTTTGATATTAACTGGATCACTTAACCATGCTGAATAATTAGAGAAGTATGCTCCGTGGAAGTGCATACCACTTATCCATAAGAAGATAACTGCTAATTGTCCAAAATGCGCACTGAAAATTTTACGAGAAACTTCTTCTAACGAACTAGTTTGGCTATCAAAATCATGCGCGTCTGCATGTAAGTTCCAAATCCATGTTGTTGTCTTTGGACCTTTAGCTAAAGTTCTAGAAAAATGCCCTGGTTGAGCCCATTTCGCAAAACTAGTTTCAACTGCGTCTTTTTCAACAAAAACTTGTACATTTTTTGATCGACGATCTGTTGAGCTTATTGCCATTAATTTTCTCCTTGTTGGAGACGAAAATTTATGAAACTCTCATAAACAAATAAAGAATATGTATTTCTCACTTTTCTATTAATTATGAGTTTTCAATTATCTATTATACAATTTTTTGATTAATTTTAATTAATTTTTTAAGGACGAAATTTTACAAGATATACCAAAAATTTAAATTATAAAAAATTATATCTTACTATAATAAATACCTAGTAATATAGTAGGTATTTATTAGATATAAAGAGTAGAAAATATTCTAACAGTAAGATTAGAAGTATAAGCCTAACATATCAGGAAAGAAACGATTAATTTCGATGATAAAACCAGCTGTAAACGTTAACCAAATTGTTAATAAAACGGGAGCAGTTGACAAATATTTTTGAAAATCTTCCATAAGAGTTTAGTTTGAATCGTTAGTAAATAATTAATTTAACAGTTTTAAAGATAAATTTAACGAGGTGAAACTGTTACTTCATCGTCTGGTGCTACTAAATCACCACTAATTAAGTCTTGCCACGCAGAAATTGGCCAAATGTATCCTGTTGCCATAATTTTTAATGCTAATGGTACATTAATAATAATTTCACTTTCACTTGGATTTGCAGTTGTACTTACTGCTCGTAAATATTTTCTACCAACCCAACCAATCCAGCCAGAAATGTAGATAAAGCCAAATCCTGGAAGAATAAATTCTGCTGCATGACTCCAACGACCATCGGCAATTAAATGCGGTAAACCATCAGTTCCACATAATAAATCTGACCGACCATATTTCTCAAATCGTGCTTTTGTTTGATCAATTTGTTGTTGTAAAGCTAAAGCTTGAGGTGTTTCACTATCGTATAAAGTTTTTCTCTGTTGTAATTTCTTTACACTTGATGTTAGTCGTTTATTAAAAGCTGGAGATTCACTACATTTTGTTAAACCACCAATTTCAGCTAAGGCGGTATCTGGTGTGAAAGCTAATAAAACTGCGAAAAGTAAAGCGATTAAGTTAAAGCGTTTCATTTTTAAAAAGAATTATAATTATCAATTTAGTAAAAAATTTCGAAAAAATATAGATACTAGTATATATAGTAATATAGTTTTGAATAAAAAAATTATTTATTTCTCAAATTAAAGATAATATATATCCAATATTTTTAATTTAGGAATGTCAAAATATAAAAAATTTTATATTATATTTTTTCTAGAGTATTTTATTTTGAATACTTTAGAAAAAATAGGATATTATAGATTATTCGAAATCTTTACGATTTGTATTTCTTGATGGATCACTCGAAAGAAGTCCAAAAATAAATAAAGAAACGAAAAAGATAACAGTTGTATAAACTAAAATTTTTAAAGTTAGCATTTAATTTTTCTTAAAAATTATTTTTAATAATATTAATTATACTAAAATAAAAGAATTCTGACTTATTTAATTACATAAAATTTTCAGAAAGAATCATAAATTTTATTCTAAAGATAATTAAGATTCGGATAGATAAGGATATATTTTTACAACCTTTACTTTGACTAGTTTTTGATTCGGTAAATCTTTATTCCATAAATCTGACTGAAATAAATATCCTTCAATTAGAACATAATCATTTATTTTATAAAAATCTTTCAATTCAGAGGCTAACTTACCCCAACAAATTAATTTAAGAATTTTGTTCTGGTTCTTATTTTGAAATTGAGCACGAAACTCTGTAACTTGACAATTATTTTCTGCTATTTTATGTTTTGGGATCTCTAAAATTTTAACTATAATTCCAATATAATTTGTATTAACCATAATTCTCTAAATAACTAAGTTCTTCTGTTTTTGAACATCTTCAAAGTTAATATCACGTAATCTTTTTAATAATCGAATAAAATATTCCAAGAAATAATCATCTAATTGAATTATCTCAGATGGATCGATTTTAAACGTTTTATATAATTCAAAAGTTGATTTAGAAAAATTATTTTCCATATTAAGAATCTCAGCAAAAGCTAACCTATCGCTAATATTTTGACCCCATTCAAAAAACCCAAAAAAATCACTAACAAACTTTAAAATTCCTAATGGAACACGTTGGACCTTAGCCTCTTGTCCTGCTAATTGTTCGCAAAGACTAATAATTTCAGATGATACCCAACCTTTTAATCCACTTAAAAAGAATACTTGATTTACTGTTTGAGGAATTTGTAAAGATCTAATACAGAATTTCGCAATATCTTGAGTATCCATATATGAAATATTAGTATTTTCATTTGTGACCCAGATTGGTAAATTCTCTAGAATTGGAATTGCATATTGTTCAATTAATCCTTGATAAAATCCAGTTAATCGAAAGATTGTGTATGGAATTTTTGATTGTTTTAATTTAGTTTCAATTCCATATTTCAATCTCATTAATGGAATATTATTAAATTGTTCCACATTTTGTGCAGAGAAAAAAATAAATCGCTTAATTGAAGCTGCTTCAACAGCTTCAATTAAATAGGATTTTCCAATCCAATCTACATTTTTTAATGAATCTAATTCATTTACACGACTTGTGGAAGCATCAATAACTGCTGTGATCCCTTTTAAACATGGAGGAATTGTTTCTGGTCGTGTTAAATCACCATATACTAATTCAACTCCCCATTCTTTTAAAAAACTTGCTTTGCGGAAATTTCGAACCATACAACGAACTTGATAACCTTTAGTTAAGGCCTGTAAAACAACCTGTCGTCCTAATGTCCCAGTTCCGCCAATAATTAATAAACTCATGAACTAATTTATTTTAAGAATTTCTAATCGTTAAAAACACTACTTTGTAAAATATCGTCAGCTTCAAGATTAACTAATTCTTTCTTTGTTAAAACTTGGCCGCGACTATCAAAAATACGATTTGCTTGACGCATTCTTGCTCTATCTAATGCATTCTTTACACTTCTAGCATTAGCAAATAATGGTTTTGCTTTTCGTCTTTCGATATAATGTGTTAATGCAATTTCAGCATCAGGAGTTAGTTGGTATTGTTGATCTTCTAACATTAATTTTGAAATTTGTAATAATTCATCAGTTGAATAATCAGGGAAATCAATATGATTCGCAATTCGTGATGATAAACCTGGATTTGATTCATAGAATCGATCCATTGGTTCTTTATATCCTGCTAGGATAACAACAAGATCATCACGTTGGTTTTCCATAACTTGTAATAAAATTTCAATTGCTTCTGCACCGTAATCTCTTTCATTATCAGGTTTATATAGGTAGTAAGCTTCATCAATGAATAGAACACCACCCATCGCTTTTTTTAATACTTCTTTTGTTTTTGGTGCTGTATGACCAATATATTGACCTACTAAATCATCACGGGTAACCGTTAAAAGATGACCCTTTTTAATATAACCTAATTGATATAGGATATCAGCCATTTTTAAACCAACTGTTGTTTTTCCTGTCCCAGGACTTCCTGTAAATGACATATGTAATCCTGGATTAGCAGCAGTAATACCTAAATTTCTTCTTAATTTATCAATTAAAAGTAAAGCTGCAATTTCTCGGATACGCGATTTTACTGGTGTTAAACCAACTAATTCTTCATTTAACAAATTTAGAATTTTAGCAATTTCAGTTTTTGCATACTCTTCTTGTAAGTTAATAGGTGTTGTGTTCATAAAAACTTATTATAATAATTAAATAATACCTAATGAATATTATACAAATAATTTTCAATAATGGAACATATTAAATCAGTTAAATGTTAACTGATTTAATATTTTTTTATAAAAAATCTATTTATATTATGCTGAAAATGTTGGGATACTAGATAAACAAATAAATGCAAAACCAGCTCCACCACATGCTCCAACAAAGAATCCACCTTTAAATTGATCCCATGCTGTTTTAGTTTGTAAATTATTTACATTTTCTGAAGATTTTTCTTGACCAAATGCTGCTACGCCGTAAATAGTTAAACCAATTGTTAGAATCACAATTAATCCGATTGTAGACATAAACCCAGCTAGTAAAGCAACTTCTGAATTACGTAATGGGCCTAATGTAGCAAAAGGACCAATTAAAAAATACCCATGTGCTAAACCAATCTCTAGACCACGCAATAATGGTGTTAACCCAAATCGATACGCTGGTAAATTTTGTAAGATTGCTCTTGTTACTGCAGATGATGTAATAGGTGTTGCTAAATGCCCTACAAATGGATCATCATTATACGGTTTAATAAAGTTAGCCATAAAGTTAATTTGAAAATTTTTAATTAAATAAATATTAGGTCACTAAATTTTAGTTAAAATTTTTACCAACCAAAATTTTTATATAGATTACTATATAATATATACTAATATAGAGAAAAATTCTTATAAACTTAATTTTAACAAAATAATAAAGATTTTATGACAGTTGCTATAGACTACTTTTTACTAGTTGGATTCTGCTTTGCATTAACATCAGGTTTATTTATTGGACTAAAATCAATTAAATTAATCTAATCTTATTAAATTTAGAAACTATGCAAAACGAAATTCGTCAAGACGACATTATTGGATCGCGACGATTTAGTAATTATTTTTGGGCAATAGTTTTGTTTGTTGGTGGGTTAGGTTTTTTATTAGCTGGCTTATCTAGCTATTTTAAAATTAATTTCTTACCCTTTGCAAATCCAACAGAATTAGTTTTTATACCACAGGGTTTAGTAATGATGTTTTATGGTACTTTAAGTTTAACAATTAGTTTTTACATTATTTTAACAGTTCTTTTAGACATCGGTGGTGGTTATAATGAATATAACAAAGTTGAAAGTCTTGTAAAAATTGTTCGAAAAGGATTTCCTGGTAATAACCGTGAAGTTCTGTTAACTTACCCATTTTCAAACGTACGATCAATTGGTATAAAAATAACGGAAGGTTTAAATCCAACTCGAAGCATTTATTTATGCTTAAAAGATGAACGAAATATTCCGTTGACACCTGTTCAGGAACCAATTTCAATCTCGGATCTAGAAGAAGAAGCTGCCGATTTAGCAAAATTTTTAGATTTAAAATTAGAAAATTTATAGGATTTTATTGATTTTTATAGACCTATGATTATATAATATTGTCAAGCGGGCATAGTTTAGTGGTAAAACCTTAGCCTTCCAAGCTAATGATGGGGGTTCGATTCCCCCTGCCCGCTTTTGACTAATTATTTGAATGAGCAACAATCTTTTTATTAATAGGAGAAATATATAATTATGTCTGGTGGATCTACAGGCGAGCGTCCGTTCTCGGATATTATTACTAGTGTACGTTACTGGATTATTCACAGTATTACAATTCCATCACTTTTTGTATCAGGATGGTTATTCGTAAGTACTGGTTTAGCATATGATGTATTCGGAACTCCACGTCCAAACGAATACTTCACACAAGATCGTCAACAAATTCCATTAGTAAACGATCGATTCAGTGCAAAACAAGAATTAGAAGATTTAACTAAAGGTTTATAATTGAGGTAAAAAAATGGCAAAAAATATTAATCAACCTGTAGCTTATCCGATTTTTACATTCCGTTGGTTAGCTATTCATGGATTAGCAGTTCCAACTGTATTTTTCTTAGGCGGAATTACAGCAATGCAATTTATCCAACGATAAATTAATACATATTAAATACATACGAGGTAATTTTTATGACAGGTCCAAATCCAAATAAACAAGCAGTAGAATTAAATAGAACTTCTCTTTACTGGGGACTTTTATTAATCTTTGTTTTAGCAGTACTATTCGCAAGTTATTTCTTCAATTAATTAATATCGCAGGAGGTTTTTTATGGCAAATACTGGTAGAATTCCATTATGGCTAGTAGGTTTAGTAGGTGGGTTAGCTGTAATCACAATGCTTTCTTTATTTATCTATGGAGCATACTCAGGTTTAGGCTCATCATTATAAGAGCTAATTAGACATAGTATGAAAAAATCTGATTTGATTAAAAAGCTCAAATCAGATTTTTTCATACCATGTCTAAATTAGTCTTGAAAAGGAAGTCGAAGTTTTTTAAATGTATTAATTATCATAGCAAATAATTTATTTCCAACATTCCAACTATTTCGAGTACCATTACCAAACCAGCCATACCAGAGTTTTGGAAAAACTCGGTTTAAATTTTTTTCTTTTTCTTCTGAATTTTGCCATGCTGTATTTCCACCACTATAAATACTATTTTTTGGACGTGGCCCAATATGAAGTTCAGTATTTTCTACAAAGAATGGGACATAAAAATATTGACCCCAAATAGCATGAAACAATCCAAATAATATAAAACCAATATGAGTTAATACAATACAGGCTATAATTCCATTTAAAATATTAACTTGTAAAATTAAATTTGGATCTACATAATTTCCATAAACTTTTGTCTGAGGAATAAGAACAAAGGTTTGGAAATAATAAACACGGTAAATAAAATAGATAAAAATTTGCTCTATCATTCCTATAATAAGTAAAAAAGTCCAATGCCATCTTACTAAATAAGGACAATATCGTTTACCAATTCGAGTAATAACAGCGTACGCTGCCACACCTGAAAGTTGGGACCAAAATTTACTGCAGATATCATAAATTTTGGGAATAATCTTATTGTAAAGTTTATAATAAATAGAAACAATATTTGACTGGGTCGGTTCTTGAATTTTAGAAATCACCATCGAGATGGGGTCTATATAATAACGAAGACCAGTTTCAGAATCAACATTTATCATTCCTTTTGTAAATGCATAATATATCATCTGCCCAGGATTATACCAATGTATATTCTCACCTAGTTTCAAATCCGTTAACGTTGTTTGTCGGTGCATAGAACGTAACTGAACAGCATCCATACCTAATTTATTTAAAAATGGAAGTTTTAATAAAACACTTCTATACATCGAAATAAGATCGATTAAATGCCTATACCATAAGTACCCTGCAAATAGACCAATACAAGTAATATAAAAAGACGTTTTTAAATTATATCGAATTACTAGAATTATGAAACGGACAAAAAGAATAAAAAAAAGAACATTTTCAATATCTGCTAGCGTTAATCCATCTTGAATTTTATTCCATAAACCTTCAACTACTAGACGAAATGTATCTAAAGAGATATCGGTTGATGGTTCTATAGTGGAAAGATTAAAATCATATCCATTAATTGACGCTTGTTGTAGATCACGTACTTGAGGATCTTCAACTCCAAACCAACTTAAGACCGTTTCTTGATCAATATTGATTAGAAGAGGTAAAAGTTTTAGAAAATATAACATAAATTAGCTTAGTCAAGATTGATTAAAAGTTTAGTGCTTTAGCATTGTATAAGCTAAACATACTATATTTTTAATTAAAACTCAAGTCTTTGAACAGAGAACCTTCTAACTTAACTTCATGTTATTTTTGTACGTACCCCCAAGGGAATTCGAATCCCTGTCTGCTCCGTGAAAGGGAGCTGTCCTAGGCCTCTAGACGATGGGGGCAAAAGAGATTTTGTGGAAAAACCGAAAGCGGGCAACGCGATTCGAACGCGCGACATCAACCTTGGCAAGGTTGCGCTCTACCACTGAGCTATGCCCGCGAGTATTTTGGTTATAGCCACAAAATATTGTTCTCTATTATGAATAAATAATATAAGAATTAATCTAATCTGTCAATAGTTTAATTTAGAAATTATAGCTTAAACTATAATTTCTAAATACTTAAATTGATGCTCCGATTCCATCAGCAGCAGCAATTGCAATAACAAGAAATATCCAACCTTGGAAACCACGTGTAAATGTTCCTTTTGAATTTTCCCATTCACCTGGAGTAGCTAGTGCAACTGGAACTGTTACAACTAAACCTAATGAAACTAAAACAAATATAGTTGTTAAAGCAGTTATCATAAATCTATTTAAAAAAATTTTTATATTGATGATCAAATTTAAATGTTTACGCTATTTTTAAAGATTACCTTTTTTGATAGCTAATAAAACAATTACTGCGGGACCTGCTAACATAATAACACCTGTAGCGATTAGTTGTCCTAAAACTTGCCAATTAATCATTTTTAAAATCCTTATTTATCAATTTTTAATAAAATTTTAAGTAATAAAATAACCGATAATGTTACTTTAATTCTACTTTAAAATTCGTAAAGTAAAAACATTATTTTAAATTTAATATTTAAAATCTTATATTTTGATTGTATATAAAAATTTTCTAAATAAATACTTTAATATTTTTTAAGTTTCATGGTAATATCTTATATGATTATCGGGTTGCTAACTCAATGGTAGAGTACTCGGCTTTTAACCGAATAGTTCTGGGTTCGAGTCCCAGGCAACCCATATATAATTAGTAGTAATAATTTTTCATAGTTTTAATTAATCTAGACAAAAAGTTATATAAAAAATAATGTATATTTTTTATTCTTTACCTAACTTTAAAAGTTAGGTAAAAAATAAAAATGATTATTAGTATTATTATTAGTCAATAGGACGCATTGATAATACAGGTTCATTTGCACGGTTAATACCTTTCTCAAAACCAGCAGCAGCAGCTCGAGCACGACCTGAGTGCCACCAGTGACCTACTAAGAAGAAGAAAGCTAAGAAGAAGTGTGAACAACATAACCATGAACGAGGAGATACGTAGTTAACTGAGTTAATCTCTGTTGCTACACCACCTACTGAGTTTAATGAACCTAATGGAGCATGTGTCATGTACTCTGCAGCACGACGTTCTTGCCATGGTTGAATATCATTTTTAATTTTATTGATATCTAAACCATTTGGACCACGTAATGGTTCAACCCATGGTGCACGTAAATCCCAGAAACGCATTGTTTCACCACCGAAGATAATCTCCCCACTTGGTGAACGCATTAAGTATTTACCTAAACCAGTTGGACCTTGTGCTGATGAAACATTAGCACCTAAACGTTGATCACGAACTAAGAATGTGAATGCTTGTGATTGTGAAGCTTCTGGACCTGTAGGACCATATAATTCACTAGGGTAAGCTGTATTGTTATACCAAGAGTATAAAGCAGCCGTGAAACCCATAAGAGAAATTGCAGCTAAACTGTAAGATAAGTATGCTTCACCAGACCAAACGAAAGCACGACGTGCCCAAGCAAATGGTTTAGTGAAAATATGCCAGAAGCCACCGATTAGACATAAAATTCCAATCCAGATGTGACCACCAATAATATCTTCCATGTTGTTTACTGAAACAACCCAGCCGTCTCCACCAAATGGTGAACGGAATACATAACCAAAAATAACAATTGGGTTTAATGTCGGAGTTGTGATGTAACGAACATCTCCACCACCTGGTGCCCAAGTATCATAAACACCACCTAAGTACATTGCTTTACCAACTAGTAATAAAGCACCTACACCTAAAAGACATAAATGAATACCTAAAATTGTTGTCATTTTGTTTTTATCACGCCAGTCATAACCAAAGAATGGGAATGATTCTTCTAATGTATCTGGTCCTAATAATGAGTGGTAAATACCACCAAAACCTAAAACAGCTGCTGAGATTAAATGAATTACACCAACAGCGAAGTATGGTACAGTTGTAGTGATTTCGCCACCTGGTCCGATTCCGTAACCTAATGTAGCTAAATGTTGCATACAAATGAAACCTTGTTCGTATAATGGTTTTTCTGGAACAAAGTGTGATACTTCAAATAAAATCATCGCACCGGCCCAGAATACCATTAAACCAGCGTGTGCTACGTGAGCACCTAATAACTTACCTGAAACATTGATTAAACGTGCGTTTCCACTCCACCAAGCGAAACCTGTTGATTCAATGTCGCGACCTGCAATACTACTATTAAAGGGCGTTTCCACGTGGTAATACCTCCTCAGGGAATACAAAGTTTTCATGTGGTTGATCTTGAGCAGCCATCCAAGCACGAATACCTTCGTTTAATAAAATATTTTTTGTATAGAATGTTTCAAATTCAGGATCTTCAGCTGCACGTAACTCTTGTGATACGAAATCATATGCACGTAAGTTTAATGCTAAACCAACAATACCAATTGCACTAGTCCATAATCCTGTAACAGGTACGAATAACATGAAGAAGTGTAACCAACGTTTGTTAGAGAATGCTACACCAAAAATTTGCGACCAGAAACGGTTCGCAGTAACCATTGAGTATGTCTCTTCTGATTGTGTCGGTGTGAATGCACGGAATGTGTTAGCTGCATCACCATCTTCAAATAATGTGTTTTCCACAGTTGCACCATGAATTGCACAAAGTAAAGCACCACCTAAAATACCAGCAACACCCATCATGTGGAATGGGTTTAATGTCCAGTTGTGGAAACCTTGTAAGAATAATAAGAAGCGGAAAATTGCTGCAACACCAAAACTAGGTGCGAAGAACCAACTTGCTTGACCTAATGGGTATAACAAGAAAACTGAAACGAATACAGCGATTGGACCTGAGAACGCAATTGCGTTATATGGACGGATACCAACTAAACGTGCAATTTCAAATTGACGTAAACAGAATCCGATTAAACCAAATGCACCGTGTAAAGCGATGAAAGTCCAAAGTCCACCGATTTGACACCAACGTGTAAAATCACCTTGTGCTTCAGGACCCCATAAAAGTAATAATGAGTGACCCATACTGTTTGCTGGAGTAGATACTGCAGCAGTTAAAAAGTTACAACCCTCAAGGTATGAACTTGCTAAACCATGTGTATACCATGATGTAACAAAAGTTGTACCAGTCATCCAACCACCTGCTGCTAAGTAAGCAGTTGGGAATAATAATATACCTGACCAACCAACGAAAACAAATCGATCTCTTTTTAACCAATCGTCAACAAGATCAAATAAGCCACGTTCTTGGTTTTGCCCAATTGCAATGGTCATATTCTAAATAATCCTTTAATTAAATGTTTTATTAGGTAAACAATCTTCAAAAAATTTTACCTAAGTCTTTTCAGCTTATATTATCCATTATATATCAAAATAGTAAGAATAGATGAAATTTACAAATTTAATTAAATTATTTAAACAAATAAAAATTTACAAGTATTGTTTCTTTAAGTTAAACTTATGAAAATAACTATTTAACTTAAAGAAACAAGATTTGATTAACTAATATCATCAATAGAAATGTACATAAAGAATAATGCCATACTAAGTGCTGGAAAAACTAGACCAACAATAGGAACTAAAATTGAAGGTAAAAATGCAGCTGTCATATTTTTATCATAATAAAGTTTTCTAATTACTAATTATTTGTATAGTAACCCGATATTATTGATTATATATGAAAATATGTTAGAATTAAACATTAATATAAATCAAAAATTTAAATAGTTTTATAGTAGAATTAATATTATTAAATCTAATATTTTTAATCTTAGAAAATTTATACACTATATTTCATAATTATGGAAACTTTATTATTATCTCGTTTACCAGAAGCGTATGTTATTTTTAGTCCAATTGTAGATGTATTACCAATTATCCCAGTTTTCTTCTTACTATTAGCTTTTGTATGGCAAGCAGCAATTGGATTTAGATAAATTTTAAATTTATAATCCCAATTTCTTGTTCGATCATTGTATAATTATTTATAATTATGTGAAATTACATAATTAAATTTATCTTTTTAATAAAATAACAAGAAAATGGTAGAACCTTTATTATCTGGAATTGTTTTAGGATTAATCAGTGTAAGTGCTGCAGGTTTATTTGTTGCAGCCTTCTTACAATACCGTCGTGGTAATCAATTTGAATCTTAAATTATATTAAAATCTTACAAATCTTTGATTTGTAAGATTTTATAGTAGGAAACTTATTCACAATAATTTTTTAAAAATCTATTGACTCTTTATCCCTAATTTGTTAATCTAATACTTATACAAGGTTATTTGTTAAAATGATATTGTATACTCTTGTTTCGTCAATTGCTGGTGTAGCTCAATGGTAGAGCAACGGATTTGTAATCCGTAGGTTGGGGGTTCAAATCCCTTCACCAGCTTATTATTAACAAATCTCTTACACTATATTAACTATAGTAAAAATTTATTATTTTATTAATAAAAAGCGTATAATTTTCAGTGTATCTAAAAGAACATAGAATTTTATAGAAACAATAGTTTTCTTGATAAATGTTATGTTTAAGTAAAAAAATGTTAATAATAAATTCCGTATTCCTTATATATCGTACTAAAAATACTAAAAGAAGGATAGTTTATGTCACGTGCACTAAATGGTGATGGTGTAAAAGATATGATATTATTACAAGGAAAGTCAGCAACAGAATCAGCTGCTTACTTTTGGGGAAACATAACAAAAGGAGTTCAAGACTCAACTAAAAGTGCTTTAATGATAGATAGTGGACGGCGAGTTGGTACTGGCACTTTCAAAGCAAGTAAAGATTTTGCTAAAGGCGATCTCATATGTGGCACCTTATGCTGTGTTTCAGTAGGATGCGAAACAGTATCAGGTGTGCTCGTTTGGTGTCCAATACCTGGTAAAGTATTAACTGTCTCACTTCTAAAGGCTACTTCAATGGGATGTCAAAAGTTTAGAGATCTTTGTACGGCAGACCCTTCTTCACCGTTGTGCTAATCTTAATTGCTGGAACGTGACACCTTGAATAGAATTAAATTTCTAACATTCATGATCAAAAATCTTCAAAACTATTTAATAGAATAATATCAAGCAAAGGTACAGAAACTTAAAAAGTGATACAACACTTTAGTAAGTTTATAAAAAAATTCTCTGAATGTAGGATTCTCTCAGTAGTTGCCTATAAATAAGTTTTAAGCTTAAAAGAAAAAATATTTTGAATACTATGATTGTAAGAAAATGAAATATTATTAGTCGAACTGCATACCTAATAGTTTTAAATTTTAGCTATTCCTAAGACTAAGTCGTCTTATTTTTTAAGTCTCATTAATATACGTATCATAGGCCCAGTAGGAATCGAACCTACATTGGAAACTTAGAAGGTTTCTGTCCTAATCCGTTAGACGATAGGCCCTTAAGAATAATAATAGTGGGTAATACAGGATTTGAACCTGTGACCTTCTGCTTGTAAGGCAGACACTCTACCGCTGAGTTAATTACCCAGTCTTTCTATCTTATATTTATACAAAAAAATTAAGGATACGTCAATATTAAAATTATTTTAATTAAACATCTTTAATTAAAATAATTCTAATATTGTTTTTTAAAATTAAATATGGTAATGTATTATCATAAATAGGGTCGGTGCCCGAGTGGTTAAAGGGGGCGGATTGTAAATCCGTTGCGTAATGCTACGTTGGTTCGAATCCAACTCGGCCCATTTTCATTTAATTAAAGATAAAGAAGGTTTCTAGTTTAATTATTATAAATAGTTTTGAAATTTATAAGCCAACCATACTTCGAATAATAACGAATAATAGAACGACAAATATTACAAAACTGATAAATATAATGCCTCGAAATTTTTTAATTTTAAATAAATTCTTAAGAGGCGCTAGAATTACTAATACTAAACCAGCGACACTACTAATAAAGAAACGTGGATAACGTGATATATTCACCCAGAAATCATTCATAAGATCTTATAATATAATTATTAACTCGTATTGCAATTATATATAATTTTTAAAGCAATCGCAAAATTCTATTGTTTGAGATTAAATAAATTTTTAGTTTATTTTTATAATTTATGGTACACTGATGTGTACATAGGTAGTGTAAGGCTCTGTAGCTCAGTGGTTAGAGCAGGGGACTCATAAGCCCAAGGTCGTAGGTTCAAATCCCACCAGAGCCATCTACTTATATTTTTGAAGTTTATTTAGTTTAGGAGAAATGGCTGAGTGGTCGAAAGCAATAGATTGCTAATCTATCGTACAATTTTTTGTACCCAGGGTTCGAATCCCTGTTTCTCCTTTATTAAAAAACAAATAAAAGACATTGACAAATTAAGAAAGTTAATTAGAATATATTGTTATATAAGCATATGGGATTGTAGTTCAATTGGTTAGAGCACCGCCCTGTCACGGCGGAAGTTGCGAGTTCGAGTCTCGTCAGTCCCGGTAAAATCTAATCTAATGTTTAATTTGTGTTTGATAATGTAACTAAAAAAATTTAAAACTATTTAATAATAATATGGAAAATATTATTATTAAATAGTTTTTATTCGCCCTGAACTTTTAATAAGCCAAACCCTAAAGAAAGACCAAATAATGTCATGCTAAAACAAATAACTGCTGGAGTAATAATTTCTGCACTAGCGTACGGGAATATTGCTTTGATTAATTCCATAATTTTTTTAATTCTAAATGTTACAAAAAGTTTTATTTAAATAATTAGAAACCATTTCGAGCCCATACTGTTAATGCTAATGAAAATGTAAACATTGTCATTAAACCGGCCCATCCTAGACTTAAAATATCCATAAAATTATAATTTTTAATTTATTTAATTTTTATAATTTAAAAGGAGTTTAAAGCCTTTTAAATTATTTTTTAATTAGTACTGTAATTATACAATACCATTTGTCCAATCAACATCGACATCATCAAGAATTAATGATGAATTATAAATTTGTAAAATAATTAATAAAAATACTAAAAATGCCGCCATCGTAACACCCATAATTGGAGTTGTTCCCCAACCTGGTGCAACTTTACCATATTCAGCATTTAATGGACGTAAAATTTCACCTAATCTTGTTCGTAATGCCATAAAAATATTTTATATTTTTAATAAATTAATTTTTCTAGTATATGTTATATAATATTAAAACGTTAATTTAACTAAATATATAACATGGAAACAGCCACTATTCTTGTAATTTTTGTATCAAGCTTACTCTTAGGAATTACCACATATTCTGTATATACAGCTTTTGGACCAGCGTCAAAAAATTTACGTGATCCATTCGAAGAGCATGAAGATTAAAAAATAAAACCAAATAATTGGTTTTATTTTTTGATAATTCGAGGCGTTTCTCTAAAGAATACTGCAAAGAAAATTACAACTAAAGTACCGATAAGTAAAAATGTATAAACTAATGCTTCCATTGTCTTTGTCTAATCCTAATTTAAATTATAAAGAACTTAATTAAAAAACGAACTGTTTTTTACACAGCACCTTGTTTTTTCGTTGATCTATCACCAAGTTTTTGGAATACACCAAATTCTACTTGTTCTGTTACTTCTGCCCCAATACCCGTAAATACATCACGGAAGATTGTTCGGCCACCATGCCATAAATGACCAAAGAAGAATAATAAAGCAAAATTAGCGTGACCATAAGTGTACCAACCACGTGGGCTACTTCTAAATACACCATCTGATTCTAAACTTGTTCTATCAAATTCAAAAACTTCACCTAATTGTGCCTTACGAGCGAATTTCTTAACTGTTGGTGCATCTTTAAATGTTTGACCATTTAATTTACCACCGTAGAAATCAACACTAACACCAACTTGTTCAATACTATATTTCGATTCTGCTCGACGGAATGGGATATCTGCACGAATAATACCATCTTTATCTACTAGAATTACCGGGAATGTTTCGAAGAAGGCTGGCATACGACGTACTGTTAATTCACGACCTTCTTTATCACGGAAAATTGGATGACCTAACCAAGCTTCAGCAATACCATCACCTTTGTCCATCGCACCAGCACGGAATAAACCACCTTTTGCTGGATTGTTTCCAATATAATCGTAAAATGCTAATTTATCTGGAATTCTTGACCATGCTTGACTTTCAGATAAACCTTCACTTACAGATGTCTCAACCTGACGTTCGATTTCTTGTTGGAAATACCCGCTATCCCATTGGTAACGCGTTGGACCAAATAACTCGATTGGTGTCGCTGCTGCACCATACCACATTGTACCTGATGTTACAAATGCAGCAAAGAAAACAGCTGAAATACTACTTGATAATACTGTCTCAATATTACCCATTCGTAATGCACGGTATAAACGTTGTGGCGGACGTACATTTAAATGGAAAATACCTGCAAAGATTCCTAGGATACCTGCAGCAATATGGTGTGATGCAATACCACCTGGGTTAAACGGGTTAAATCCGTCAGCACCCCAAGCTGGAGCTACAGGTTGAACTTTTCCTGTAATACCAAATGCATCAGAAACCCAAATACCAGGACCAAATAAACCTGTTACGTGGAATGCACCAAAGCCAAAACATAAGATACCTGATAATAATAAATGAATACCAAAGATTTTTGGTAAATCTAAAGCAGGTTCTCCTGTTCTTGGATCACGGAATAATTCTAAATCCCAGTAAACCCAATGCCAAATTGCAGCTAAGAAACATAAACCTGATAACACAATATGTGATAATGCTACACCTTCAAAACTCCAAAGACCTGGGTTTGAAACACTCTCACCAGTAATACTCCAACCACCCCAAGAATCAGTAATTCCTAAACGAGTCATGAAAGGCATAACAAACATACCTTGACGCCACATTGGATTTAAAACTGGATCTGATGGATCAAAAACAGCTAATTCGTATAAAGCCATTGATCCAGCCCAACCAGCAACTAAACCAGTATGCATAATATGTACGGCAATTAATCGACCTGGGTCATTTAAAACAACTGTGTGAACACGATACCATGGTAATGCCATAGTAATACATCCCTCAATATAAATAATGGTTTTTGACTTTCTTACAACTAAACTAAATAAAAGTTAGCTAATATACTATTATAAGCAAATCTAAGAAAAATTAATTAATTTAATTTTGTCGGACTAAAAAATATTCTTAGTTTTAACTTTTCTTGTTTATATAAATGCTTTACTTGTCTAAAGACTCGAAATACGATAGACTTAGACATAAATAAATATAATTATTTTTTACTACTTTACAAATTTTCTAAACTTATAAATTTTAAAAATAAACAAATTTTATGGCAAAAAAAAGTATGATTGAACGAGAAAAAAAACGTATTAAGTTACATAACAAATACGCATTAAAACGATCAAATCTATTAAAAGCTTATCAACTAGAACAAAATTTCACAGTAAAATTAGAACTTCATTCAAAAATTCAAAAATTACCTCGAAATAGTGCTAAAACTAGAATTCGAAACAGATGTTGGAAAACTGGACGACCACGTGGTTTCTTCCGTGATTTTGGAGTATCAAGAAATGTTTTAAGAGAAATGGCTCATCAGGGGTTATTACCTGGAGTGACTAAATCAAGTTGGTAAAATAAATTTATTCAAATTAAATTCACTGATTTTTATTAATTTAATTTACAATTATAAGTATAACGTTAAAAGAACGCTTTTTTTTACAATTTAACATACTAAAATTTTTAGAATTGAAATAATTTTAATTTAAAAATTCGGGAGTTTATAATGATTTATGATTCACAAGTTTATACAGCATTAACTATCGCGTTATTAGCTGGTATTTTAGCTATTCGTTTAGGTTCAACACTTTACGAATAATAACAAATGTTAAAGAAATAATTTAGATTATTTCTAATTTAGATAAAAAACTTTCTCTATTAGTAATTGATAATAAGCTATGGTAACAGAAGATTTAAAAAAATTTACTAGTCCCGTTTTCCCATTTACAGCTATTGTTGGCCAAGAAGAAATGAAATTAGCTCTTCAATTAAATGTAATTGATCCAAAAATTGGTGGAGTTATGATCATGGGTGATCGAGGAACTGGTAAATCAACAACGATTCGAGCAATTGCAGATTTACTTCCAGAAATTGAAGTAGTTAAAGATGACCCTTTTAATTCTCATAAATCAGATTTAGATTTGATGGGAAATGAAGTTAAACAAGCTATCCAAAATAATGAACCTATTGAAACAGAATTAATTAAAATTCCAATGGTGGATTTACCTCTGGGTGCTACAGAAGATCGAGTATGTGGAACAATTGATATTGAAAAAGCTTTAACTGAAGGTATCAAAGCTTTTGAACCAGGTCTATTAGCAAAAGCGAACCGTGGGCTTTTATACGTAGATGAGGTAAATTTATTAGATGATCACTTAGTTGATATTTTATTAGATTCTGCAGCTTCAGGGTGGAATACTGTAGAACGAGAAGGGATTTCAATACGCCACCCAGCTCGTTTTGTTTTAGTTGGTTCAGGAAATCCAGAAGAAGGAGAATTACGACCACAATTACTAGATAGATTTGGAATGCATGCTGAGATCCGAACAGTAAAAGATCCTATTCTACGTGTAAAAGTTGTTGAAGAACGAACATCTTTTGATCAAACACCAATGGATTGGATTGAAAATTATAAAGATCAACAACAAGAATTACGTGATCGCATTGTTTCAGCGCAAACCATGTTACCAAATGTTGAATTAGAGTACGATTTACGAGTTAAAATCTCAGAAGTTTGTAGTCGTTTAGATGTAGATGGTCTAAGAGGTGATATTGTAACAAATCGAGCAGCTAAAGCTCATGCAGCTTATAATGGTCGTGATAAAGTAACAGTTGAAGATATCTCAAAAATTATTACTTTATGCTTACGTCACCGTTTACGAAAAGATCCATTAGAATCAATTGATTCAGGTGATAAAGTAGGTAAAGTATTTAAAGAGATTTTTGAGATTGAAGATTAATTTCGAAAAATAATTTTTATAAAATAATTTAACTGTATGTTAAAAGTCATTGGATTTATAATAAGTATTTTACTAATTATTATTATTTTTTTACGTACACCGCAAGAAAATGTTGGATTGTCAAGTTTTGCAACTAAGAGTGATTTACTTGGTTCACCCAGTTCAGCTGAAAGATCATTAAATATTCTAACTGCTTTTGGTATTTTAGTTTATTTAGTAATTGCTTTGCAACTTAACTTTGTATCTTAAATATTAAATGTTTTTGATCTATTAAAAATCTCTTATTACTCAACGATTTAAATAATAAGAGATTTTTAATAATTATAAGTTTACCAGAAGCCTAATGAAACAGCTTTATCAATCGGTAAACATGCACCAATACCTAACCAAACAGCTACAAAGAAGCCTGTTACAAACGCTAAACTTGCAATTGGTCGGCGGAATGGGTTTTGGAATTTATTTACGTTTTCAATAAATGGTACAGTGATTAATCCTAATGGTACTGCTGCCATTGCTAATACACCTAATAATTTATTCGGTAAAACACGTAATAAATTGAATGTAGGGAAGAAATACCATTCTGGTAAAATTTCTAATGGTGTATTAAATGGATCTGCTGGCTCGCCTAATTGAGTCGGCGCTAATACAGCTAAACCAACACAACATGCAAGTGTACCTAACATTGTTAATGGGAAAATGTATAAAATATCATTTGGCCATGCTGGCTCTCCATAATAATTATGACCCATTCCTTTTGCTAATTTAGCTCGTAATTTTGGATCTGTTAAATCTGGTTTTTTAATTACTGACATAATAAAATTTATTAATAATTTATATTTCTTAGTTTCTTTTTTAAATGAAATGATTATACACTTAAAATTATAATGGTCCTGAGATACCTTGTTTACGAATCATTAAGAAGTGCGTTAACATTAATACAGCAGCAGCTAAAGGTAGAACAAAAGTATGTGCACTATAGAATCGTGTTAATGTACTTTGTCCAACACTTTCCCCACCTCGTAGTAATAAAACAATTGGCTCACCAACGATTGGAACTGCTGCTGGTACACCTGTTACAATTTTACATGCCCAGAAACCAACTTGATCCCATGGTAATGAATAACCAGTTACACCAAATGAAACAGTAACAACGGCTAATGTTACACCTGTTACCCAAGTTAATTCACGTGGTTTTTTGAAACCACCAGTTAAATAAACACGGAAAACATGTAATACTAACATAAGTACCATCATACTTGCTGACCATCTGTGTAACGAACGAATTAACCAACCAAAGTTTACACTTGTCATAATATATTCAACAGAAGCAAATGCATCAACAACACTTGGGCGGTAATAGAATGTCATTGCAAAGCCAGTTGCAACTTGAATTAAGAAACATGTTAAAACTAGACCACCAAAACAATAGAAAATATTCACATGAGGTGGAACATATTTACTAGAAATATCATCAGCAATTGCTTGAACTTCTAATCGTTCTTCAAACCAATCGTAAATTTTACTCATAACATAATTTTTACATTATTTTAACACAGTTAAGCAAAATAAGATTTTCTTATATTTAAAAAGGCGAGAGTGGGATTCGAACCCACGGAATCCGTAAAGATTCATCTGATTTCAAATCAGACGCAATCGACCAACTCTGCCATCTCGCCAAAAGATTAGCTAGAAAACTAATCTTAATTAATAACTAACTATCATACGTTGTTGTTCCACTAAATTTGATTGAAGCTGGATTTGGGTTCTTTCCAATTGAAAAACCACGACTGTTGGTAGCTGTACGGCTTGCGTTTACTTTTTCTGGAAAAACACCATCTTTTGGGTGTAAGTATTGAACTTCACCACTCGGGAAAATCCGATAGATTTTATAGTTGTTAATTTTGAATGTTCTTAATTGTGTACCTAATGCTAAGCATTGCTCTTTGCGTGCTAAGTATAATAAGTTTTCCCCATTACGCATAATCGCAGCGCCACCAGTTGGCATCTCAAATATTTGTTCTTTAGGACTAGTCCAAGTAATTGCATATTTTTCTTCAACTTCAGCTGCACGTAACCAGCCGCCAGTACTTCCACCAAAGGTAGGAAACGGTGTTTGTAAATTTAATGTCATCTGTAAAACTTTATAAATGTTTAACGTTCAATATATAATTTTAATAAAAAAAAGATTTTTTTTATTATTATTATCAAAATTTCTAGCGGAGAATGGATTTGAACCATTGACCTTCGGGTTATGAGCCCAACGAGCTACCAGGCTGCTCTACTCCGCGAGGAGATTGAATTTTTACAGGTATATATTAAAGTTGAACGCTCATTCTATCTATAAATAGTATATACACTAATTATTATACTATATAGAGTTTAAATGTGTCAATTAAATTAAAATCATAATAATTTATTATGATTTTAATTTAATTAAGGTATTTAAGTAAGTGATGCTTTACCACCTGCATCTTCAATTTGTTTCTTAACATCTTCAGCAGTATCTTTTGGAACACCTTCTTGAACTTGTTTAGGTGCAGATTCTACTAATTCTTTAGCTTCTTTTAAACCTAAACCTGTAAGACTACGTACAACTTTTAAAACTGCAATTTTCTTATCTGCTGGAACTTCATCTAACATTACAGTAAATTCTGTTTTTTCTTCAACTTCCTCTGCCGGAGCTGCAGCTGCCATAACTACACCGCCACCAACACTCGCAGATGCATCCACACCAAATGTCTCTTCAATTTTACTAACTAATTCTGATGCTTCTAATAATGTTAAAGTTTTTAAATCTTCAACAATTTGATCGATTTTTTCTGACATAATAAATCTTGATTTTTATATAATTTTATAGAATTTTTATTTTTACAATTAGAAATTAAATATTACTCAAAGCTATTTAGATCTAATTTAATAGAAGAACCCATTGTCGTACAAATAAATAAACTTTTAAAGTATTTACCTTTAACTCCTGATGGGCGATTTTGTTCAATCGATTTATATAAAGCTTGTAAGTTTTCAAGCAATTGAACATCGGTGAAATCTGATTTACCAAAACTAACGTGAACAATCCCTGTTTTATCAGCTTTGTATTCAAATTTTCCCTTTTTAAATTCTGTCAATGTAGACTCCAACGTTGTAGTAACCGTTCCTGATTTTGGAGATGGCATTAATCCTTTTGGACCTAATACACGACCAAGTTTTGCCAATTTTGGCATCATATTTGGTGTTGTAATTAATAAATCAAACTCTATGTTTCCTTTATTAATTTGCTCAATCAAATCATCATTGCCAACAATATCAGCACCAGCTGAAGTTGCCTCACTAAAATTGTCTTCATCTGTTAAGACTGCAATTTTTATTTGTTTACCCACCCCATTAGGAAGAGTTACAGTTGTACGTAACTGTTGATCAGCATATTTTGGATCAATATTTAAATTTGCGTGTAATTCAACACTTTCAACAAATTTCGTATTTGCCGTTTCTTTTAAAGCTACGATAGCTTCTTCTAAATTTAAATAAAGAGTATTTTTAGTTTTTTGTATATTTTCTTTATGACGACGGGATATTTTTCCCATAAATCTAACCTTTCTCCATTAAAAATATATTTAATTTCAATTTAATCTACAATAGAGATACCCATATTACGAGCAGTTCCTTCCACAATTTTCATAGCACTATTTATTTTAGTAGTATTTAAATCTGGTAATTTTACTGTTGCAATTTCTTCTAATTGAGCTTTTGTAATAGATCCGACACTTACTCGGTTTGGAGTTGCTGAACCTTTTTTAATTTTTGCTGCATTTGCTAATAATACAGAAGCTGGTGGAGTTTTTAAAACAAATGTATAACTTCTATCTTCATAAACTGAAATTTCTACAGGAATGATTAATCCTGTTTTATCAGATGTACGAGCATTATATTCTTTACAGAAACCCGCAATATTAACACCATGTTGACCTAAGGCCGGTCCAACAGGGGGTGCAGGTGTTGCTTTAGCAGCCGGTAAGGCAAGTTTTATTAGTGCAGTAATTTTTTTAGCCATGAAAAATTTATTACTATAATTTTATAAAAAATATTTAAAGAACTTTAACTCGATTAATTTGTAAATTCTAATTTTAAATTAGTTTAATTGTTTATATACTAAATTAGTTACAAAATCTTTATTTTTTAAATTCTATTTAATTAAAAATAAAAACCTCTTAAAGAAAGAGAAACGCGCCCTGAAGGACTTGAACCCTCGACATCTAATTTTGGAGACTAGCGTTCTACCAACTGAACTAAGGACGCTTAAAATATATTATACTTTTAAAGTATTAAAATTACAAGATTTTAAATCTTAATTAATTATTTAAAATACGAGATGGGAAAACTATTAACATTTAATGATCAATTATTAATTGAAAAATATTTACCTCATAATTTCTTAGCAGAGAAAATGATCTTAAATTGTTTATTAATAAATTCTGAATGCATTGAGAATGTAATTTCTAATCTTTCTGTTGAAACGTTTTATTTCCGAAACCATCAAGAAATCTATAAAGCAATTATTTTTATGTATAAAAATAATTTACCCATTGATATTCTTACTTTCGTCACTTTTTTACAAGATAATGGTTTACTACAAAAAATTGGTGGAGTAAAAATACTAATTGAACTTATAGATCAAACACCTAATATCATATACCTTGAAGATTATATTAGTTTAGTAAAGGATAAATTTTTAAGACGATCCTTAATTAAATTAGGCTATGAATTAATAAATTCTAGTTATATTACAAATCTTTCTATAGAAGACATTTTAAATAATTTTGAAAATAGATTATTTAGTTTAACAAGTGAAATAAGGTCACAACGTTTATTCAGTAGTACAGAATTGTTAAATAATATACTTTTTGAATTGAAGGATAAATCTTTAAATCCTAAAATATCAGGTATAACATCAGGGTTTGATAATTTAGATTTAATGATTCAAGGTTTTCAACGAACAGATTTAATTGTTTTAGCTGGTCGTCCTTCTACAGGTAAAACAGCTTTAAGTTTAAATATTGGTTTGAATATAATTAAAAGTTTAAAATTACCTGTTTTGTTCTTTAGTTTAGAAATGTCAAAAGAACAAATTATGTACCGTTTATTAAGTATTGAAACTAATATTAATCAAGTTAAACTAAGAAGTGGAAAATTATCTCAAAACGATTGGATAAGATTAAATAAAGTAATAAAGGTTATTTCAAAATTACCTATTTTTATTGATGATACACCTAACTTATCAGTACAAGATATACGATCCAAAATAAAAACTATTCTTTTCGAACAATCAGAACTTGGTCTTATTATTATAGATTATCTTCAATTATTACAAAATTCCAATTCTAAAACTGAGAATCGCGTTCAAGAATTATCACAAATGACTCGTACATTAAAGAATATTGCTCGCGAGTTTAATATACCAGTTTTAGCTTTATCACAATTAAGTCGAAATGTAGAAAATCGAGTTGATAAGAGGCCAATACTATCAGATTTAAGAGAAAGTGGTTCTATTGAACAAGATGCTGATTTGGTTTTAATGTTATACAATAAATCTGAATCGAAGTTTAACCAAACTAACAATTTAGATACTTCTATTTCTATTACTGAATTAATTATTGCTAAACAACGAAATGGTCCAATAGGTAGTGTAAATTTAAAATTTGATCCAAAGAAAACTAAATTTTTTAGTACAAATTAAAACTAAAAAATTTTATAAAATGCCCAGAACCAGATTCGAACTGGTGACACGAGGATCTTCAATCCACTGCTCTACCAACTGAGCTATCCGGGCTTGATAAGTCTTAAAAATATTGTACCATATGTACTATAAAATAGCAATAAAAATTTTTACTCAAATAAAAGTTGATTTTTAAGTAAAAATTTAGTACGATATTATAGGGTATAGGGCTTAGTATGACTATTAAATTTATTTACCATGTCAGAATCGTAAGATAGCAGCATAAAATAGACATTTGTAGTTAGTATGAAACCTATACCTGATAATATAATAAATTTTTTAGTTTAAATATTTTAATTAAAATTAAATTTCTGATGAAGCAATTTTAAATTGTCTGAAAGATAATATTAATTATATTTTTTTTCCAAAAACTGATACAATAAATATTGTAGTTAATATTACTTTTTTTAACTTTATTATCTAAAATAACAGGAAATTAAAAATGACACCTTTATTAGGAAATTCTATTACTAGTTCACTTACAATTGCTTATGCTATCTCACCTTCATTAGGGAATTTTTTCTCTAGCTTAATTGCAGGTGCTGTTGTCCTACTTGGTATTGGTGGTGCTTTAGCTTTTATTAGTCAAAATGATAAAGTTACAAGATCATAATTTACCTAATTGGTAATTGCTAGTTGTTTATAATTTAATTAAATTTTTTAATTTTAAAAAAGACTTAATTATATAGTTTTAGTTTTTAGTTAATCTAAATATAATGGTGAAAATGGATTAAATTGAAATTAAATATCTTATGATAAATTTTAGTTTTGGACCTAATATTTTTTTAGGTATTATTGTAAGTTTTGGAGTGTTAATATTATATTTTCTTCGAAATGTTAAACCAGAGGTTGCAAGAGATGAAGATATTTTTTTTGCAACTATCGGTTTGTTATATAGTTGTATCTTAATGGTCCATGGGTGGCGATTGGATCCAATTTTACTATTTAGCCAGGTACTTGTTATTCTTACAGTTTTAGTAGCAGGTTGGGAGAATATTCGATTGCGAGGATTAATTGCAAATATGGCAAAATTAAAAAAAAATAGAAAAAAATAATTTTTTAATTATTAAAAAATCTTGGTTTCAAGTTTGTAAACAATGTTTTCAAATTATGTTTAAAAAATATTCACAACTTTTTTCTGTATTGTTCTTTGGTATTTTTAGTATGTCAGTTATGACTGCATCAGCTATTGATTTAGATGAAGCAACACGAACAGTTGCGAAAGATGGATCTGGCAGTACAGTAGTCTTAACACCAGAACAAGTTAAACGTGGTAAACGTTTATTTAATGCAACTTGTGGTGCATGTCATGTAGGTGGGATTAGTAAAACAAATCCAAACGTTGGTTTAGATCCAGAAGCTTTAAGTTTAGCATCACCACGTCGTGATAACATCGAAGCATTAGTAGATTACATGAAAAATCCAACATCATATGATGGATTAGAATCAATTGCTGAAGTACATCCAAGTATTAAGAGTGCAGATATTTATCCTCGTATGCGTGCAATTACTGATGAAGATTTAACTGCAATGGCTGGTCACATTTTATTACAACCAAAAATTTTAACAGAAAAATGGGGTGGTGGTAAAATTTACTACTAATCTCAAATATTTTTAAATATTTTTCAAAAAGTAGTATATTTACTTTTTGAAAAATAGTATATTTTTTTGAAATTGGAAAAGATTATGTAGCATCGTATTAGACTAAAAGCATGTAGCTCAGTGGATAGAGCATCAGATTCCGATTCTGAAAGTCAAGGGTTCGATTCCCTTCATGCTTATAATTAAAGTAGTCAAAATTATTTGGGGCTGTCTTGGTTTCGACATTTAATATTGGGTAAGGTATGATCAGGCCGAAGCTTGTATTCTTCGTAAAAATCTACAAAATAAAATTAATAAATGCTAATACTATAATTTCGTTTGTACTTAATGCAGTAAATAATGTTAAAACTTTAAATACATTAAAATTTGCTGTTTAAAAACTAAATAAATTTTCAATAAAAAATTATTCACTATTTATAGACTTTTTTAGTTTAAATAGTTTAGACTCATCTAATATTGTAATATCTGTTCTTTTGAACTAAGCCTGTGAATAAATATGTTATACAATTTTAAATGGACGTGGGTTCAAGTCCCATCAGCTCCATTATTGCATTCGTGGCCGAGTGGTTGAAGGCACCGGACTCATAATCCGTTTTCCTCTGGAACATCACTGGTTCGAACCCAGTCGAATGCAGTTAAAATATAAATATTTTATATTGTTTTTTTAGTTATATAGTTGTAGTATTATAAATAAGAAGTAATTATATTTAATAGTTGAAATTTATGGTTAAATTAAATACTCAAAAAATCATTAATGATATAGAAAATAATTTCCTTAAAACAGATTTACCTATTTTGAAAATTGGTGATAATGTAAAAGTTGGTGTTAAAATTATTGAAGGTAATAAAGAGCGAGTTCAATTTTATGAAGGAACTATTATTGCTAAAAAAAATAGTCTTATTAACACTACAATTACTGTTCGAAAAATCTTTCAAGGAATTGGAATTGAGCGAATTTTTTTAATTCATTCTCCGAAAATTGATTCCATTCAAGTATTGCGCTCATCAAAAGTAAGACGTTCAAAACTTTACTATTTAAGAAAATTAAAAGGAAAAGCTAGTCGTTTAAAACAAACTTTTTCATAAAAATAAAGTTCAATTAAAATTTTAATAAAAAAATTTGGTTGGATTAAGTTTCCGTAGTATAATATAAGGTAGTGAAGTAATAGTTTAAAGTATTACTTTTTAAGTATTTAGAATAAGGAGTTATATGGCTACTTACAAAGTGACGTTATTAAGTGAAGAACATGACATCAACTCAACAATTGATTGTAATGATGATGTATTTGTTTTAGATGCAGCTGAAGAGCAAGGTATTGAGTTACCATACTCATGTCGTGCAGGTGCTTGTTCAACTTGTGCTGGTAAAGTAACAGAAGGTAGTATTGATCAATCTGAACAAACGTTCTTAGATGATGATCAAGTTGAAAGTGGATTTGTTTTAACTTGTATTGCATATCCAAAATCAGACTGTACAATTTTAGTACACCAAGAAGATGAATTATACTAATTCATAAATAAAATCAAAAAGGAATGATTAATAAAAATATTATTATATCATTCCTTATAAAAATCGAAAAGTTAGAAGTTTAATTCTGCAGCTTGAACTTTTTCGAATTGTTTTTTCTTTAATACTAAGAAAATTTGTGTTAATAAAACACAGAAACAGAAAGCAAGATAACCAATAATACGGATTGGGTTTTGTAATACAATTTCTGATTCTTCTTGACCAAAACCACCAACATTAGGGTCAGCATTTAAAGCTTGATCCGTTTTTACAATATCTCCTGTTTTAACAATTAAAGTTAAACCAGCAGGCACTGTTTGTGATGTTTTTATACCAGCTCCGTTAGTGATAGAAATGTTTGCCGCGCCTTTTTCTGAAGTTGAAATCTCTGAAATTTGACCAGCTTGTGTCGCACCAAAAACGTTTACATTACTTTTATCACCTGTTGGATAAACTTGACCACGGCCACGGTTACCACCAGCATAGAACGGGTATGTTAAATATTTAACATCTGAATTTTTTTCTGGGTCTGGTGCAACTACAGGGAAAATTAATTCCTGGTGAGTTTTACCGGCGATTGGACCAACAACTAGAATATTATCAAATTCAGTACTATAAGGTGAAATAAAAACACCTTTATTTTTTGCTTTTACTGCATCTGGAATTTTACTTTTTGGAGCTAATTTAAACCCTTCTGGTAAAATTAAAATCCCACCTACATTTAAATCAGCGCTTTTTCCATTTGCTCCAATTTGTTGCTTACTTGTATCGTAAGGTACTTTAATCTCTACTTCAAAAACTGAATTTGGAAGAATGGCTTGAGGAGCTTCAATTTCAATTGCTTTTTGATTTAAATGGCAATTTGCACAAGCTAATTTACCATTTGCTGCACGAGGGTTTGAATAGTTCTGTTGTGCAAAAACTGGATATGCTGATGAGTCTTGAAGGCCAAAACCAAATAAATTTACAGTAATCGTTAAAGCAAATAAAAGACTTTTAAAAAACTTGTTAGTTGCCATATTTTAAATATTTCTTAAGTATGGATATTCTATTATGTAGATAATTTAATTCTTTATTAAAAACAAGATACCTAATCCAGAAAAATATAATAACAATATCGCTAAAGATAGTAATAATTGTGTTAATGGATCAGTAGAGGGTGTTAAGATTGCCCCAAGTATTGTTGACATTAATATTATATATCGCCATGCACCTAACATTTGTTTAGTAGATACGATATTTAATAAACCAACTAAAATTTGTAAAATTGGAATTTGGAATGCTAATCCTGTACTATAAAAAAGAACGAGAATAAATTCAAAATATTGATCAAAAGACCAAAGCGGTTCAATTACCTCTTCACTATAATTTAAAAAAAAATTTAAAGCTGCAGGTATTAATACGTAGTAGGAGAAGGTTAGACCTAATCCAAATAAAACTAATGAACTTAATAATAAAGGTAAAATAATTTTTGTCTCTTTTTTCGTTAATCCAGGTAATAAGAATAGAATTAATTGTCCTATCACAAATGGACTTGAAAATAAGAGTCCAGTATAAAATGATATTTTTATTGTTGAAATAAAATATTCACCTGGAGATATCTGAAAAAATTTTACATTTTGAATTGGAAGTTCTAAAATTTTAACTAGATCTTTGACTTCAATAAATGCAGTACATGTCAATATTATAATTACCCAAAACAAAAGAAAAAGTCGTTGACGTAATTCTTCAATATGTTCTGCAAAAGGTAATTCTAATACTACTGTTGTATTAGTTATAAAATTAAAATTAGAATTAGTTGCCATGTAAATTATATTAAGTTATATTTTCGAAATATTAAAAACCTCTAGGTTTCAAATTTTGAAACCTAGAGATTTTAATATCTACTAACTTAAGCATTTGTGTAAAAAAATCAACTTAAATTATAAATTTATGATAAATAATTTATAGCTTCAAGACGTGCTGTTGCTTTTTTTAACTCTACCGATGCATCAAGTTTATCTTTACTTGATTCGGCATTTTCAACTGATAAAGTTGCTTTTTCTAATTCTTGTGTAGCTTCATTTAACTCTATGTTTGTTAACTCTTCTACATCATTTACTAAAACTGTTACTCGATTTCGATCAATTTCAGCTAAACCACCACATAGAATAATTGGGGTCCATTTGTCATTTAATTTGATACGTAATAGTCCCGTATCTAAAGCTGTAATTAATGCTGCATGACCATCTAATACCCCAACCTGTCCAGTTAAACCAGGTAGAACAACTTCGTCAGCTGTTGTTGAACAAATAACTCTATCTGGGGTAAGAACGCGAATGTTCATAACCATATATTATACTCCTTATTTTAGAGTTTCTGCTTTTGCAATTACTTGGTCAATATTACCTACAAGATAGAATGCTTGTTCAGGTAAATCATCTAATTCACCATTTAATACCATTGAGAAACCTTTAATTGTATCTTCTAAACTAACGTACTCACCAGGTGAACCTGTGAAAATTTCAGCTACGAAGAATGGTTGTGATAAGTAACGTTCTACTTTACGTGCTCGAGCAACTGTTAAACGATCTTCTTCTGATAATTCATCAATACCTAAAATTGCAATAATATCTTGTAATTCTTTGTATCGTTGTAATGTTTCTTTTACTGTTTCAGCAATATTATAGTGTTCTTGTGTTACAATACCAGGTTGTAACATTGTTGAAGTTGAATCTAAAGGATCTACTGCAGGGTAAATACCTTTAGCAGCTAAATTACGTGATAATACTGTTGTTGCATCTAAGTGAGCAAATGTTGTTGCTGGTGCTGGATCAGTTAAATCATCCGCTGGTACATATACAGCTTGAATTGAAGTAATTGAACCTTGTGTCGTTGATGTAATACGTTCTTGTAATGCACCCATCTCTGTTGCTAAAGTTGGTTGGTAACCTACTGCAGATGGCATACGTCCTAATAAAGCTGATACTTCTGAACCTGCTTGTGTAAAACGGAAGATATTATCAATAAATAATAAAACATCTTGTTTATTAACATCACGGAAGTATTCCGCCATTGTTAATGCTGTTAAACCAACACGCATACGAGCCCCTGGTGGTTCATTCATTTGACCATATACTAAAGCTACTTTAGATTCTGGGAAATTACTTTGATTAATTACACCAGATTCTTTCATTTCTTCATATAAATCGTTTCCTTCACGTGTACGTTCACCTACACCACCAAAAACAGATACACCACCGTGAGCTTTTGCAATGTTATTAATTAATTCCATAATTAATACAGTTTTACCTACACCAGCTCCACCAAATAAACCAATTTTACCACCACGACGGTATGGTGCTAATAAATCTACTACTTTAATACCAGTTTCAAAAATTGATGGTTTTGTTTCTAATTCAGTAAATGCAGGTGCATCACGGTGAATTGGTAAAGTTTCATCAAATGAAACTTCTCCTTGTTCATCTACAGGTTCACCAATTACGTTAAAGATTCGACCTAATGTCGGAGTCCCTACTGGTACACTGATCGGAGTTCCTAAATCAATAGCTTCAACGCCACGTTTTAAACCGTCTGTTGAACGCATTGATACAGCACGTACCTTGTTATCACCTAATAATTGTTGTACTTCAACAATTGTGTCAATTCCATCAGCTGCTGTGATTTTAATTGCACTATAGATCGGTGGTAAACTTCCTTCAGAGAATTGAATATCTAGTACCGGACCAATAATTTGAGTAACGTAACCTATATTTAAATTAGTTTTTACCATTTTGATTTAACATATTTAAAATACTTAAGAATAAATATACTTTCGTAATCTTACCTAGCTGTAAAATAATAATAAATTCAATATTTAATTAATATTGTACAACAAAATTAAGTGAATTCTTGAATATAATCCTATTTGAAAAGGATAATTAAATTAATGATCAATTATTATCGCTTAATCTTCCTGTTACTTTTAACCAATTTCTTGCTCCAGGATAATTATCAGGAGCTAATTTAAGAGCTTGAACCCAATATTCAGCTGCTTTATCAAATAATTCTTTAGATAATTCTAGATATTCATCTTCTTCTAAACTTTGAGCTCGAAGAGCTTGAGAATGGTAAATAACAGCAATATTATTTAATGCTTGTGGAAGATTTGAATTTAAAGATAAAGCTTGATGATAAAACTCTAGAGCTTGAGTATATTTACCTGTATTTCCATAAATTAAACCGATATTATACAAAGTATAACTTCGATCGTATGGATCTTCTTCAACTTGAAGAGCTTCATAATAATTTTGTAATGCTTCAGCATATCGTCCTCTCGACTGAGCCGCCATTCCTGCACGATAATAAGAAAATGCTTGCTTCTCTTGTTTACTTGCAGGTAATACTTTTAAAAGAATATCAGCAATTACTGTAAATGTTTTATCGATAAAATTTCCCATAAAATTCTCCTGATAAATAATGTATATTATAATTAAAGATTTAGAGCTATTATATATTAAAAATAATAACTCTAAAAATTTTTAAACAGAATTAGAGGCTACAAATGGGAATAATGATAAAACTCTTGCTCGCTTAATTGCTTTTGCTAATTTTCTCTGTTGTTGAACAGTTATTCCAGTAGCTCGACGAGGAAGTATCTTCCCTTGTTCTGTTACAAATAAACTTAATAAATCAATATCTTTATAATCAATTTTTTGATTAATATTAATGGGTGATGTTTTTTGTTTTTTTAATGCCATAATTTATTTGATTTCTTTATGTATAGTGTGTCTATTGCAATTTGGACAGTATTTATTTAATTCTAATCGTGCAGGATTATTTCGACGATTTTTCTGTGTCATATATCTTGAAACACCGGGCTTACGTTTATCTAAATTTGCACGGCATTCAGTGCATTCTAAAGTAATTAAAATTCTAGTACCTTTATTTTTTGCCATATTAATTTATAGTAATAATTCTAATTAGTATATATAGTGCCTAAAAACTTCTATCTTATCAAGAGTTAATAAAGATTATTAGTATAAAAATTTTACTTTTAAAACTTTTAATTTTTTATCAAATATACTATATTACATTAAACTGTAATTTTCAAAATAATTATTTTAAATATCTTAAAACTTATAAATTTAATATGGCTAATAATAAATCAGCAGAAAAACGGATTGATATTGCTAAACGTAATCGTTTAAAAAACCGTTATTACAAAAGTTCTGTGCGAACTTTAATAAAAATGTTTTTTCAAAATTTAGAAACTTACAAAATTTCAAAAAACCCAGAAGATAGAGAAAAATTACAAAAAACCTTAAATTCAGTTTATAGTATGATTGATAAAGGTACAAAAAAGAATGTTTATCATAGAAATACTGCTGCTAGAAAAAAATCACAATTAGCTGCTTATTTAAAAGCGGCCTAAGATAAACTTTTTAATTTTTTAAAAATGTATTCAATTGAGAAATTTAAAAGTTTCTCAATTGAATACATTTTTAAAAAATTAATATGTACAACTTAATAAATATTAAATTTGAATAACATTAATTATTGAGGTTGCTAACAAAAATTATGAAACAAAATATGAATTATATTAATGCACTTCCAGATTTTCTGGCAATGCAAAGAATAAGTTTTTGTTGGTTTATTACCCAGGGTTTAAATGAAGAATTAGCTTTATTTTCTCGAATTCATGATTTTAGTCAAAATACTGAATACATTATGTTTGGGGAAGAATACAATTTAATAAAACCATCTTATAGTTTATTAATTGCAAGAAAATATAGTGGGAATTATAGGGCACAATTAATTATTCCAATTGAAGTAAGAAATAAAATAGTAAATAGTGTTCGTTATCACAATCAATTCCCAATTATTACTTTACCCCTTATGACTACATATGCAACGTTTGTAATAAATGGGTGTGAACGTGTTATTGTTAGTCAAATTATTCGAAGTCCTGGAGTTTATTTCGAGAAAAATAAAAACCAACGAACTAAGAACCAATTTAAACGAAAATTATCAACAGATATTAATAAACTTAGATCATTTTTACCCTCTGGAGAAGCTTTCTTATCTGAATCTGACTTATTTTTCCCTATTCCAACGACAACGTACGATCCGGTTAAAAAACAAAAAAAAATTATTCCATATTGGAGTAATAATTCCATCTATTATTATTCTATTAAGTACCTAAAAAAAACGAAAAAGAATTCATCTTTTCATGTTTTACATTACTTTAAATTGTACCGTGTTATTGTAACAACTTCTAAACTTTCTTCAAAAACCAAATTAATCCACTTATTTTTAAAATGGCTAAAATCTAATAGTAGCTTTTTAAATCCTGAACAAAATTTAAAAAAAAATACAATCGTCTACTTAATTAAGTATTTCAATTTTTTATTAAAATTTTTAATTAAATATGAAACTTTCCAATTTAATTGGATTCAACTTAAAGGTCAAACCGAAACACGGTGTAAAAATAATAAAAAATGGTTAACCTTATTTAATCAAAATAATCAATTACTGTTTTTACCCTCAAATGAATTATTATCTGAAAATAATGTTGTAAAATTATATAATCTTTATGATAGAACATTCATTGAATCGCAAAAATTTGCACAAATACAATTAAATTCTCAACTGTTATTAATTACTAAAGATTCACAAGATTGGTTGATTGGAATGAGAAATTTTTCTTTATTAAAAAGAAATTTTAATCAATTAGTCTCTAAAATTAATGATACTAAAAGGCTAATTGAATTTCAAAATTTACGACCTGTAATTTATTTTTCAAATAGTTTAAAAGAGCAATTAAAATATATTTTTGGAAAAAATAAATTAACTTATAAACCTGAGCGTCATAAATATTTAAAAACAAAAACTCAGTTACTCCTTTATCGAAAAGACCACGAAATTAAGACAAATTATCATAAAAAATATGATGAAAAAGATTTATATACAGCAATCTTAATTCCGGAGTATGGATCTTGGGTTCGATTTGCATTTCAAAGAAATACAAAAATTAATTCATATAAGTATCCGATTAAAAATCAAGAAGATGAAATTCTTATTCAGTTAGATAAGATTAATCAAAAACCTGTTCTTTATTTATTAAAAGAAATGGGATTAACGGATGTCGAAATTTATCAAAATTTGCAATACTCAGACTTTTTCTACTTTAATAAACCATTGTTAGTAAGCTCAAAAAATGAGAACCAACCTTTACCACGTTTTAATTTAAATCTAAATTATTTTAAAAATATTTCAGAATTTTCAAGAATTTTTGATTCTACATATTACCGGTTAGGTCGAGTTGGTAGATTAAAAATGAATAATCGATTAAGTTTAGACATTAGTGATCGTTTACAAACAATAACTTATCAAGATATCTTTGCAATTATTGACAAATTAATAAGTTTAACGATTTCAAAAACTGTCCAAGACGACATTGATCATTTAAAAAATAGACGAGTTCGTTCTGTTGGGGAATTATTACAAAACTTATTTAGAATTGGTTTCCAACGATTAGTTCGAAAATTACGTAATCAAACTAATAAAGTTGATTCAAGTAATTTATTAAGTTTTAATATTGTGAATGCGACTGTTCGTGAGTTTTTTGGTTCAAGTCAGTTATCTCAATATCTTGATCAAACGAATCCGTTATCCTCTCTTACTCATAGAAGACGGATTAGTGGTTTAGGTCCTGGAGGTTTTGATAGAGACCGGATTAGTTTCGCTGTTCGCGATATTCACCCAAGTCATTATGGTCGAATATGTCCTATTGAAACTCCTGAAGGACAAAATGTTGGTCTAATTGCGTCATTAACAACATGTGCAAGAGTTAATAAATCAGGATTCTTAGAAACACCTTTTTGGCGTGTTATAAATGGTAAAGTAATTAAAACAGGTCATCCAATTTATTTAACGGCGGACATTGAGGATTTATATCGCATTGCACCAGCTGATATTGCTACTAATAAAAAAAATTATTTATTAACAAATCTTATACCAGTTCGATATAAGCAAGAAATCCTTAGTGTTACTCCATCAGAAGTCGATTTTATTGCGATTTCTACAGTTCAGGTTGTTTCTGTTGCAGCTTCATTAATCCCTTTTTTTGAACACGATGATGCGAATAGAGCATTAATGGGTTCAAATATGCAACGACAGTCTGTCCCTTTAATTTTACCTCAAAAACCAATTGTAGGAACTGGGTTAGAAAATCAAATTGCTATTGATTCAGGAATGACACTAACTGCTCAAACATCCGGTATAGTTCATTCGGTAACAGCAAATAAAATTATCGTTCGAGATCAAAATGGAAAAAAGTTAATTTATAAATTACAAAAATATCTTCGATCAAATCAACAAACTTGTATTAACCATCGACCCATTGTTTGGAAGGGTGAAAAGATTAAATCTGGACAAATTCTTACCGATGGTCCAGCAATTACTGACAATGAATTATCACTAGGTCAAAATGTTTTAGTTGGTTATATGCCTTGGCAAGGTTATAATTTTGAAGATGCAATTTTAATTAGTGAAAGATTAGTTTATGATGATATCTTTACATCTATTCATATTGAAAGATATAAAATTGAAATTGATAAAAACACTGAAACATCAGAACAAACGACAAAAAATATTCCAAACTTAAATTTATCTGAAGTTAAGCATTTAAATGATGATGGAATTGTTAATATTGGTACATTTGTTAAACCAGGTGATATATTAGTTGGCAAAATTATTTCAAATAATACTTCAGAACAATTACCTGAATCAAAATTATTACGGGCTATCTTTGGGGCAAAAGCAAAAGGAGTTAAAGATAATTCTTATCGAATGCCGGACGGAGAATATGGTCGTGTTATAGAAACAGTTACATTTAATCGACGAACAAAATTAACATATAAATTTGAAAAAATTTATGTATTCATTGCTCAAATTCGAAAAATTCAAGTGGGTGATAAAATTGCAGGTCGTCATGGCAATAAAGGAATTATATCACGGATTTTACCACGCCAAGACATGCCATTCTTACCTGATGGAACACCAATTGATATCATTTTAAATCCATTAGGTGTACCCTCACGCATGAATGTTGGGCAACTTTATGAGTGTTTATTAGGTTTAGCTGGTGATAAATTAAATGCACGGTTTAAAATCTTACCTTTTGACGAAATGTATGGCTTAGAAATATCACGTATTCTAATTAATAAGAAATTACGTCAAGCTTCTATAAATAAAAATGAAAGTTGGTTATTTAATCCATATGCTCCTGGTAAAATGGTTTTAATGGATGGTCGGACCGGGAAAGAATTTGATAATCCAGTTACTGTTGGAAATGCGTATATGTTAAAATTGATTCATTTAGTTGATGACAAAATGCATGCTCGAGCAACAGGTCCATACTCTCTTATCACTCAACAACCGTTAAGAGGAAAAGCTCAACATGGAGGGCAAAGGTTTGGCGAAATGGAAGTTTGGGCATTAGAAGGATTTGGTGCAGCATTTACATTAAAAGAACTCTTAACAATAAAATCAGATGATATGCAGGGTCGAAATGAAACATTAAATGCAATTGTAAAAGGGCAACAAATTCCAAAATTTGGTATTCCAGAATCATTTAAAGTTTTACTTCAAGAATTACGGTCAATTGGTTTAGATATGAGTACTTATAAAATTGAAAAGTTTAGTTCATATAAAAGATATGAAGTTGAGGTTAACTTGATTGAAAAATATAATGCAGCGTCGAAAACATTTTCACCTACTTCAAATATAAACGATATTTCATTTTAATTATATATGGCACAATTTGCAAAAGAATTCGATTACATAAAAATTAAATTGGCCTCTCCTTTTCGCATATTACAATGGTCAAATAGGAAATTACCAAATGGCCAATTTGTAGGAGAAGTTCAAAAATCTGAAACAATTAATTACCGAACTTTTAAACCGGAAATGGACGGCTTGTTCTGCGAGCGTATTTTTGGACCAAGTAAAAGTTTGGAATGTGCGTGTGGAAAATATAAACGTGTAAGATATGAAGGACTTATTTGTGAAAGATGTGGAGTTGAACTTACTGAGTCCAGAGTTCGGCGTCATCGAATGGGTTATATCAATTTAATTTATCCTGTTACACATGTTTGGTATATAAATAGTCGTCCAAATTTTATGTCATTACTTTTAGAGGTAGAAGAGTGTGAAAAAAAATTAGATACGACATATACAGCACATTCAGAAAAATGTAAAAAATGCGAAGGTTTAAAATTAACGACTTCTACAATCGTAGACTTATGGGATGAACGGGTCAAACGAATAAAATTAGCTTCATTAGCTTATTTTATTGCTGAAGATGAGATTTCATTTTACGGGTTACATTGGGATTTACAACAATATAGAAGAAGTCGAGAATTAGGTTATAGTGGTTACCCATTAAAGCCTTACCCAAAACCTCAAAATCGTCGATATAGTACGCCAAAATATTTACTTCGTGCAACTCCAAATTTTTTAATCGGCGCCCCTTTAATTAAACGGGAATTAGAAAAATTAGACTTAAAATCAGAGATTTTTCGAACCCGATATTTTATTTTAGTTTGTACTAAGGTTTTAAATAAGGAAAATCCTCTATATAATGAGTCAAAATGGTTTCGAAAGTGGGAACAACAAAGAATTTATAAAATAAGAGAACAAGCAATTAAACGAATTCGAATTTTAGAAAATTTAATAGGCACTGGCTCAAATCCTGCTTGGATGATCTTAACAATTTTACCCGTTATTCCTCCTGCGTTACGTCCTATGATTCAATTAGAAGGTGGTCGGTTTGCTACCTCTGATTTAAACGAATTATATCGTCGAATTATTACTCGTAATAATAGATTACTTCGTTTATTAGAAATTGATGCTCCTCAATTAATTATTAGAAATGAGAAAAGATTATTACAAGAAGCAGTCGATACCCTTATTGATAACGGTAAACGAGGTAAAATTGCATTGAGTGCAAATAACCGTCCGCTAAAATCTTTATCTGATATTATTAAAGGAAAACATGGTCGATTTCGTCAAAATTTATTAGGAAAACGTGTGGATTATTCTGGACGTTCTGTTATTGTAGTTGGACCCAGTTTAAAATTAAATCAATGTGGTTTGCCATATGAAATGGCAATTGAACTTTTTCAACCGTTTATTATTCGTGAATTGATTAATCAAGGTTTAGCTAGTAATATGAAGATTGCTAAAAATTTAATACAGCAAAATGAACCCATTATTGATCCAGTTTTAGAAAAAGTGTTAACAAGTCATCCGATTTTTTTAAACCGAGCTCCTACATTACACCGTTTAGGAATTCAAGCATTTGAACCTATTTTAGTTCAAGGTCGTGCCATTAAATTACATCCTTTAGTTTGTTCAGCTTTTAATGCAGATTTTGATGGAGATCAAATGGCCGTTCACATTCCTTTATCTTTAGAAGCACAAGCAGAATGTTATATGTTAATGTTAGCGCCATATAATTTCTTATCTCCTGCAAATGGAGAACCTATCATTATGCCAAGTCAAGATATGGTCTTAGGATGTTATTATCTAACAGTAAATAATATTCAAAATTTACTTGGATCGAGTCAATATTTTGCAAATTTAGAAGATGTTATCGCTGCATATAATCAAAATCAAATTGAATTACATACTTCTATTTGGGTTCGAATCCAAAATTTGGACCAAATTTCGCCCCTACCGGATTTAATTAAAAGAATTAAATTAAATGATAATACAATCATTGAGCAGTATAAAAACCTACAAATTCGAAAGACAGCTGAAGGAGAGATTCTTACGCAATATTTACAAACAACAACTGGGCGTGTGATTTTAAATCATACAATTCAAAAAACTCTAAACCTTTTATAACTTAAGATAGTAAATAAATTTTATGACAAATTATATTTATCAAAATACTTTAATTGGTAAAAAACAACTAAGACAATTACTAGCATGGAGTTTTACTAATTATGATTCAATGCAAGCCTGTGTATTAGCTGATGAATTAAAATATCTAGGATTTAAATATGCTAGTCAAGCAGGAATTTCGATTAGTATTGAAGATTTAAAAATTCCATTTGTTAAAAATTTAATGCTTGAAAAAGCTAACAAGGAAATTATAAATACTGAAAAAATCTATTTAAAAGGTAAAATTACAGAAGTTGAACGATTCCAGAAAATTATTGATACTTGGAGTTTAACGAGTGAATCTTTAAAAGAACAAGTAATTTATTATTTCAAAAATTATGATCCATTAAATTCTGTATATATTATGGCTTTCTCGGGCGCTCGTGGGAATTTATCCCAAGTTCGTCAACTAGTTGGAATGCGAGGTCTAATGTCAGATCCGAGTGGTGAAATTATGAAATTACCTATCAAGAAAAATTTTCGTGAAGGTCTAACTATTACTGATTATTTAATGTCAGGTTATGGGGCTCGAAAAGGTATTGTAGATACAGCTTTAAAAACAGCAAATTCGGGATATCTAACACGTCGTTTAATTGATGTTGCTCAAGATATTTTAATACGTGAAAAAGACTGTTTAACAACACATTCATTCTTACTATCCATTGATAAAGAAAATCAAAAAAAGGCAGATTTAGTATATGACGAAATATTAGGACGAGTTTTAAATAGACCAATTTTTGATCCAGAAACGCAAAAAATCATGGTCGATACAAATACACAAATAACTCCTAATTTAATTGAAAAGTTAAAAAAAAAAAATATTAGTAAAGTTTATGTCCGCTCACCTTTAACATGTAATTTATATCGAGCAATTTGTCAAAAATGTTATGGATGGGATTTATCTAATGAAAATTTAGTAGAGATCGGTGAAGCAGTTGGTATTTTAGCGGGTCAATCTATTGGTGAGCCTGGTACTCAATTAACTATGAGAACTTTTCATACAGGTGGTATCTTTACTTCAGAAGCTCGACAACAAATTATAAGCCCGGTTAACGGGATTATAAGATTTTATAAGACTTTAAAAACGGTTATCTTACGAACTAATCGAGGTGAAGATGTACTAGTTACTAAAAATTCAGGTTCTTTAATTTTAATTCCAGATGATCCAAATCAACAGTTAATTAAAATTGAGGTTTTACGAAATACTATTCTATTTCCTAAAAATAACCAATATATTCGTAAAGACACCGTTATTGGGGAATTAATTAATTTAAATAAACAAGTTAAAACAGAAATTAAGCCTATTTTAAGTGATACTTGTGGTGAAATTTTTATGCCACATCTAAAAAATAAAATCAATTTATTAAATAATAATAAATTGATATGGATTTTATCCGGCCAATTATATAGTAGTTCAAGTAATTCATTTATTAATTTTTATCCAGATCATAAATTAAATAAATATAGTTATATTTTTAGAACTAAACTTGTAACTCATTATTCTGGTTTAATTGAATTTATTAATAATAAAGCTAGTTTATATCAACGAATTATTCAAATTAATAATAAAAAATATTCACTCATAAATACCCAATTTCAAAAACTAGCAACTTCTATTGGTGCTAAAAACTTTATATTAATATTTGAAAATTTAAAATATCTTCTAAATTTAGAAATAAAAAATTCGAGAACATATTTACAATTAACAAGAAATAACCAATTTGGTAGTTTAATTACAAACTCATTTCGAACTTTAACTGGTGGTAGCTTACATTATAATTATCAAAATTTACTTAAGATTAATAAATTACACAATAATATTTCATACTATAGTAGAGTTAATAAAAAGAAACGCTATAATCCTTTAATTTTATATCGAACGATTTTTTGGTTAGAAGAAGAGGTTCATAAAATAAACTGCGAACAAAATATTGTATTAGTTGAACATGGGGATTTTATATCAGAAGGATTTGAAATTATTCCAGGATTATTTTCAAAAACTTCGGGAATAGTAATCTTAAAACAAAAAAATAATTTTGTACAAACAATTACTATTAAGTCAGGTCTAGTTTATGAAGGGAAAAAGTTTAAAAATACTTCTAAAAAAATTTATTTTCCTGGTGAAGTTATTTTTTCAAATATCCAAATTAAGAAAGTATCATTTTGTGAGCATATTATTGGAAAAAATAATGAACAACTTTTGATTAGACCTATTGAATTATATGAATTTTCATATTTAACTTCAAGTTTTAGTCAAAAAGATGAGACTATTGATTTGAATTCGAATTTTAAACTGCAATCAACAGCCTTTTATTCATATAAACCGAATCAAATTTTAAAGGGAAAAAAAGATTTAAATCTAATTACTAATAGTTTATCATTTAAAACAACAAAATTATTGAATGACAATGTTAGTATTGAATTACTAAATAATAAAAAAACAAACTCTGTTGATTTTCAAATTAATGAAAAGATTTCGTTAGTTAACTATATTCCACCTTATCTACGTTATAAAAATATTCAATCGTGTGCATTAGTTCAACCAAAACAGTTTATTGATCAATATACAACTTTAGGTTATTTAGAAGCAACAACATTGAATTCACTAGAAATTATTAAAATTAAAGTTAAAAATCAAGATATTAAACAAATTCTTTTAATATCAAATAATGATTGTTTAGTTATTGAAAAAAATCGGTTTTCTAATAAACAATTAAATGATTTTATTATTAATAGTTCAAATGTTCATGAAACTGGTAAGATTATTATTGAAAATGACGAGTTTTTTACACTTCAAAAAGGAAAACCTTATTTCTTCCCAAATTGTAAAAATAATGATTTAACTACTAAAACAAACTTACAATATAAAATAGTTTCGCCAAATCGAATTCAAAGTCAAAAACCTATTAATCGTTCTATTTTGGTAAATTATTATAATTCCTTGAAATTATCTTTAAAAAATCGATATAGTTTAAACTATTCACCAGATTCAGAAATAAATATTAAATCAGAGTTCTCAAAATTATTTTTAAAGAAAAATGGTAAACTTTATAGTTCATTAATCCCACAATTTTTAAAGAAAATTTCGATTACAAACAAATCCTCTAAATCAAAATTAGATCCAATAATAAGATCAAATAATTTACAAAAACCAATTATAAAAAAAATAGATCGAACTTTATTAATTAAAAATTCCGAACTATTAACGAATAACTATAAAAAGTTCAATGAATCAGATTATCAATTAACTTTAATGAGATTTATTGAGCATCCATTTATTAAAACAACAAAATCTATTGGATTATATTCAATAACTGAAGATTATTTTGAACAAGATGTAAATAGTGTTTTTTGTAAAAATAGTCAATTTATTGAAACTGGAGAAACACTTGGACTATTAAATCTTGAAAAAGAAATTACAGGAGATATTGTTCAAGGTTTACCAAGAATTGAAGAAATTTTGGAAGCACGCAAAAAAAACTTAATTATCAAACGAATTCCGACTAGCCAAAAGAAAGGATTACTTGTACAAAAAACAACTTTGGATCCTGCATTTGAATTTAGAAAAATTGGAACAACAGTTAAAGAAAACGATAAAGTCAACCCACATAAATTATTAAAAGTTTATTTTAATTATTATGGATTAATAAAATCTTTCATTTGTGATAGGACAAAACGGGTAAAATATAACCGTTTAATGAATAATTATGAAGGGAGTTATAAAAGTTTTAAGAAGGTTCAATCTTTTATCTTAAATTCTGTTCAATCCGTATACCAGTCCCAAGGTGTGACAATTAATAATAAACACTTAGAAGTTATTATTAAACAGATGACAACTAAAGTTTTAATAACATATGAAGGTAATACACCTTTACTAAGACGAGAAGTTATTGATTTATATCATATGGACTATATTAATCAGATAATTAGTAAACAAGAGAAACAACCCGCATGTTATGTCCCATTACTACTTGGAATTACTAAAGCAGCCTTAAATAATCCAAGTTTTATTTCTGCAGCTAGTTTTCAAGAGACAACACGTGTTTTAAGTAAAGCTGCGATTGAAGGTCGAATTGATTGGTTAAGAGGTTTAAAAGAAAATATTATCATTGGACATCTAATTCCAGCTGGAACAGGTTCACAAAATTACCGTAATTGTTTTAAAAATAATTGGATCGGTATCAACGTCGAAGGTGAGCGACCCGTTGTGGAAAATTTAGCTAAATTTGGGTAAAAACTAGACAAGACTAATAATATTTGTTAAAATTCAATTTGGTTTAATAAATTTATCTACTAATTAAGTAATTTAAAATTTTTATGTCTGATATCAGTTTATCACAATTATTAGAAGCTGGTGTTCATTTTGGCCATAAGGCCTATAGATGGAACCCAAAAATGTTCCCTTACATTTATAGCGAAGTTAATAATATTCATATTTTAGATCTAGTTCAATCTGCAACATTATTAAAAGAAGCTAATGAATATCTACAATCTGAAGCACGTCAAGGTAAAAAATTCTTGTTTGTTGGAACAAAACGTCAAGCAAGTACGTTAATTGCCCAAGAAGCAAAAAGATGTGACTCATTCTATGTAAATCATCGTTGGTTAGGTGGAATGTTAACTAATTGGTCAACTTTAAAAGAACGGATTAAACATTTAAAAGATCTTGAACAACAAGAATCAAATGATACATTTAGTTTGTTAACAAAGAAAGAAGCCGCGTTAAGACGAAAAGAATTAAAAAAGTTACGTTCTCATTTAGACGGGATTAAAATGATGCCTGATTTACCGGATGTTGCAATTATTATTGACCAAAAACGTGAATTAACAGCTATTAAGGAATGTCAAAAATTAGGAATTCCAATTGTTTCAATTTTGGATACAAACTGTGATCCAGATTTAATTGATGTACCAATTCCAGGAAATGATGATGCTGTAAGATCTATCAAATTAATTTTAAAATCATTAACCGATAGTATTATTGCTGGTAAAGCAGAAATCAATTAATAAATAAATTAATAAATATCATTTTAAAACTGGTATTTATTAATTTATTAAAAATATTTAATAGTTTATAAGTTTTTATTTAATCAAAATATGAAATATTATTGTTAATCAAAAAACATTAGTTCTAAAACTAATGTTTTTTGATAAGTTATCATTCCTAATTTATTTATAAATTAGTAACGACCACCTTCTGGGTTAGCTTGAACACTGTAAGATTTAACAGTGTAAGTAATGAAACGACCAGCGCCATCAGTACGTTCTAAGTAGAAACCTGGTTCGTTACTAGGACGGTTTACGATGAAAGACATAACACAACTTTCAGTACCGTAGCTAGCATCAAATGCGTTTAAACGGATGTAACCAGCTGCACATGCTTTACGAGCTTCACGTAATTCGAACATTACAGATGCAGAATCTTTAATATCGAATAATGGTAAACCCCATAATTCCCAGTAGCTGTTACGTGGGTGCGGATCATCTGTCCATTCAACGTTCATTGCCCAACCTCTGTTAATACAGTAAGCAACTTGTTTTTCAATTTGAGCGTCAGTTAAATCTGGTAAAAAAGAGAAACAACCTTGTGTAAGTCTCACTATTCAAATACTCCTTAGTTTTGTTAAAAGTAAATTATTATCGGTTAGCTGTTGGTGTTTCAGCGAAATCAGCTGTATCAGTAGATGTATAGTTGAAAGAAATATCTTTCCATAAATCTAAAGCTGTTTGTAATGGACCACATGTTTTAGCAGCTTCGCGTAAAATTTGAGGACCAACTTGGTTGTTGAAGTAATCAACACCTTCGTTACGAGCTAATACCATTGCTTCTAAAGCAACACGGTTAGCTGTAGCACCAGCTTGGATACCATCAGGGTGACCAATTGTACCACCACCGAATTGTAAAACAACGTCATCACCTAAGTAGTGAACTAATTGGTGCATTTGACCACAGTGGATACCACCAGATGCAACTGGCATACATTTACGTAAACTTGCCCAAGTCATTTCGAAGAAAATACCGTAAGGTAAGTTAACATCTAAGTGAGTTAAACGTAATGTATCGTAGAAACCTTTAATCATTAAAGGATCACCTTCTAATTTACCAACAACTGTACCAGCGTGGATATGATCTACACCAGACATACGCATCCATTTACAGATAACACGGAAGTTAATACCATGGTTTTTTTGACGCGCGTAAGTAGAGTTACCAGCACGGTGTAAATGTAATAACATATCGTTTTCACGAGCCCAGATAGCAATACTTTGAATTGCTGTGTAACCCATTACTAAATCGATCATTACAACGATAGAACCTACAGCTTTAGCGTACTCTGCACGTTTGTAAACTTCTTCCATTGTCGCTGCAGTAATGTTTAAGTAAGAACCTTTACATTCACCTGTAGCTGCTGATGCACGGTTGATACCTTCCATACAGTATAAGAAACGCTCTCTCCAACGCATGAATGGTTGTGAGTTAATGTTCTCATCATCTTTTAAGAAGTCTAAACCACCTTTTAAACCTTCGAATACTACACGACCGTAGTTTTTACCAGATAAACCTAATTTTGGTTTTACTGTAGCACCTAATAATGGGATACCATATTTGTTTAAACGTTCACGTTCAACAATAATACCAGTAGCTGGACCTTGGAATGTTTTTAAGTATGAGTGAGGAATACGCATATCTTCTAAACGTAAAGCAGATACTGCTTTGAATCCAAATACGTTACCAATAATAGACGCTGTTAAGTTAGCTAATGAACCTTCTTCGAATAAATCACATTCGTATGCGATGAAAGCGAAGTATTGATCTGTTGTGTTTGGAACTGGATCTACACGGTATGCTTTAGCACGGTAACAGTCACAAGCTGTTAATAAATCAGTCCATACAACTGTCCATGTAGCTGTAGAAGATTCACCAGCTACTGCTGCTGCAGCTTCTACTGGATCTACACCTGGTTGTGGTGTAATACGGAATAATGCTAAAACATCAGTAGCTTTTACTGCGTATGAAGCATCCCAGTAACCCATTTTAGCGTAAGGGATTACACCAGATTCGTAACGGTCACTTTTAATTCGAGTCCGTTCTGATACAGATTGAGACATTGATTTCTCCTTAGAATAAAAAGGCAATATATAATAGATATTTAACTAATTTTTGGTAGAATTAGTTCTGTCGGTTGAATTGTACATATCAACCTTAACTAGTATTATAACATGTTTATTATGTTTACTAAAAAGCTATATTATTTAATACGCATATAACTTTTTAGAATACTTATAAAATTAGTAATTTTTTATTAAATAATTTCTTTATAATAATAAACAAAATCTGCTCTGTAAAATATTAAATTTCTTGCATAATTCATCTATACATTTTATATTTAAGTAATATATGGTAAATCAATCAAACAAAATATTAGATACAAATATAACTAAACTTGTAAATCAAAATTATCAATATGGTTTCTCAACAAATATTGAGAAAGATATTATCGAGAAGGGATTAAATGAAAATACAATCCGGTTAATTTCTGATAAGAAAGAAGAACCAAAATTTTTATTAGAATTTCGTTTAAAAGCTTATAAAAAATGGTTACAAATGTCCGAACCAGAATGGGCCTATTTAAAATTTCCTCAAATTGACTATCAATCTATTAGCTATTATTCTGCTCCAAAATCCCAAAAAAAATTAAAAGATTTAAGTGAAGTAGACCCAGAACTATTAGAAACATTTGAAAAACTAGGAATTTCTCTAACTGAACAGAAACGACTAGCGAATGTTGCTATGGATATTGTTTTTGATAGCGTTTCTATAGGCACAACATTCCAAGAAGAATTAAGCAAATGTGGAGTTATTTTCACTTCAATATCAGAAGCTATTCATACTTATCCTGAATTAATTGAGCGATATTTAGGTTCTGTTGTTCCAATTGGTGATAATTATTTTGCCGCATTAAACTCAGCTGTTTTCACTGATGGATCATTTTGCTATATCCCCCAAGATACTATCTGTCCATTAGATATTTCAACTTATTTTAGAATAAATGATGAAAACTCAGGTCAATTTGAACGTACTTTGATTATTTCTGACAAGAATAGTCAAGTAAATTATTTAGAAGGTTGTACGGCTCCGCAATATGATACTAATCAACTTCATGCTGCTGTTGTTGAATTAATTGCTCTAGAAAATGCAAATATAAAATATTCAACTGTTCAAAATTGGTATTCTGGTGATGAGTCTGGTAATGGTGGTATATATAATTTTGTGACAAAAAGAGGTTTGTGTGCTGGGTCTAATTCTAGTATTCTGTGGACACAAGTTGAAACTGGTTCATCGATCACTTGGAAATACCCAAGTTGTGTACTCATTGGAGACAATTCAAAAGGTGAATTTTATTCAGTAGCATTAACAAACCAATACCAACAAGCAGATACAGGAACTAAGATGGTTCACATTGGAAAAAATACACGAAGTCGTATTATTTCAAAAGGTATTTCGTCAGGTCACTCTAAAAATAGTTATCGTGGAGCTGTAAATGTTATGAATAAAGCATTAAATGCTCGAAACTACTCTCAATGTGACTCTTTACTAATTGGAAACTTATCTAATGCAAATACATTTCCATTTATTTCTGTACAAAATTCGACTACTAAAATTGAACATGAAGCTTCAACATCAAAACTTGGAGAAGAACAAATTTTCTATTTCTTACAACGAGGTATTTGTTTAGAAAAAGCAGTTGAACTTATGGTTAGTGGTTTTTGTCGTGAAATCTTCATGGAATTACCTCTTGAATTTGCTGCTGAAGCAGATAAATTATTAACATTAAAACTAGAAGGAAGTGTTGGCTAATGAATTTAAATTCTCCTCTTTTAGAAGTTACAAACTTAGAAGTCTCAATTAATGAAAACAAGATTTTAAATGATTTAAATTTAAAAATCAACAAAGGTGAAATTCATGCCATTATGGGTACAAATGGGTCAGGAAAAAGTACTTTTTCAAAAGTTTTGGCGGGACACCCTGCTTATTCAGTTGTAAATGGGACAATTTTATTTAAAGGTTCGAATATTTTAGATCTTGAACCTGAGGAAAGATCAAATTTAGGAATTTTTTTAGCTTTTCAATATCCAATTGAGATTCCTGGAGTTAGTAACGAAGATTTTTTACGTCTTGCTTATAATTCGAAACAAAAATTTTATAATAAAAAAGAAGTTGATCCTATTGAATTTTTAGGTGTGATAAATGAAAAGTTAAAATGTGTTAATATGAATCCGGCATTTTTAGGACGAAATGTTAATGAAGGCTTTTCAGGTGGGGAAAAAAAACGAAATGAAATTTTGCAAATGGTTTTACTTGACCCAGATTTATGCATTTTAGATGAGACAGATTCGGGATTAGATATTGATGCGTTAAAAATAATTTCAAATGGAATTAATAATTTTATGAATTCAGAAAAATCGATTATTTTAATTACGCATTATCAAAGATTATTAGATTATATTAATCCAACGTATGTTCATGTTATGCAGAAAGGTAAAATTATAAAAACAGGTTCGGCCGAATTAGCGAAAGAATTAGAAAGTAAGGGTTACGAATGGTTACAAAGTTAAAAATTTTTTCAAAATGGTTATATTGTATATAACCATTTTGAAAAAATTGTAACTTCTTATTTTTGTGGTAAAACCGTATATTGTTTGATAATTTTACGGAATTCAATTCCATCAATCGTTTCAGAGTCTAATAATTTTTCAACCGCTAAATCAATGATAACACGATTATCTAAAATAATTTCTGTTGCAATTTGTTCGCAATGGTTAATAATTTTACATACTTCAGCATCAATTCGATCCGCAATAGCATCATTAGCTTCTCCACCTAAGAACATTTGTTCATTATTATCATCTTCTAAAGCAATAGGACCAATATTTGACATACCGTATCTTGTTACCATTTGTCTTGCAATACTTGTAACTTGTTGTAAATCGTTACTTGCTCCTGTCGTTATTTCTGGGTTTCCAAAAACTACTTGTTCTGTAACACGTCCACCTAAAGTTGTAATAATACGTGCTAATAATTGTGAACGAGATAATAACATTTGATCTTCTTCTGGTGCAAACCAAGTTAAACCTTTTGCTCCTCCACGCGGAATCAAAGTGATTTTTTCCACTTCATCATGGTTCTCTAAAACTGAACCTACAATTGCATGACCAACTTCATGATACGCAATTAATTTTTTATTTTTGGTATCTTCCATAGTATTACCTGCGATACCACCGATAATTCGATCTGCTGCTTCGTTTACTTCGTTTTTAGTAATTGTTGATTTTTTATAACGTGTAGCTAAAATAGCAGCTTCATTCAATAAATTTGCAATATCGGCACCTGAGAATCCTGGTGTTCTATTAGCTAATTGAACTAATGATACGCTTTCGTCAAATGGTTTATTTCTAGCATGAACTTTTAAAATACCAATACGTCCTAGTCTGTCTGGTAAACCTACAGTGATTTGACGGTCAAATCGTCCTGGTCGTAATAAGGCTGCATCTAAAATATCAACTCGGTTTGTTGCACCAACTACGATAACACCTTTGTTTTCTTTAAATCCATCCATTTCCGTTAGCAATTGATTTAAAGTTTGCTCACGTTCATCATTACCACCACCAATACCAGCTCCTCTTTCACGACCAACAGCATCAATTTCATCAATAAAAACAATACAAGGAGTATTTTCTGATGCTTTTTTAAACAAATCACGAATTCGAGCTGCACCAATACCAATAAACATTTCAACGAATTCTGACCCAGCTACACTATAGAACGGAACATTTGCTTCATTTGCAATTGCTTTTGCTAATAATGTTTTACCAGTACCTGGAGGTCCTACTAGTAAAACTCCTTTTGGAATTTTTGCACCAACAAGAGTATATCGTTCAGGTTCTTTTAAGAAAGAAACAATTTCTTCAAATTCTGCTTTAGCTTCGTCAATACCAGCAATATCATCAAATGAGATTCCTGTATCAGGTCTTTGATCAAATCGCGCTGGAGATTTACCTAAATTCATTGGTGATGAACCAGAATTTGAGCCAAAGTTATCAGAATTTTGGAAGAAGAAGATTAAACTACCGATAAATACTAATGGTAATAATAAATTACTAGCAAGAGTTATAAATATACTTTTCTTAGGCGCTGGATGTGCATCAAAGTCTATATTATATTCTTTTAATTTCTGGATAAGTTGAGATGCACCGACTGGAATTTCCACACGAATAGATTGTGGTCGATTACCTAGTTCTGGGCTAGAAGCTTGAACAATCGCATTACGGCTATTGTCGTACAAGTCAACTTGTTTAATCCAACCCATCTCTAAATATTCTAAGAATCGACCATATGTCATTCGTGAACTGCTAACATTTGTATTTACTTCAGACTTAGTTGAGCTATCGGTAATACCAATAACATTAAATGTTTTTAAACCGATAAAAACGCATGCTAAGAAAAAAAGTCCAATAAGAACTTTTTGGATTGTACTACGATTCATTTTATTTTTTCTTAATTTAGATATATATATTTGTTCTTAAAAATATCTTAACATAAGCAATATTATTAAACCAACTTTTTAAAAATTTTATTACTTAAAATAATACTTTATAGAATAGAATAGTATATTAAGTTATTTGATTAATTTAATTTTTAAAATTATGGTAAAGCGTGGTTCAAAAGTTCGTATTTTAAGACCAGAATCGTACTGGTTTAATCAAGTAGGTGATGTTGCAACTGTTGATACGAGTGGTATTCGTTATCCAGTTGTTGTTAGATTTAAAAGTGTAAATTACAGTGGAACAAATACTAACAACTTTGCACTTGATGAATTAAAAGAAGTAGAAGAATAGAATTATAGTTCTATTCTTCTACTTCTTTTAGTTAAAACTTTGTTAATAGAAAAGGGTAGAGCAATCTATTTATAGATTGCTCTACCCTTTTCTATTATGATATTATTTTATCATTAAAATTTATCGATAAAAATAACTATTATGCTAGATTTTCCTCAAATTGGAAGAATGGCACCCAACTTTTTAACTATAGGAGTTTATAAGAATCGTTTAGGTCAAATTCGACTATCTGATTATTATGGTAAGAAATATGTAGTTCTTGTTTTTTATCCCGCAAATTTTACATCAGTCGCCTTAACAGAGTTGCTTGAATTAAGTGAAAGAATTTCAGAATTTCGTAAACTATCTACACAGATTCTTGCAATTTCTGTAGATAGTCCATTTTCCCATTTGCATTATCTATTATCAAAACCAAGTCAAGGCGGATTAGGGCAATTAAACTACCCATTAATCTCAGATTTGAATCAATCTATAACTAATACTTATAAACTATTAACCAATGATGGATTAGCCCTTCCAGGTTTATTCATTATTGACAAAGAAGGTATAATTCAATACTATACGGTTAATAATTTATTATGTGGTAGGAGTGTTACAGAGTTACTTCGTACTTTAAAATCAATACAGTACATTAAAGAAAATCCAGGACAAGCTTGTCCAGTTGATTGGAAATTTGGTGACAATATTCTCTACTCTCACCCCTTAAAATCTAAAGTTTATTTCAAAAAATTATATTCTCATAAAAAGAATTGAAAGCATATGCCAAAATTAAAAACTCGAAAATCAGCTGCAAAACGATATAAAATAACTGGTAACTCTAATTTTTTACGTCGTCATGCTTTTAAAGGTCATCTTCTAATGAAGAAATCTAATCGTCAAAAACGAAGATTATCGCAAAGACTTTGTGTAAATCAAAATGATATTAAATCTATTAAATTAATGTTACCTTATTAATAATAAATTCTTATGGTTAGAGTAAAACGTGGAAACGTAGCAAGAAAACGTCGTAAAAAAATTTTATCTATTGCAAGTGGATATCGAGGTGCACACTCTGTTTTATTTAGAGTAGCTAATCAACAAGTTATGAAAGCTTTAAGATATTCATATATTGGACGAAAACAAAAAAAACGAATTTTTAGAAAAATCTGGATTAGTCGAATTAATGCTGCTTCTCGCTTAAATGGAACGTCTTATAGTAAATTAATTCACAAATTTAAAAAATCAAATATTGATTTAAATAGAAAAATGTTAGCACAAATTGCAGTATTGGATACATCAACTTTCAAATCTTTGATTGATGTTAAATAATAGAATTAAAATACAAAATTTTAAAAGTGTATCATAGTCTAGATTGTATCTATTAAAAATAGATAATCTAGATTAAAAACTATAAAAAAATTTTATTAAAATGGATGTTAACGATGACTTGGAAAAACTAATTGAAAATCTACCCTTTTTTCTTCAAGATCAAGTAAACCAGCATGGTTTTAAAGATCAATTAATTGAAATTGTTTTAGATTTAGGTCGTAGACCAGAAGCTCGATTTATAACAGGACCTGAATATTTATCCCAGAAAACTATTTCGTGGCAAGATCTAGATTATATGACAAAACGTCTTAGTAAATTTAGTAATGAAAATCGAGCTGGAATTGAAAGAACACTTCATCGAATTAGTTGTATACGGAATCGACAATTTTTAATTAACGGATTAACTTGTCGAATAGGGCGTGCTGTGTTTGGTACTATCTCCGTCATTCGAGATTTGTTAGAGTCTGAAAAATCTATATTAATATTAGGGAAACCAGGTGTTGGTAAAACAACAATTATCCGTGAAATTGCAAGAGTGTTAGCTGATGAGATGGAAAAACGAGTAATTATTATTGATACGTCAAACGAGATTGCTGGTGATAGTGATATTCCCCATTCAGGTATTGGGCGTGCTCGTCGTATGCAAGTAGCTAAGACTGAATTACAACATCAAATAATGATTGAAGCAGTTGAAAATCATATGCCAGAAGTTATTGTTATTGATGAAATTGGAACAGAACTTGAAGTTTTAGCTGCAAGAACTATTGCTGAGAAAGGAGTTCAGCTCGTTGGAACGACTCATGGCAATTGTTTAGAAAACTTAATTAAAAATCCTCCATTAGCCGATTTAATTGGCGGTATTCAGTATGTCACATTAAGTGATGATGAAGCGAAACGAAGAGGAACACAAAAAAGTATTTTAGAACGAAAAGCATATCCCGCATTTGAAATTATTATAGAAATAAACCACCAAAATTCATGGACTATTCATGAAAATGTAAAGAATTCTGTTGATTTATTTTTGCGAGGTCATTTTGGTCTTGTGCAAGTGCGTCAATTCTCTCTAACGGAAAAAGTCAAAATTAAATGTCAAAATTATCAAAATTCTTTAACTACTCCTTCCAATAACTTAAATAATATCACTACACTACCTATCACAAATTGGTCAAATATAAATCAACCTAAAAGTTTAAAATCACTAGAATTACAGCAACAAAACCTAATTATTTATCCTTATTCATTATCAAGTAATTTATTAAAAGAAGTTTTATTGAAAATGGGTTTCAATTTTATTCTAACAAATGAAATTAAAAAAGCAAATTTAATTATTGGTTTAAGAAAACATTTGAAGCAAAATTTTAGACTAATAACGTTGGCAAAACAAAAAAATATTCCAATTTATGCAGTTAACCAAATTAGTGTTTATCAAATAACAAAATTTATACAATTTCTTAACTCCTGAGATTGTTTCTTCAACGAACCAATTTACAGAAGAAGCAGAAACTTCATTAAAAGAAATTATTGCTGATTCTAAAGAAACATTTTTAAAAACTAAATAGTTTCTACTTTTTCTTATTACTGATAATATTCGGTAATAAGAAAATTTTATTTAAATAAATTTATAAACTAGAGCTAAACCTTGTGTAATTATGAAAAATTTAGTAATCTAGCTTTTATAGAATTCAAAATTTATTCTAACCTTAATCAATCCGGGATATAGCTCAGCTTGGTAGAGCACCTGCTTTGGGAGCAGGGTGTCGTAGGTTCAAATCCTACTATCCCGACTATTTGTAATAAATGGTTTAGCTAATAAAAATAATAAATAAACTTTTTATAAATAGATTTTTCGATTTAATTTGTCGATTACAAAATTTATTAAATGAATTTGACTTATTTTCAATAATATAGGCTTGTAAATCTAATTATTGTCTGATTATATAATTCTATATATATATATATATCTTATTAACTTAATATTAGTTTAAAATTACTAATGAGTTTAGATGAAAAATTTATTCCGATTCGAACTGCATTTTATGAGTTGACCAGTAATTCGTTCAGGCAAATAGCAAGTTTTTTTGGTTATCCGGATAATCCTGGAATGCCAACGATTTATGATCTTCCTACTGAGTCATATGCTAGGTCTAAGTTTTTGGATAATCTTCCAGTCCATAGAACTTTTTGGCCTCCTATACAACGACCAGAAACTTGGTTTGAGATGATATTTGGACCTTCTCCAAAAATTGAATCTGTTCCAAGGTATATTTATGAAAATAAAGAAGAAGGCTTTTACAATTTTTATATTGAAAATTATAAAAACATTTATTTTTTACCCGATTGGTTATCTAAATTTATCCAAGTCCAATTACATATTTGTTTAGATATAACATTTTTAGAAACAATTCGAGAAGTTTTATTCGTTGGTTTAATGGTTTATTCACAAGTTGTAATTCTACGAATTGCACTGTCATGGTTTATTTATATTAATCCATATACATTTCCTTGGTGCTATATTGCCGCTGCTGTAGATTGGACTGAAGATGTTTTACAAGGAATTGTACCAGCGATACTTGGCGTAAATATTACTGGAAGTGTTTTTCTAGGTATTCTTGGTGTACTAGCAGATAGTTTAAATCATTTAGTATTTACAATGCCTTTCTTACCAAGTGAAGGAGAAGCAACAAAATTATTAATTAATCAGCAAATGAAAGATGTGTTAGTTTTTCATTATTTACCAACTTTATGGTACCGTTATCCTATTCCAAATGATATTAGAGAGTTTTGGTATAATGAGAGGCCTGATATTTTAGAATATATGCAAAAAGCTTATAAAGATTTAGATATTCAGTTTTTACCGAATAATATTATTACTGAATTTAATAATCAACAATTAAAAGTTGATCTATCACATGTTTATGATAGTTTGATAGTTAAAAATACTACTATAATTGATTCTCTTTCTTCAGAAGTATTAACAAATAGAGCTGTTTTAGTAGAAAATGATTTTTTTGCATATATCCATATTATTAATGAGCATTTTCATAATCTTCTAATAAATTAGTTTTGAAAAAATGATTTCATTCTGTTCATTATTATTAGTTTTTATAAAACTTATATATTCTGATTAGTAATAGAGACTACTATAAATTTTATTATTAATCAGAATAAAAAGTAAAGAATAGCCGTTATTACTGAAATTAATTTTGTAAATTAATTATTTTTTTGTTTTATTTTGATGGTTCAGCAATAGTTATTAAATCATAACAAGACACCACAATTATTGTTCTGTCATTTTCTTTTTCTTAATTAAGTATAAAAAATTTATAGTAGAAAATATTTTTTTAAGTTAATTAAATTCATCTAAACAGAATTCTTTCTTATTCATTTGATTTAGTAATCTATAATTCAACTTAATAGAAAGACTTTCTCAACAAAGTCACTACAAAGACAAACAAAATTTACGGATATTTTAAGAGAGTTTGATCCTGGCTCAGGATGAACGCTGGCGGTATGCTTTACACATGCAAGTCGTACGAGAGTTTTTAACTCAAGTGGCGGACGGGTGAGTAACACGTAAGAATTTGCCTTTAGGAGGGGGACAACAACTGGAAACGGCTGCTAATACCCCATATGCTTTCGAGTGAAATGAATTTATTCGCCTAAAGAGAAGCTTGCGGCTGATTAGCTTGTTGGTGAGGTAATGGCTTACCAAGGCGACGATCAGTATCTGGTTTGAGAGGATGATCAGACACACTGGAACTGAGACACGGTCCAGACTCCTACGGGAGGCAGCAGTGGGGAATTTTCCGCAATGGGCGAAAGCCTGACGGAGCAATACCGCGTGAGGGATGACTGCCTATGGGTTGTAAACCTCTTTTTTCAGGGAGGAACAAAATGACGTGTACCTGAAGAATAAGCATCGGCTAACTCCGTGCCAGCAGCCGCGGTAAGACGGAGGATGCAAGTGTTATCCGGAATCACTGGGCGTAAAGCGTCTGTAGGTGGTTTAATAAGTCAACTGTTAAATCTTGAGGCTCAACTTCAAAATCGCAGTCGAAACTATTAGACTAGAGTATAGTAGGGGTAAAGGGAATTTCCAGTGGAGCGGTGAAATGCGTAGAGATTGGAAAGAACACCGATGGCGAAGGCACTTTACTGGGCTATTACTAACACTCAGAGACGAAAGCTAGGGTAGCAAATGGGATTAGATACCCCAGTAGTCCTAGCCGTAAACAATGGATACTAGATGTTGAACAGATCGACCTGTGCAGTATCAAAGCTAACGCGTTAAGTATCCCGCCTGGGAAGTATGCTCGCAAGAGTGAAACTCAAAGGAATTGACGGGGGCCCGCACAAGCGGTGGAGCATGTGGTTTAATTCGATGCAACGCGAAGAACCTTACCAGGGTTTGACATGATACGAATTTCTTTGAAAGAAGAAAGTGCCTTTTGGAACGTATACACAGGTGGTGCATGGCTGTCGTCAGCTCGTGTCGTGAGATGTTGGGTTAAGTCCCGCAACGAGCGCAACCCTTATTTTTAGTTGCCTTATGGAACTCTAGAAAGACTGCCGGTTATAAACCGGAGGAAGGCGGGGATGACGTCAAGTCAGCATGCCCCTTACACCCTGGGCTACACACGTGCTACAATGGGCGAGACAATGAGATGCAAATCTGCGAAGACTAGCTAATCTATAAACTCGTTCTAAGTTCGGATTGTAGGCTGCAACTCGCCTGCATGAAGTTGGAATCGCTAGTAATCGCTGGTCAGCTATACAGCGGTGAATTCGTTCCCGGGCCTTGTACACACCGCCCGTCACACCATGGAAGCTGGTTATGCCCGAAGTCGTTACTCTAACCTTTCGGAGGAGGATGCCTAAGGTAGAATTAGTGACTGGGGTGAAGTCGTAACAAGGTAACCGTACTGGAAGGTGCGGTTGGATCACCTCCTTTTAAAATTAGGAAATTTTAAAATTTATGGTCGATTAATTAAAAAGATATAAACGGGCTATTAGCTCAGTTGGTTAGAGCGCACCCCTGATAAGGGTGAGGTCTCTGGTTCAAATCCAGAATGGCCCAACGGGGGTATAGCTCAGTTGGTAGAGCACCGCCTTTGCACGGCGGTTGTCAGCGGTTCGACTCCGCTTACCTCCACACGAAAGAATTTTAATTCTTTTCAGATAAGATAAATAAGTCTTAAATTCAAGGAATTAAGAGTTTATGGGGGATACCTTGGCATTCAGAAGCGATGAAGGACGCGGTTACCAGCGAAATGCTTCGGGGAGTTGGAAACAAGCTACGATCCGGAGGTCTCCGAATGAGGAAACTCAAATACTACTTATTGAATAAATAAATAAGAAAGAGCGAACCTAGGGAATTGAAACATCTTAGTACCTAGAGGAAGAGAAAGTAAAAACGATTCCCTTAGTAGCGGCGAGCGAAATGGGAACAGCCTAAACTTAATTTAAAATTAAGGGTAGTGGGACAATTGTTAATGATTAAATGTGACAATTAGACGAATATAGTTGGAATCCTAAACCAAAGAGAGTGATAGTCTCGTAGTCGAAAATTGAAACAATCAAATTGAATCCCAAGTAGCATGGAGCACGTGAAATTCCGTGTGAATCTGCGAGGACCACCTCGTAAGGCTAAATATTCCTGAATGACCGATAGTGAAACAGTACCGTGAGGGAAAGGTGAAAAGAACCCCGGGAGGGGAGTGAAAAGAACATGAAACCATAAACTTACAACCAGTAGGAGGACGACTAAAACGTCTGACTGCGTGCCTGTTGAAGAATGAGCCGGCGACTTATAGCTAGTGGCAGGTTAAGACAGAGAATGTCGAAGCCATAGTGAAAGCGAGCCTGAATAGGGCGTTTGTCTCTAGTTATAGACCCGAACCCGGATGATCTAACCATGATCAGGTTGAAGCTTAGGTAATACTAAGTGGAGGACCGAACCGACTGATGTTGAAAAATCAGCGGATGAATCGTGGTTAGGGGTGAAATGCCAATCGAATTCGGAGCTAGCTGGTTCTCCCCGAAATGCGTTTTGGCGCAGCGGTAAATGTTATAGTTTAGGGGTAAAGCACTGTTACGTATGCGGGCTGGTAATTCGGTACCAAATCGTTGCAAACTAAGAATACTAAACGTACAATTTGCCAGTGAGACTGTGGGGGATAAGCTCCATTGTCAAGAGGGAAACAGCCCAGAGCACCAGTTAAGGCCCCTAAATAATTACTAAGTGGTAAAGGAGGTGGGAGTGCATAGACAATCAGGAGGTTTGCTTAGAAGCAGCAACCCTTTAAAGAGTGCGTAATAGCTCACTGATCGAGTAAACCTGCGCCGAAAATGTATGGGACTAAGTAATTTGCCGAAACTGTGCGATATATAAAAATATATCGGTAGGGGAGCGTTCTGTTGTAGGTCGAAGTATTAGCGTAAGCGGGTATGGACGAAGCAGAAGTGAGAATGTCGGCTTGAGTAACGAAAATATAGGTGAGAATCCTATACCCCGAAAACCCAAGGTTTCCTCCGGAAGGCTCGTCCGCGGAGGGTAAGTCAGGACCTAAGGCGAGGCTGAAAAGCGTAGTCGATGGACAACGGGTTAATATTCCCGTACCATTATTTGTTGATATCGAGGGACGGAGAAGGCTAAACTGGCCGGATATTGGTTTACCGGTTTAAACGTTCGAGATTATGAGAAACGGAGAAAACGTTTTGAGTTGAGGCGTGAATACGAGATGCTACGGCATTGAAGCAGTGTATGTCAGACTTCCAAGAAAAGCTCGCAATGTCATAAACAATTAATGCCTGTACCATAACCGACACAGGTGGGTAGGTAGAGTATACTAAGGGGCGCGAGATAACTCTCTCTAAGGAACTCGGCAAAATGACTCCGTAACTTCGGGAGAAGGAGTGCCTTATTTATAAGGTTGCAATAACAAGATCCAAGCAACTGTTTATCAAAAACACAGGTCTCCGCTAAGTCGTAAGACGATGTATGGGGGCTGACGCCTGCCCAGTGCCAGAAGGTTAAAGAAGTTGGTTAGCATTGCGAAGCTGATAACTGAAGCCCTGGTGAACGGCGGCCGTAACTATAACGGTCCTAAGGTAGCGAAATTCCTTGTCGGGTAAGTTCCGACCCGCACGAAAGGCGTAATGATTTGGATACTGTCTCGGAGAGGGGCTCGGTGAAATAGACTTGTCTGTGAAGATGCGGACTACCTGCACCTGGACAGAAAGACCCTATGAAGCTTTACTGTAACTTGAGATTGAAATTGGACTTTATTTGCGCAGTATAGGTGGGAGACGTTGAAGATAATCTTGCGGGAATATTGGAGTCATCAGTGAGATACCACTCTTGTAATGTTAGATTTCTAACTTTGTATCATTATCTGGTCAAAGAACAGTCTCAGGCGGGCAGTTTGACTGGGGCGGTCGCCTCCCAAATGGTAACGGAGGCGCACAAAGGTTTCCTCTGAACGTGTAGAAATCGTATCTAGAGTGTAAAGGCATAAGGAAGCTTGACTGTGAGACCTACAAGTCGAGCAGGGACGAAAGTCGGTCTTAGTGATCTGACGGTGCTGAGTGGAAAGGCCGTCACTCAACGGATAAAAGTTACTCTAGGGATAACAGGCTGATCTCCCCCAAGAGTTCACATCGACGGGGAGGTTTGGCACCTCGATGTCGGCTCATCGCATCCTGGGGCGGTAGTACGTCCCAAGGGTTGGGCTGTTCGCCCATGAAAGCGGTACGCGAGCTGGGTTCAGAACGTCGTGAGACAGTTCGGTCCATATCCGGTGTAGGCGTTAGAATATTGAGAGGAGCCTTCTTTAGTACGAGAGGACCGAGAAGGACATACCTCTGGTGTACCAGTTATCGTGCCAACGGTAAACGCTGGGTAGCTATGTATGGAGTGGATAACCGCTGAAAGCATCTAAGTGGGAAGCCCACCTCAAGATAAGTATTCTCATCACGTAAGTGAGTAAGGTCACGGTAAGACTAACCGTTTGATAGGCATTAAGTATAAATGTAGTAATATATGAGCTGAGATGTCCTAACAGACCGAGGACTTGAATTTTTTAAAAAGAAATCCTTCATTTTTAGAAGTGGAGGATTCTTCTAAATTACTATCTCTTGATAGTAATTATTTTGCTTTGGTGTTTTTAGTGTATTTAGCGGAACCACACTGATCCATTCCGAACTCAGTTGTGAAACGTTATAAATCGACGACAATACTTGGGGGGGGACCTCCTGGGAAGATAGTTCAATGCCAAAGTTTTTAAAACTTGTTTAATTCTTTATCCTACTTTTTTAATGAATCTTAGCCACAAAAAATTATATACCTATTACCTATGATGAAACTATGGTGACATTTTTCATAATAAATTTGTATATTTTTATTTTAATTAGCATATTAAAAAGAGGTTTAATTAAGTTTTATTTATCATTGTAAAAGGTATACATTTATAAGAAATATTTAAGATTTCATATATAATATAGATTTACAATAATATAATTGTAGATTAATATTATTTTCTGTATTTAACTTCAAATATTTAGAAAGGATTATCAGTTATGGATACTCGTTTATTAGTAATTGCCGGACCATTATTAATTGCTGCTTCATGGGCATTATTTAATATTGGTCGTTTAGCTATTCAGCAATTCCAACGTTTAACACGTTAATTTTAGTGATATAAAATGGTGAGATAGAGTTTCAGCTATGTTAAAAAAATTTATTTTGTAAAAAATAAATTATAATCTAAGATAATAAATAAATAAAATTATAAAATAATTATGTCTCATACAGTTAAAATTTATGATACATGCATTGGATGTACTCAATGTGTGCGAGCATGTCCTACAGACGTATTAGAAATGGTACCGTGGGATGGATGTAAAGCAGGTCAAATTGCTTCTTCACCACGTGTAGAAGATTGTGTTGGTTGTAAAAGATGTGAGACTGCTTGTCCTACAGATTTCTTAAGCGTACGTGTATACTTAGGAGCAGAAACAACTAGAAGTTTAGGGTTAGCATATTAATTAATCTTACTAAATAAAATAAAGGAATATAGTATATTATAAATTCCTTTATTTTTTATGATAACCAACCATAACTATGTAGACCTTTTCCTAAGAAGTTAACGCCTAAATAACAAATCCAAATCACGAAGAATCCTAAACCACCTAAAATAGCAGTTTTTTTACCTTCCCATCCTTTTGTAATACGTGCATGTAAATAAGTCGCAAAAACCAACCAAGTAATTAAAGCCCATGTCTCTTTTGGATCCCAGCTCCAATAAGAACCCCAAGCTTCATTTGCCCAAATACCTCCTGAAATGATACCAATAGTTAGAAAAGGAAATCCTAACCCAATAATTCGATAACTCCAATTATCTATACTTTGTAATAATTTTAATTTGCCGAATTCAGATATTTCTGTGGATGGTGATAATAGTTTTGTTTCATAATAATCTAACATAATATTATAAAGAGATAATGATGAATCATCTATTAATTTTAAATTAACATCTTTATTACGAGAAATAACCAAGAATAAGATACACAACAGTGATCCCATGATTAATGTACCATAACTTAATAACATCATACTAACGTGCATCATTAACCAATTTGATTGTAAAGCTGGTACTAAAGGACTAGATTTTTGCATTTCAGGTGAAAGTGTTAAATTAGCAAAACCATTTATTAACAAAGCAACTGGAATTAAAGTAGATCCAATTAATTTACTTTTTGTTTTAGTCTCAATGTATAAATAAACTGTTAATAATGTCCAAGTTAAAAATAATAATGATTCGTATAAATTACTTAATGGAAAATAACCGGCTACTACCCAACGTGAGCAAAGAATAAAAAATAATAGTAAATTAGCAATTAATGTACTAGATCTACCAATTTGAGTTAATAATATTGAATCTCTAAATAAAGCTAAATTAACCCAATAAATTATCATTGCAATTAATAAAATTCCAAAAACTATGTTTGATGAAAAGTTTTGAATTTCATTCCAATCCATGACAGTTCTCCACTAAAATTTTTTTATATAAATTATGGCTTAATATAGTATTTTACCAGAAAATAATGGAATTGAGTCTATTTTATTCGTTTTAATTTATTAAATTTTAATGGTATAAAATTATTTAATTTAGAATTGACATTAATTTCTATTTCAAAGTACTATAGTTATAATTTTGATGAAACTAAAAGATTATGTTATTACTAAAAAAATATGAAATAATGATTCTTCTGACAGAAGAATTCAATGATAGCGAATTAAAAACTTGGGTGTTCAATTTTGCAAAAAGTTTAAGAAAATTTAGTGTTTGTGATATTTCAGTTATTTCTCGTGGTAAACATAAATTAGCTTACCCTATTGATAGTAAAATGAAAGGTAATTACATTCAATTAAATTTTTCTAGTATGCCGAAATATATTAATAAATTTTCGAATATTTTAAAAATGGATTCCAATGTTTTAAGATTTTTAGTTTTTAATAAACACTCTTAAATAATTAATAATTACAAATATTTTAATAAAATTATTTGTAATTACCGAAAAACTATGGTAATATGTATGTAGTTTTAATATCCTCAGTAGCTCAGTGGTAGAGCAATCGGCTGTTAACCGATTGGTCGTAGGTTCAAGTCCTACCTGGGGAGTTTTGATACAAAAATTAAAATATGGAAAAAAATTTTGATAAATTAAAAATCGGGGATAGATTATTTAACTCACGTTTGATGCTTGGAACAGGTAAATATAAAACAACAACTGATACAATTAAAAGTATTGAGTCAAGTGAATGTGAAATCATTACAGTCGCAATTCGGCGTTTACCAACTAATCTAAAAGATGATAATACCAATTTTTTAAGTCATTTAGATTGGGAAAAACTTTGGTTATTACCAAATACAGCAGGTGCACAAACAGCTGATGAAGCTATTCGAATCGCCTTTCTTGGACATGAATTGGCTTGTCAACTGGGACAAGAAGATAATTTTTTTATCAAATTAGAAGTTATTTCAGATCCAAAATATTTATTACCTGATCCAATTGGAACCTTAAAAGCTGCAGAATTTCTTGTAAAAAAAGGTTTTACTGTTTTACCATATATAAATGCAGATCCAATGTTAGCGTTACACTTGGAAGATTTAGGTTGTGCTACTGTAATGCCTCTAGGATCACCTATTGGTTCAGGACAAGGTATTAATAATTTAGCAAACATTAAAATTATTATTGAAAATGCTAATATACCCGTTATTGTTGATGCTGGTATTGGAACACCGAGTGAAGCCACTCTTGCTATGGAAATTGGTGCTGATGGTGTTTTATTAAATACAGCTGTTGCACAATCAAAAAACCCAGCACAAATGGCTAAAGCTATGAATATGGGGGTTAAAGCAGGTCGATTAGGTTATTTAGCAGGTCGAATGGAAAAAAAATATTATGCTACAGCTAGTTCCCCATTGAATAATATAAGTAAAATCTAATAAATGATTTCTCACTTTATAAAATTAACCCAAAAATTGCAGCTTAAGAAAGATCTAAAACAACCTTTTACTCTGCAATTTTTTCAAAAACTTGTTCTTATGAAACTTAGATTTCGTCTTTCAATAGGGCTGATATAGCTCATTAGTAGATTTAATATCAATATACATCGTAAATATCAACAAGGTCTCGAAAGAGTAAGGTTTTTTATATTTTTTAAATTTCCTTTCAAAGAATATATTGCTCTTTAAAAATAAGAGTAATCTTAAAAATTTATTTTTTTAATTATGCTCAAAAGTTACAATAAAATTTTTTGGGATTAATCACACTTTTTAGTTCAGTTTGAAATCACTTATAGCATATAGTTTATTTGTAAATATTTTTACTAATTAGAAGATAAAAAATTGGCCCTCTTTTTTAAAACACTAAAACAGAGAGAGATGATTCTTTAACACCCATTATCTCATAATTTTTAAAAATTATGAGATAATGGGTGTTAAACTGATATAGTATGTGTTTATGATAATTATACTTGTTTGTATACCCGAAATTATATTACTTATAAATCTAGTAATTAATTAGTTTTTGTATTCCAACGTTCTAAGATTAATGTGTTTGATCCGTCAGAATTTTGTTTATATTGGATAGGTTGGAATCCAATTTTTTGACTTTCACCAATAATTACTTCACCCGCATATTGTTGAGAAATTTTATCAATAAAATTTTCAACTGGGTATGGTTGCTCCCAAAAACTTATATCGGCAACTAATTCGTATTCTTGGCCATTCCAAGCAAATTCAATATCATAACCATTTGATTGAGATATTACTAAATTTGTATTGTAAGATTTTAATTCAGAATTTGTATTAATTTGTTGTTGTTTATGTGTAATATTTAATCGATTTAACGCTTTTTCTAAATAAAATAAATTTTGAAAACGAGTTTTAATATAAGTAAAATGTGACATAAATGTTATTATTTAATAAATAAACTTATCTTTGATTATAGCCAATGTTTAATACTGTTAACGTCTATGTATTAATGTATAATTAAAATTCTTTAATTAGCAAAAAATTTAGTTAAGATAATACCCAAAATAATTACTAATCATACATTAAAAAATTTGTGAATTATCTAACAAAATAATGTATTAACAAATATAAAGAAATAGATAAAATTCAATAATATTTGTTAACAATTTAGATAGAAACTGTATGGAAGCTAAATCAAAAAAATAATGACAAAATTTATTGAGTGATTTCAGCTTTTTTTAATAAATTTTTAACAGTTTCTGTTGGTTGGACACCGCATTTTAACCATTTTTGAATTTTTTCAATTTCAAAGTGGTAATTTTTTGAAATAGGGTCGTAATATCCTACCTCCTCTACAGGTCTACCGTCTCGGCGTGATGTATTTTCTGTAATAACTAATCGGTATGAAGGAGCACGTTTTCGTCCAATTCGTTTTAAACGTAGTTTTAACATATAAATAAATTTAAGATTATTTTAATTTTAAATAAAGATAATTAACGGCGTGAATAATACTCAATAACAAGTAATTCATCTAATTGTAAACCAACATCATTACGATCACAATAGTCTAAAACTGTTGCTTCTAATTTTGAATTATCAAATTTTAAATGATTTGGTACAGTGGATATTTGATTATTTTTGATATTATTCTCAATCAAATTTTTTGATGTTTGCTTATCTTTAATTCCAATAATATCATTTAATCGACATTGAAAACTCGGTATACTAACAACTTTATTATTTACAATAATGTGCCCATGATTAACTAATTGACGAGCTTGTGTAATACTTTTTGCAAATCCTAAAGTAAAACAAAGTGTATCTAATCGCATTTCTAATAATTGAAGTAGAATTAAACCAGTTACACCTTTCCTTCTACGTGCTTCTTTTACATAGCGATATAATTGATTTTCGGTTAAACCGTAATTAAATTTTAATTTTTGTTTCTCTTCTAGACGTACACCATATTCTGTTAACTTTTTAGCAGCACCGGCTGCACTTCCTTCTTTACCAGGACGATTAATTTTATTTGATTTTTTTGTTGTTAAACCTGGTAATGACCCTAGTCTTCGGGTAATTTTTAATTTAGGTCCGCGATAACGTGACATATAAATAAACTCTAAATTTTTAAATAATTTTTTATAGATACTTAAAAGAAAAAATCGAAAGAAGGGCGAATGATCGGACTTGAACCGACGAATGGTGGAATCACAACCCACTGCCTTAACCACTTGGCCACACCCGCCAACCTATCTTGACTTATATTCTATCACTTACTATAATCTAACGTCTAGTTTATTTATTAAAAAATATTTAACTATTACTATGTCTCAAATTATTAAATTCCATTTAAATGGTGAAAATTATTATATTGAAAATAATTTATCTATTTCTAAATTAATTAAATATTTTAATTACAATAAATCTTTATTAGTGTTAGAGTACAATAATCTAATTTGTCATAAAAAAAATTGGGATAAAATCTTTATTCAGAATAATGATAAAATTGAAATTGTAACGATTGTTGGCGGTGGATAATTCTATAATATTTATAGAATTATCTTGTCTTCGTAAACATTCTAATCTCGAATTTGAGCCTCAAATTTATTTTTTAAAATAGATTGTAAATTTTTTATAATTTCTTCTATTTCTTTATTTTCTAGAGTTTTATTATCCGATTGAAAAGTTAACTGTAAACATAAACTTATATAATTCTCAGGAATTGAAGAACCTTGATATTCATCTAATAAATTAACTTCGGATAAAAATTTCGTACCATTTAAATATAAAATGGATTGGATTTCGTCAAAATTAAAATCTTGTTTAATGATAAAAGATAAATCTTTTACTATTTTCGGGTAAGAAACATATTCTTTATAATTCGTTAATTTATTAATTCTTATTTGGTTTTGAATGGTCTCAAAATTAAACTCAAATAAATAAAGATTAAATGGAACATTTAATTTTTTTGCAAGTATAGGATTAATTTGACCAAATAGACCTAAATCACTTCCATTCGATAAATATAATTCAGCAGTACGGTAAGGATGAAAAATTAAATCTTTTTCTTTATTTGCATAAGTTTGCCAAGATACACTTAAGTTTAATTGATTAAAAAATTGTTCCATTTTACCCTTTGCTTCAAACCAACTTATTGGAGTTAATTGACTTGACCAAGTTGTTTTAGTTTCAATACCTCCAAACACACCTGCTATATTTTCTTTTTCTTTTAATTGGTTAAAATTATTTCCTAAAAAAACGTGGCCAAATTCAAATCCTTCTAAAGAGTTGTTTCCTTGCTTTAAATTTTCTTGTACTGTTCTTAATAAACTTGGTAACAAAGTTGCCCGAAGATGTGAATAGTCTTCAGTTAATGGATTTACAAGTTTAATTTTATTACTTGTAAAAGTTGTTTCATTAACTAATGAATAATGAATTAATTCATTTAAACCTAAATTTAATAAACAAGAGGTAATTTTTTTACGTGTTTGATAGCTATAATCTTCATTTCCTATCGATTTAATTTTAGGTAAACGCGACACAAAATTGTTAAATCCATGCAATCTTCCAATTTCTTCTATTAAATCAATTTCCCGTGTAATATCTTCACTTCGTTCATACGGTATTGTAACTTCCCAAATTAGAGTAGGCTCATTAAATGTATAATCAAAACCTAAACGATTTAGATAATTTGTAATTTGTTCTGGAATAATAAAATGAACTTCATTTTCTTTATTAGACGTTATTGGACCTAAAATCTCTTTAATTGTTTTATATGATAAAGTAATAGGTAATAGTTTCTCTCTTAAACCTTCATTAAAAGTATGAAGTTTAACTTTTAAATTCGGATTTGAAATCCTTAATAATAAAAGTAATTTATAAAATGATTCTAATAAATGAGTATTTTTTAAAGATTTCTCATAACGTGCGGATCGATCTGTACGTAAATTTAACGTTCTTGATCTTCGACGTATTTCTGTAGAATTAAAAATGCTTCCTTCAATTAATAACATTTTTGTATCTTCTGAATAAGAAAATTCTTCACTTGAAATAATTCCAGTAATACTTATTGGTAGATCATTTGCTCTAAGAACGGATACAGAATTATTTAATGTATACTGTACATCATTATTTGCAAAAAATATTTCATTATCATTCGCATTTTCAATGTTTAAAGTAAACTGAGAACTGTTTAATTTTGTAGAAATCTTTTCTAGATCATAAAATTCAAGAGGATAACCGGTTTCCAGTAAGATATAAGTTTGAAAATCTAATAAATTATTCGTAGGATTAAACCCAGAACTAATTAATTTTTGTTTTATCCAATTGGGACTAGTAGTATTAGTTAAGTTTTCTACAGTCATAGCTAAAAATACAGAACAAAAATTTTCAGTTAAGAAAGTTTTTGATTGTTGCTCTATATCTGATTTCCAATTTAATTTTTTGAGTGAGTCACATGAATAGATTGAAGATTTAAGTGGTTTATCTAACAACGCTGCAATTTCTTTTGAAATACCTTGAATAGATAAACTATCCGAACGATTAGCAGTCGCCGAGATATCTAAGCTGATTTGATTTTTATTATTTACTTCTATATTAATAATTTCTTCAACTTCAAAACCACCTAAGGTTATTTTCTCAATTAGGTAATTTAAATCAACTTCTTCAATATCTATTAATTCGTTAATCCATTTTAATGATACTTGCATTTTAGAATTATTGTAGATTTTTATTATAATTTACTGTGCTTTAGTAAAAACTAAACCATTTGTTTCCCCGTACCTTTCCATAAATCTCATGAATCTATCCCATGCTTCTGGGCTCTTCATAATATAAATAGATTCAATTGCAGCTGGCTTACCATTTACAAAGCGAGCATTTACATCGCGGGTTTCAAGAGTTCCTTCATTGTCAATTAGATACATACCAGTAATTTCACCTTCTTTTGCAGTATTCTTGTCTAAAATATTTGGATTCTTAAAACTAAAGGTAGCAGTTCCGGTACTACCATCTCTGGATCGTGTTAAACGGACATCCGGTAGAACTTTCTCATTCAAACCTTTTATAAATTGAATTCTTGCACTCATAATTATCTGTTTTTTAAAGATCAATAATCATATGTTCTGTCTTAATTATGCAAGTTCTAACTACTAAAAACAACTTTTTATTATTTAAGTTTGTATTATAGTTAATTCTAACTGGGGTGGCAGGATTCGAACCTGCGAATGGCGGAGTCAAAGTCCACAGCCTTACCGCTTGGCGACACCCCAAGAAATTTAAGTTGAAACTCTTAAAGATCTAATTTAAAAGTTTCAATATTGGGCAAGAAGGGATTCGAACCCCTGACACCGTAGTTCGTAGCCACGTGCTCTAGTCCACTGAGCTACAAGCCCAAGAAATGTTTCCAAAATAGATAATACTATAAAGGTAGTGTTTTAGTAAAGTTTAAAAAAATTTTAATAGAATTTCATTTTCGACTTGCCTAATTAATAGTTAAAATATTAAATTAATATCTCAAATGTTATTATTCATAAGTAAAGATTCATTTATTGACAAAATAATATATGGCTAAAAAAATCTTATACCAAGACAATGCAAGACGTGCCCTTGAACGAGGTATGGAAATAATGGTGGAAGCTGTTTCCGTTACTTTAGGTCCGAAAGGACGAAACGTAGTGTTAGAAAAATCCTATGGATCTCCTCAAATCGTTAATGATGGGGTAACAATTGCAAAAGAAATTAAATTAGAAGATCATATTGAAAATACTGGGGTTTCATTAATCCGACAAGCAGCATCAAAAACAAATGATGTTGCTGGAGATGGTACTACAACAGCTACAGTTTTAGCTTATGCAATGGTAAAAGAAGGATTAAAAAATGTTGCAGCAGGAGCTAATCCTATTTCAATTAAACTGGGTATGGAAAAAGCAACTCAGTATTTAGTCAATCAAATTAATGAATTTGCTCAACCTGTTGAAGAAATTCAATCGATTCAACAAGTTGCTTCAATTTCAGCTGGTAATGATAATGTAATTGGATCATTAATTGCTGACGCATTGGCTAAAGTAGGTAAAGAAGGTGTTATTTCATTAGAAGAAGGTAAAGGAATTATTACAGAATTAGAAATTACTGAAGGAATGAAGTTAGAGAAAGGATTTATTTCACCTTACTTCATTACAAATACAGAAAAAATGGAAACATTGTATGATAATCCATATATTTTATTAACGGATAAAAGAATAACTCTAGTTCAACAAGATTTATTACCCATTTTAGAACAAATTACTAAAACGAAACGACCACTTCTGATAATTGCAGAAGATGTGGAAAAAGAAGCATTAGCAACATTGATTTTAAATAAATTACGTGGAATTATTAATGTTGTTGCAATTCGAGCACCTGGTTTTGGGGAATTGCGAAAACAAATTTTACAAGATATTGCAATTTTGACAGGTGGTACAGTAATTACTCAAGATGCTGGGTTAAGCTTAGACAATATTCAATTAAATTTATTAGGTCAGGCACGTCGAGTTATTGTAAACAAAGATACAACTACTATTGTAGCTGATGGACAAACTTTAGACGAAATTACAATCCGATGTGAGCAGCTGCGAAAACAAATTAACACTGCAGATACTGGGTATGAAAAAGAAAAATTACAAGATAGAATTGCAAAATTATCTGGCGGGATTGCTGTTATTCGTGTTGGTGCCGTAACAGAAACAGAAATGAAAGATAAAAAGTTAAGATTAGAAGATGCAATTAATGCAACGCGAGCCGCCGTTGAAGAAGGAATTGTACCTGGTGGTGGTTCAACTTTAACTCATTTATCTGAAAATTTAGTAACATGGGCAAAAACTAATTTAAAAGAAGATGAACTCATTGGAGCAATGATTATTGCTCGAGCAATTTTATCACCACTGAGACGCATTGCAGAAAATGCGGGAATTAATGGAGCAGTTATTATTGAGAAAGTTCAACAACAAGAATTTGAAATCGGTTATAATGCAGCACAAAATACTTTTGGAAACATGTATGAAGAAGGGATTGTCGATCCAGCTAAAGTTACTCGATCTGGATTACAAAATGCCACATCGATTGCAAGTATGATCCTAACTACTGAATGTATTATTGTTGATGATAGTAAAACAATAAGTGAATCTTAAGATTCACTTATTACTAATATTGAAAAATTTATAAATCATTTAAGTCAGACATTGAATCTGGACCAGATTGAGCTTGTGTTGCTACTATCTCTTTCATTTTAGTTTTTAAATCTTCAACTTGTTCTTTCAGGGTATCAAAGTTCTCACTTTTAAGTGTTTCTCTTATCGTTTCAATCAATTTTGTAATTTCCCCTTGTTGATCTTCAGATAAATTATCCTTTAACATTGAAATTTCTTTTTCAGCTTCAAAACATAATGCTTCAGCTTGATTTTTTAAGTCAATATTTTCTCGTTTTTCTTTATCTATAGAAGCATATTTCTCAGCTTCTGCTAACATATCTTCTACTTCACTGTCGTTTAAGTTCGAAGCACCTTGAATTGTTACTGATTGTTCTACACCAGTTTCTTTTTCTTTTGCTTTTACTGATAAAATACCATCCACATCAATATCAAATGTAACTTCAATTTGTGGAACACCTCGGTCAGCAGATGGAATTCCATCTAATCTGAAATTTCCTAAACTTTTATTACCTGCAACTAATTCACGCTCACCTTGTAAAATATGAATCTCTACATTTGTTTGATTATCAACAGCTGTTGAGAACATTTCTGATTTTTTAACTGGAATTGTGGTATTTCGAGCAATAATTTTTGTCATAACCCCACCAAGTGTTTCTACGCCTAATGATAATGGTGTAACATCTAATAATAAGATATCTTTAATTTCACCTGCTAAAATACCCGCTTGAATTGCAGCTCCAATTGCTACTACTTCATCTGGATTAACAGATTGATTTGGTTTTTTATTTGTTAATGATTCAACTAAATCTTGAATTGCTGGAATACGTGTTGATCCTCCTACTAATACCACTTCATTAATGTCAGCTTTGTCTAATCTGGCATCATTTAAAGCTTTTTCTACTGGAATACGGCAACGATTTATTAAATCTTCACATAATTTTTCGAAAACTTCTTTTGTTAACTCTTGTTCAATATGTTTCGGACCAGTTTGATCTGCTGTAATAAATGGTAAAGAAATTGTAGTTTTATCAACAGTTGATAATTCAATTTTAGCTTTCTCAGCGGCTTCCGTTAATCGTTGCAAAGCTTGAATATCTTTTACTAAATCAATTCCTTCTTTTTCTTTAAAGTCCTTAATTAACCATTTTACTAAAGCACCATCAAAATCATCACCCCCTAAATTTGTATCACCTGCTGTCGATAATACTTCAAAAATACCATCACCTACTTCTAAAATAGAAACATCAAATGTCCCACCACCTAAATCAAATACTAAAATTGTTTCATTTTGCTTTTTATCTAAACCATAAGCTAATGAAGCTGCTGTTGGTTCATTAATAATTCTTAATACTTCAACACCTGCAATTTTACCTGCATCCATTGTAGCTTGTCGTTGCGAATCATTGAAATAAGCTGGAACAGTAATAACTGCTTGTTTTACTTCTTGGCCTAAATAATCAGTTGCATCATTAATTAATTTTCTTAAAACTTGTGCAGAAAGTTCTTCAGGACTAAATTCTTTACTTAAAGCTGGACAATTAATTTTAATGTTATCATTTTGATCTTTACTTACTTTATACGGTAATGTTTTTGCATCATCACTAATTTCACTTTCTTTTGAACCAATAAATCGTTTCACTGAGAAGAATGTATTCTCTGGGTTGATAACTGCTTGACGTTTAGCAATCTGACCAACTAATAATTCTTGTTTTTTTGTATATGCGACAATTGATGGTGTTGTTCGTAAACCTTCAGCATTTACAATTACGCTTGGTTGACCACCCTCAATTGCAGCGACTACGGAGTTTGTCGTACCTAAATCAATTCCTACAACTTTTACCATTTTTAAATTTTATTTCTTATATTTTATAATTTAAATAAAATTATAGTTTAGGTTTAAATAGATTAATTACCCTAATTAACCGAACTAAAATACAAAAAAATAGAAGTGTATAATTACCCTAAGTAGACATAATTCTAGAAATCTTCTAGAATAATAAAAGAATGTATCAATTTTACTTGATTCATTTAATTTTAAAATTTAAAAGATAACAAAGTTAATAATTATCAAATAAATTTGGAGGAGTATTGTGGCTGTAGGTTTATTGGGGAATAAAATTGGCATGACTCAAATTTTTGATGAATCAGGCAATATTATTCCTGTTACAATTTTAAAAGTCGGTCCTTGTGTTGTTACACAAGTAAAGACAAGAGCAAAAGATGGGTATAATTCGATCCAAGTTGGGTATGGAAGTGTTTCAAGTAAAAAATTAACACAACCACAATTAGGACATTTAGAAAAATCAAATATTCAACCGTTAAGATATTTAAAAGAATTTCGAACAACTCAAGGAGATGAGTTTGAAATTGGCCAAGTTTTAAACGTAGATTCATTTTTACCTGGTCAATTAGTAAACATCAAAGGAAAAAACATTGGTAAAGGATTCTCTGGACTTCAAAAACGTCATAACTTTACTCGTGGTCCTATGACACATGGTTCAAAGAACCATAGAGCTCCTGGGTCAATTGGTATGGGTACAACGCCTGGTCGAGTTTTACCAGGTAAAAAGATGGCAGGCCAATTAGGGAATAAGATTATGACAGTTAAAAAACTTAAAGTTATTCAAATTAATTCGGAAGAGAATATTTTAGTAATAAAAGGATCGGTTCCCGGTAAACCCGGCAATTTACTAAGTATTGTTCCTTCAGAATAAATTAGTTCTACAGATCAAAAACTATATTGAAATATAAAGTATGACTATTCAAAAATTTATAACATATACTCCATTAAATATAAATGGTGAAGAATTAAACGAGAATCATGAATTAACATTAAATGTTCTTGAGAATTCAGGAAACTATTTATTACATAAAGACCTTTTGCGACATTATAGTTCACAAAGACAAGGCACAGTATCAACGAAAACAAGAAGTGAAGTTAGAGGTGGTGGTCGTAAACCATGGCGTCAAAAAGGTACAGGGCGTGCTCGAGCTGGTTCAAACCGTTCACCATTATGGAAAGGTGGGGGTGTTATTTTTGGACCAAAACCTAAAAAAACTTTTTTAAAATTAAATAAAAAAGAACGTCAATTAGCTTTACGAACTTTGCTTTACAACAAAAAAAATAATATTGTTACTATTGCGAATTTAGAAGATGAAATTAACGAACCAAAAACAAAAAAATTTTTAAAAATTTGCCAAGATTGTAAAATCAATTTAGATCAAAAAACATTATTAATTGTTTCAAAGAAGACAACACCATTGAAATTATCTACTCAAAATCTTAAAAATTTTGAATTGATTTCAGCTTCGAATCTAAATACTCTTAGTTTATTGAAAGCAAAACAAATTATACTAACCCCATTAGCAATAAATGATATAAAGGAGATTTATTGTGATTAACTCTTCGGACTTTTGTCGCAGTAATGCACAAGTTATCAAATACCCTATTATTACTGATAAAGCTACACGACTTTTAGAAAATAATCAGTATAGTTTTATCGTAGATCGTTATTCTGATAAGATTACAATTAAGACTGCAATCGAATACTTGTTTAACGTAAAAGTTATAAAAGTTAATACGTGTCGTCTACCACGAAAACAAAAACGTGTCGGAAAATATATTGGTTGGAAACCCCAATATAAAAAAGCAATTGTGACTTTATCCGAAGGCGACGTAATAAACTTATTCACTGATAATTAATAAATAAAAAAAAATAATAATCAAGGTTATGAGTATTCGTCTTTATAAATCATATACACCAGGTACAAGAAATCGAGCCCTTTCATCTTTTGATGAGATTACAAAAACTAAACCAGAAAAAAGTTTAATTAGAAAGAATCAACGTAATAAAGGGCGTAATAATCGTGGGGTAATTACAATCCGCCATCGAGGTGGTGGACATAAAAAACGTTACCGTTTAATCGATTTTAAAAGAAATAAGTATAGCATTAAAGGTACTGTAGCATCTATTGAATATGATCCAAATAGAAATGCTCGAATTGCTTTAATTAATTATGATGATGGTGAAAAACGTTATATATTACATCCCAAAAATTTAAATGTTGGTGATACGATTTTTTCAGGATCTGACGCACCGTTAGGGATTGGGAATAATTTACCATTAGAACAAATCCCTTTAGGAACATCGATTCATAATATTGAATTAATACCAAATCGTGGTGGACAGATTGTTCGTGCAGGTGGAACTTCAGCAAAAATATTAGCAAAGGAAGGTGATTATGTTACCTTACGTTTACCATCAAAAGAAATTCGATTAATTCGTAAAGAATGTTTTGCAACAATTGGTGAAGTTAGTAATAACGATGTGTTCTTAGTACAAAGTGGGAAAGCTGGTCGAACACGATGGTTAGGAAAACGTCCTACTGTTCGTGGTTCAGTAATGAACCCATGTGACCATCCACATGGTGGTGGTGAAGGACGAGCACCTATTGGTCGTAGTCGTCCATTAACTCCATGGGGGAAACCTGCATTAGGAATGAAAACAAGAAAACGTAAAAAATTAAGTAGTGCTTATATTCTTCGTCGACGTTCATAAATAAAAATAAGAATTCTATAAATTTATAAAAATATTTTAAGAATGCCAAGATCATTAAAAAAAACCCCGTTTGTTGCTTATCATTTGTTAAAGAAAATTAATCAAATGAATAAAGCTGATAAAAAAGACACTATTACAACTTGGTCTCGATCATCTACTATTTTACCAAGTATGATTGGGTTTACCATTGCTGTCTATAATGGAAAACAACATGTTCCCATTTTTATTTCAGATCAATTAGTTGGTCATAAATTAGGAGAATTTGTTTCAACAAGAAATTTTAAATCACATATTAAAGCTGATAAAAAATCAAAACGTTAATATAAACTAAAAAATGAATCGAATTCTATATGAGAGTCGATGTCGATGCAATGAAGAAATTTCAATAACGAAAAAACGTAATTCAAGTACACGAAGTGAAGGTAAACCTCTTCAATACCCGAATCCAAATGAAATTACATTTAAAACTTTTAAAATAAAGTACGAAAAAAAATTATCTTCTATTGCAAAACTTACGTTAAATAGTTTTCAAAATAAATATATTTACTATGCAATCGATGATATTTTATATTTATTTCAATCCAATTCAATTGAACGTGATAATCTTTTAGCAATTCTTTATTCACCTGTTCTTTCATTGCAGAATAATTTTTCTATTAATTTTTTTGATATATGGATTCATGAAATATATATTAATGAAGTCTCAAAAGTTAACAAATTTCTTAAAAATGATTCTTCCAATTTTGAACAATTTAGTTATATAACAATTAAGTTTTTATATAAAACAAGAGTTCCAGTGAAAAAAGTTGACTCATTATGGTAAATTTAATTATTAAGTCGTCATTTTTTTAGAGATATGAATTCTAAAGTTTTAAATTAATTAAAAACCTATTATATCTTAGATTTTTAAGAAATTAAAAATTTAAACTTTTTATAGAAATATCACAGATTAAAAATAAGTATTTATGTTAGACAATCAATCGGTTAAAGCAGTCGCTAAATATATTCGTATGTCTCCTCATAAGATAAGACGAGTTTTAGACCAAATTCGAGGTCGCTCATATCAGGAAGCATTAATGATTTTAGAATTTTTACCGTATGATGCTGGAGGGCCGATTTGGCAAGTCGTACACTCAGCAGCGGCAAATGCTAAACACAACTATGGTTTAGATAAGAAAAAATTAATTATTGATGAGATTTTTGCTGATGAAGGTCCCAAATTAAAAAGGATTCGTGCCCGTGCTCAAGGTCGTGGTTACAAAATTTTAAAACCGACTTGTCATATAACGGTTATTATGAAGGAAGATAATTAAAAAAATAAGAAATTAAAGGACTAATTCTATGGGCCAAAAAACACATCCTTTAGGATTTAGGTTAGGTATTACACAAGAGCATAAATCAAAGTGGTACTCTAATTTTAATCAATATGCTGATATCCTACAAGAAGATGATAAAATTCGAACTTATATAAGCTCAATAGCTCAAGCTAATAGTATTGCTAATGTTGTTATTAATCGTAATGGATTAAATGATCAAATCCAGTTAAATATTGAAACTGGTAAACCTGGAATATTAGTGGGTGACCTTGGCTCTGGTTTAGAAAAGTTATTAACAAATCTTAAAAAACTATTGCCAAAGAGTCGTCAACTTACAATTAATGTTTTTGAAGTTGAAAAAGTAGACTTAAATGCGACGTTGCTTGCTGATTTAGTAGCTGAACAATTAGAAAATCGTGTAGCGTTTAAAAGAGCAATGAGAGAAGCTTTACAAAGATCTCAAAAACAAAATGTAAACGGAATCAAAATTCAAGTTTCAGGACGTTTAAATGGTGCTGAAATGGCAAGAAGTGAATGGATTAGGGAAGGTCGAGTTCCTTTACAAACTTTACGTGCAGACATCGATTACGCAACAAAAGAAGCTAATACAATTTATGGTATTTTAGGAATTAAAATTTGGTTATTTAAAAGCGAAATTTTATCAAAATAAAAACCATCTTTAATAATTGAAAGAGATTATATTTTTATCAAATTAATTTTTATGTTAAGTCCAAAAAGAACAAAATATAGAAAGTATCATCGTGGACGTATGCGTGGTACAAAAACTCGTGGAAATGAACTTTGCTTCGGAAACTTTGGTTTACAAGCACAAGAGCCAAATTGGATAACATCACGTCAAATCGAAGCTGCTCGTCGAACGATCACACGTTACACAAAACGTGGTGCTAAATTGTGGATTCGAATTTTTCCTGATAAAACGGTGACTGCACGTGCTGCTGAATCAAGAATGGGGTCAGGTAAAGGTGCTGTTGACTATTGGGTAGCTGTAGTTAAACCAGGAACTATCATTTTTGAAATTGGATCCGTTCCTGAAGGAGTTGCTCGTGGTGCTCTGAATTTAGCAGCTTATAAATTACCATTAAAAACAAAATTCATTATTAAAGATAATATTAAATAAAACCATGGGTATACCTCAATTTACTGATATTATTTCATTTTCAAACACAGAAATATCAGAAGCCATTATTGAAACTGAAAACCAATTATTTAATTTACGTTTTAAAAAAGCTACTCGTCAAAGTTTTAAATCACATGAAATAAAAAATGCCAAACGTCGTTTAGCTCAATTGAAAACACTTTTAAGTTTACGATTAAAAGATTTAGATCAAAAAGAAGAAAATGATAAATTAATTATAAATTAAAAATTAAATGGTAAAAAAATATACTATTCAATTGAGAATTAAGGAGTCTTAAATGCCAGTCAAACAAGAAATTGGTATTGTAGTTAGTAACAAAATGGAAAAAACTATCGTAGTAAAGATTGAAGATCGATACCCACATCCAATGTATTCAAAAACATTAGTAAAAACTAAAAAATATTTAGCTCATGATGAACTAGAGCAATGTATGATGGGTGATGAAGTATTAGTTGAAGAATGTCGTCCATTAAGTAAAAGAAAACGTTGGAAGTTAGTAAAAATTCTTTCAAAATCATCGTTAATAAGTTAAATGATATATTTATTTTATGATTTATCCTCAAACCATGTTGACAGTAGCCGATAATACGGGTGCTAAAAAAGTTATGTGTATTAGAGTATTGGGTGGCAATAAAAAATATGCAAAAATTGGTGATACCATTATTGCTGTAGTTAAAGAAGCTATTCCAAATATGCCTGTAAAACGTTCGGATGTCGTTCGAGCAACTATTGTGAGAACTAAAAAAACAATTCGTCGACCAGATGGTATGTATATTAGATTTGACGATAATGCAGCTGTTCTTGTAAATATGGACAATAATCCTCGTGGTACACGAGTTTTTGGTCCAGTTGCTCGTGAAATTCGTGATAAGAATTTTTCTAAAATTGTTTCGTTAGCACCGGAGGTTTTATAAATGTCAATAAAGCATAAAATGCCTATCAAAATTGGTGATACTGTTATAATTATTTCTGGATTTCACAAAAATGAAACAGGTGAGGTTATTAAAATTAATCATCAAACAGGAAAAATTATTGTAAAAGGAATTAACTTTAAATTTAAACATGTTAAGCCTAATACAGAAAATGAAATTGGTGAAATTAAGCAATTTGAAGCACCTATTCATCATTCAAATGTAACATTAAAATTAAACGAAATGTCTTAATATGCTAAATCAACATTCATTAGAAGAGATTGCTGAAATCCATAATCTACTTGGAGATATAAAAGCAGAGTATGAGCAAGGTATTAAACCAATTTTAATTAAAAATAGCCCGAAATTATTTAAAAACCCTCATACTGTTCCAAAATTAAAGAAAATCCAAATAAACCGTGGGCTTGGGTTAGCAGCTCAAAATACAAATGTTTTAAAGAAAAATATTGAAGAGTTTGAAAAAATTACGGGACAAAAACCAATTATTACAAAATCAAAAAAAGCAATTGCTGGCTTTAAAATTCGTGAGGATATGGAATTAGGTTTGACCGTAACTCTACGCGGGCAAAAAATGTATACTTTTTTAACTAAACTAATCTTTTTCACATTTGCTCAAATTCGTGATTTTCGAGGTTTATCTTTAAGAAATTTTGATAAAGCTGGAAATTATACATTTGGTTTAAAAGAGCAATTAATTTTCCCAGAAATTGAATATGATGAAGTAGATCAAACACAAGGTTTTACGATTAATATTGTTTTAGAAAATTGTTCACCGAAATATAGATCAAGATCTATTGATAAAATTTTGAACGGAATGATCTTATTTAAATTTTTGCGTTTCCCTCTAAATGATTGTGGATATTACGAAAAATATTCGTCAATTTCAGAGATTAATCGAACATGGGATAAGAAAAAACACTTAAAAAGAAAGCGTTGGTCACAAGAATAGAAAAATGAAAAACCATATCTAGTAAGGAGAGAATTGTGGTAAATGACACTATTTCAGATATGTTAACACGTATTAGAAATGCAAATATGATAAAACATCAAATTGTTCAAATCCCTTCAACCAAAATTTCTAGAGCAATTACAGAAATTTTAAAAGAAGAAGGATATATTGAAGATTTTGAAAGTTATATTGAGGGTAATAAAAATTACCTCTTACTTTCACTAAAATACACTGGAAAATCTCGAGTATCAGTTATCTCAAAACTAGAAAGAGTAAGTAAACCAGGTTTACGTGTTTATTCGAATTCTAAAGAATTACCTAGAGTTTTAAATGATTTGGGAATTGCAATCATTTCAACTTCAAAGGGCGTAATGACAAATATAAACGCTCGCGAACTTGGAATTGGGGGTGAAGTTTTATGTTATATTTGGTAAATAAAAGGAGTTTCTAAGATGTCACGTATTGGTAAATTACCTATTCCAGTACCAAAAGATGTAGATGTAAAGCAAACTGGATCAGAACTTAATGTTAAAGGAAAATTTGGAACATTAAACTTAACTATTCCAGATACGATTGTTGTTACAAATAATGATACTGTTTTAGAAGTTAGTTTAACAAAAAATACACGAAATATCCGCGCCTTACATGGTTTATACCGAACGTTAATTAGTAATATGGTAATTGGAGTATCAGAACAATTTACTGTAGTTCTTGAATTAAAAGGTGTAGGTTACCGAGCTGTGGTTCAAGGAAAAGAAATTGTTTTAAATTTAGGTTATAGTCATCAGGTTAAGATCGAAATTCCTGAAACTATTTCAGTAGAAGTTGTTCAAAATACAACTATAAATTTAAAATCATGTGATAAAGAATTATTGGGACTATTTGCAGCGAATATAAGAGCTTGGCGTCGTCCAGAACCTTATAAAGGAAAAGGAATCTTATATAAAGGTGAACAGATTGTTCGTAAAGCTGGTAAATCAGCAAAATAAACTAGTTAACGCCCTCCGTTTTTACATCGTTACAAAATTAAAAATTATAATTATGAAATTTTCAAAACGAGCTTTAATTAAATTAAAAAATAAAAATAAAAAATTAAAACCTAGACAATATAACAAGTTAAAACGTGAAACATTACGAGGCCGAATTAAAGGGACTTCAGAACGACCAAGGTTGTCAGTTTATCGCTCTAATGAAAATATTTATGCACAAATAATTGATGATAGTAGTGCCAAAACTTTAGTTGCTTGTTCAACTTTAGACCGTTCCGTAAAACTTAATCTTTCTGCTGGTCGAAATTGTGATGCTGCAAGACTTACAGGGGAAACATTAGCAGAGCTGAGTTTAAAAAAAAATATTAAAAAAATTGTATTTGATCGTGGTCCGTACTTATATCATGGTCGAATTAAAGCTTTAGCAGATGGAGCGCGGGCAAGTGGTCTTCAATTTTAAATTAAAATTTGTAGAGGAATATAAAGGTTAAATATATTTTATGAGTAGTGATTTAAAAAAAATAAACAAATTAAAAAAGAATTCTCGACGCTATAATTCTGTACAAGAACAAAAATTAGTGGAACGATTAATAAAAATTAGTCGAGTTTCAAAAGTGACAAAAGGTGGTAAAAAATTAAGTTTTCGAGCAGTTGTCGTAGTCGGAGATGAAAATGGAAAGGTTGGTGTTGGCGTAGCTAAAGCAGATGATGTTGTAAATGCATTTAAAAAAGCCAAAACTGATGGACGCAAAAATTTGGTTACATTTCCAATTACTAAAACATTAAGTATTCCACATAGGGTAAACGGTGATTTTGGTGCATGTAAAGTCATTATGCGTCCATCTATTGAAGGTTCAGGGGTAATTGCTGGTGGTGCAGTTCGAATTGTTTTAGAAGTTGCAGGTGTTAAAAATGTTATTGCAAAACAACTAGGTTCAAACAATTTATTAAATAATGCGAGAGCAGCAGTTTGTGCTTTAGACAATTTAACAACACAATCTCAAGTAGCAAAAAAACGTGGATTAGATTTAAATTAATTTAGTAAATATCAATTAAAAAGAAAAATTGTGAAAATCAATAAAGAAATTCGAGATATTATTCTGAAACGACTATTTGTCAGTCTTGGAATTTTATTACTTATTCGTATCGGGACATTTCTTCCAGTTCCAGGAATTAACCATATCGATTTAGCTTTTTATCTTCAAAGACATTCAGTTACAAAAAGTTTAATTAGTACATTTTCTGGCGATGATACATTTGTAATTGGATTATTTACACTAAATATCTTTCCTTATATAAATGCATCAATTTTAGTTCAATTAATTCTTGGGCTTTCACCTAAATTAGCAAAATTACAAAAAGAAGGAGATCTGGAAGGACGACGATCTATTAATCGTTTAACACGTTTTATCACATTAATTTGGGCCATTATTCAGAGTGTGAGTCTTGCTATTTATTTAAAACAAGTTTTATTTGATTGGAATTATTTATTAGCAGGTGAAATAGTTATTTGGCTAACAACTGGAGCAATGATAGTATTGTGGTTAAGTGAATTAATCACAGATTATGGATTAGGAAATGGAGCTTCATTACTTATTTATACAAATATTATCTCAAGTTTACCAAATCTTTGTAAAAAGGTAATTATTGAGAATAATCAAAATTTTAGCCTTTCGACTGGAATTGGAATTACAGTATTGGTTTTTATTACTTTATATGGAATTGTATTTTTACAGGAAGGAGTCCGAATTATTCCATTAATTTCATCTAAACAATTAAACCAATCTTCATTACAAGATTCCACAATCAGTAATAATTATATCCCATTACGCTTTAATCAAGCTGGGGTAATGCCTATTATTTTAACAACGGCAATTCTAGTAGTACCAAATTATATCAATAATTTAGGATTATTACCGAAAATTGATTTCCCAATCAATTTTGAATCCTTAAAATTTGTTTATTGGATTGGTTATTTTGTTCTAATTCTAGTCTTTAGTTCTTTTTATTCGACAATTGTTTTGAACCCAAAAGATATTTCCGATCAATTACAAAAAATGGCTGTAACAATTCCTGGAATTCGACCAGGTGTCCAGACTACATTCTATTTAAAACAATTAATGAAGCGTATTACATTAGTTGGTGCAACGATACTTGCTACTTTAGCAACTGTTCCCAACTTTATTGAATCAACGTTAAACATTACAAGTTTAAATGGTTTAAGTACAACTTCTTTATTAATTTTAGCCGGTGTTGTCCTAGATTTAGTTCGTGAAGTTAAAAATATTTATTATTCAAATATTTATAACAATATGTATCAGTAAAATAAAATTACAAGTCAAAAATTTAAAATGAAAGTTCGTCCTTCAGTAAAAAAAATGTGTGATAAGTGTCGAGTTATTAAAAGACATGGTAGAGTTATGGTAATTTGTCCAAATCCAAAACATAAACAACGTCAAGGGTAATAATTTAAAGGAGTTTATAAAATGGTCAGATTAGTTGGGGTAGATTTACCAAGAAATAAAAGAGTTGCGTATGCACTTACTTATATTCATGGGATTGGGCTTACATCTGCAAAAAAAATTATTGAAATTGCTGAGATTGACCCAGAAAAAAGAAGTGATGATTTAACTACAGAAGAAACAGTTGCGTTACGTCAAACATTAGAAAATATAGACTTAAAGTTTGAGGGTGATTTACGACGATTTAATGGTTTAAATATAAAACGATTAAATGAAATTAACTGTCATCGTGGTAAAAGACATCGAAACAGTTTACCAGTCCGGGGTCAACGAACACGAACAAATGCTCGTTCGAGACGTGGGGCTAAAAAGACAGTTACAGGTAAGAAAAAATAATTTTATTTATAAAATTTTTATATGGCAAAAGCAATTAAAAAATCAACAATTAAAAAAGATAAAAATAGTTTTACAAATGGGGTTGTTCATATTCAATCTACATTTAATAATACCATTGTAACAATTACTAATTTAACAGGTGATACTGTGTCTTGGGCTTCAGCAGGAAGTTCTGGTTTCAAGGGAGCACGTAAAAGTACACCATTTGCAGCTCAAACTGCAGCAGAAAAAGCAGCATTAGATGCATTAGGATCTGGTATGAAGAATGTTGAAATATTAGTTAAAGGTCAAGGTTCAGGGCGTGAAACTGCAATAAGAGCAATTGAAGGCGCAGGCCTTGCGATTATGTCAATTCAAGATATAACAGCGGTTCCACATAATGGTTGTCGACCATCTAAACGACGTCGTGTTTAGAATTTCTATTTCTAATAAATTAAATTATGAATAACATTTCTATTAAATGTCTTAAATTAGAAAAAATTCAATCTGGTAGTTGTTATGGCCAATTCTTAATAAATTCTTTAAGACCTGGTCAAGGAATAACAATCGGGAATCAATTAAGACGTGTACTTTTAGGTGATTTAGGTGGAATAGCCATTTCAGCTGTCCGAATTGCCGGAGTAAGTCATGAATTTTCAACAATTCCAGGTGTTCGAGAGGATATTCTTGAAATTTTGTTAAATTTGAAAGGAATTGTTTTTAAAAGTAAAACATATGAGACACAATTTGGGCGCTTGAAAATTCAAGGGCCAAATGTTGTCACAGCTGATTTAATTCAATTACCACAAAATTTAGAAATTGTTAACCCTAATCATTATATTGCAACAATTTCAACATCAAATATTCTTGAAATTGAATTTAAATTCGAATATGGAGTTGGATATAAGTTAGCTTCACAAACTTTTTCTGATGAAGATGAAAATTATTTGCAACTTGATACTAATTTCATGCCAGTTCAGAAAGTAGATTTTAAAATAGAAAATGTTTATGATACTAATAACAATATTACCGAACGTTTATTTCTAGATATTTGGACAAATGGTAGCATTTCACCGAATGATGCATTAGAATCAGCGGCTCAAATTATTATTGACTTATTTACTTTATTAATTCACAATAAAGATAAAAACGAGGATAAGTCATTAGAAAAACAAACTCATTCATTAAGTATGGAGCCATATACGAATATTGCAATTGAAGAGTTACAACTATCTGTTCGAGCTTATAATTGTTTAAAAAAAGCTCAAATAAATACAGTTGGAGATTTATTGCAGTATTCACCCGAAAAATTACAGGAACTTAAAAATTTTGGCCGAAAATCAGCTGATGAAGTTTTTTCAACATTAAAAAATAAACTAGGTATTATTCTGACATGATGAATGTTTATTTATAATTTTTTAAGGAACAAGTATTTTTCATTATTTATTATTCAATAAAAATTATGAATTCATTAAATAAAACATTTTTACCGACTAAAAATTACAAAAACCGTAATTGGTTTATCATTGATTGCAAAGGACAAAAATTAGGTCGACTTGCAACAATTATTGCTGCATTATTAAAAGGAAAAATTAAACCACAATATGATCCATCAATAGATACTGGAGATTATGTTATTTTAATCAATGCTGACTCTATTATTCTAAATGAAAGTAGTAAACACTATATTGTAAATAAACCTGGTCGACCTGGTCGTTCATTGAAAATAAAAAATGTTGTAGATTGTTTACCTAAATTTACAATTGAACGTGCTGTAAAAGGTATGCTATCTGAAACAGAAACGAAAAGATTAATGAGACGATTAAAAATTTATAGTAATGAAAATCATTCTCATCAAGCACAAGCACCTGTCTTAATTGATGTTTCTAATTTTGCAGACACTCAACAGTTTAGCGTTTAAACATTTTTGTTTCATTAATATTAATGAAATTTGCAACACAATAATTATAACTATTTAAATTTATGGATTCTAAAATAGAATTAATTTTCCAAAAAGATAAGATTGGTCTAGGAAGACGAAAAAGATCCATCGCACGAGTTTTTCTTGTTCCAGGTGAAGGAAACCTTATTATTAATAAAAGCCCTGGGGAAAAGTATTTACAATATAATGATAGCTACTTAGATACTGTATGGGCGCCATTAGCTAAATTAAACTTAGAAAAAAGTTTTGATATTATAGCATTAGCAAATGGTGGGGGTCTAACAGGCCAAGCTTCAGCTATTCAACTAGGAGTTGCTAGATTATTATGTCAAATGGATAAGGAAAACCGAGCAATTTTAAAACCATTTGGTCTTTTAACTCGTGATGCACGTATAAAAGAACGTAAAAAATATGGTTTAAGAAAAGCAAGAAAAGCTCCACAATATTCAAAACGTTAATATTTTACAAATTATGCCAAAATCTGATACACATCCTAAATGGATTGAAAATACTCCGGTTCTATGTGATGGAAAACCACTTTGTTTAATCGGTTCTACTAAAAAACAATTACAGGTAGATATTTGGTTAGCAAACCATCCATTTTACACAGATTCCCAAGTTCTTGTCGATACTGAAGGTCGAGTTGAAAAATTTATGAAAAAATATCGTTTAGATACAGTAGAAACAACCGATTAATCATTTATAGAAAATTTATGCCAACTATACAGCAATTAATTCGTTCAAGACGAGTACAAATAAAAAAAAAAACAAAATGTCCAGCACTTGTAAATTGCCCTCAACGTCGAGGCGTATGTACACGTGTATATACCACAACACCAAAAAAACCTAACTCAGCTATTCGAAAAGTTGCAAGGGTTCGTTTAACTTCAGGATTTGAAGTTACAGCTTATATTCCGGGAATTGGTCACAATTTACAAGAACACTCTGTTGTATTAATTCGTGGTGGTCGAGTTAAAGATTTACCAGGTGTTCGGTATCATATTGTTAGAGGTGCATTAGATACCGGGGGTGTTAAAGATAGAACACAAGGAAGATCTAAATATGGAGTTAAAAAACCAAAATCTGATAAATAAGAATACGTTAAACTAAAAATTAAATTATGTCGCGTCGAAACATTTCAAAAAAACGTTTTCCAGAAGCTGATTCACTTTATAATAGTTATTTGGTTGGTTTATTAATTACCCGAATTTTAAAATCTGGAAAAAAAACTATTGCAAAAAATATTGTTTATCAAGCTTTTGATATTATAAAGAAAAAAACAAATGATGATCCGTTAGCAGTTTTTGAGAGAGCAATTCGCAATGCTAGTCCAGTTGTCGAAGTAAAAGCACGAAGAGTTGGTGGATCTACTTATCAAGTACCAATTGAAGTAAGTGGTTTTAGAGCAACAAATCTTTCGTTACGCTGGATTATTCGATACGCTCATCAACGGGCAGGACGAAGTATGGCAATCAAATTAGCTAATGAAATTATTGACACAGCTAATGATATCGGTAATACTATAAAAAAAAAGGAAGAAACTCATAAAATGGCAGAAGCAAACAAAGCTTTTGCACATTTTAGATATTAATTCCAAATCTTTTCTAAATCTCGCTAAAAGCTTTAACATAAAAACATAATTTTTATTCTTACAAAGGAAGTTTATAATGGCACGTGAAAAATTTGAACGTACGAAACCACATGTTAATATTGGTACTATTGGTCATGTAGATCATGGAAAAACAACGTTAACAGCAGCAATCACGGCAACTTTATCATTAGAAGGAACTGCTTCTATTAAAGATTATGCTGATATTGATGGTGCACCAGAAGAAAGAGCACGTGGTATTACAATTAATACAGCACACGTAGAATATGAAACAGCAACTCGTCACTATGCTCACGTAGATTGTCCTGGTCACGCTGATTATGTGAAAAACATGATTACAGGTGCAGCACAAATGGATGGTGCTATTTTAGTAGTTTCAGCAGCAGATGGTCCAATGCCACAAACACGTGAACATATTCTATTATCAAAACAAGTAGGTGTTCCACATATTGTTGTATTTTTAAACAAAGAAGATCAAGTAGATGATGCTGAATTAATTGAATTAGTAGAATTAGAAGTACGTGAATTACTTTCAGCTTATGATTTCCCAGGTGATGATATTCCAATTTGTCCTGGTTCTGCTTTACAAGCAATCGAAGCTATTTCTTCAAATCCAGAGCTTAGTCGTGGAGATAATCCATGGGTTGATAAAATTTTTGCGTTAATGGATGCTGTTGATGACTATATTCCAACACCAGAACGTGATACAGAAAAGACATTTTTAATGGCTATTGAAGATGTTTTCTCAATTACAGGTCGTGGAACAGTTGCAACTGGTCGTATTGAACGTGGTGTTATTAAAGTAGGTGATAGTGTTGAGATTGTTGGAGTTGCTGATACACAATCAACAACGATTACTGGAATTGAAATGTTCCAAAAAATCTTAGATGAAGGTTTTGCTGGAGATAACGTTGGTATCTTATTACGTGGTGTTACACGTGATGATATTCAACGTGGTATGGTGTTAGCTCAACCAGGTACAATTACACCACACACAAGTTTTGAATCTGAAGTTTATGTTTTAACTAAAGATGAAGGTGGTCGTCACACACCGTTCTTCACAGGTTATAGACCACAATTTTATGTTCGAACAACTGATGTAACAGGTGCTATTATGCAGTTTACAGCAGATGATGGTTCAATCGTTGAGATGGTAATGCCAGGTGATCGTATTAAAATGACAGCTGAATTAATCTACCCTGTAGCAATTGAAGCAGGTATGCGATTTGCAATTCGTGAAGGTGGTCGTACTATTGGTGCAGGAGTAGTTTCTAAAATTGTTAAATAAGTAAAAATTTTTATGGAAGTAAAAACAAATGCAAAAATTCGTGTAAAGTTAGAATCTTTTGACTCAGAACTGTTGGTATCATCATGTCAAAAAATTGTTAACATTTTACAAAGCGCTCCATTAAACTCAATTGGAGTAGTTACATTACCAACTCGAAAACGTATTTATTGTGTATTACGTTCGCCACATGTGGATAAAGATTCAAGAGAACATTTTGAAATTCGTGTTCACAAACGAATTTTAGAAATTCATTATGATTCAGAAGTACCTATTTTTGATTTATTGTCAGAAACAGATTTACCTTCTGGTGTTTGTTACCGAATTTGCTTGTCTTAATTTCTATTATCTGTTTTTATTGAAAAAGAGATCTCTTTTTCAATAAAAACAGATAATAGAAATATATAAATTTTTTAATAGTTTCATTTTAATTAAATAAATTTATCAATTTATTTAATTACAATTATTTCAAAAATATAAAATAAGATTCTATATTTTTCTCTATTTTTAGATTACTGGGAACGGAGGGACTTGAACCCTCACGCCTATCACTAGGCAACGGATTTTAAGTCCGTCGTGTCTACCAATTTCACCACATTCCCTATTTTTTATAAGATATTTATAAATTTAAATATTAGTACTACAAGTATATTACCAATATTTAAATTTCGAGTAAATAGTATAGCTTTATTTTATCAAGGCGGCACCCAGATTCGAACTGGGGATAGAGGATTTGCAATCCACTGCCTTACCACTTGGCCATACCGCCAACTAGACTCTTTTTTGAAATACTATCACATTATAATATATTTGAGAAAATTTTGTTACAAAATTTTCTCAAATATATTATAATACCTAGCAAAGTAAATAGAATTAAAAATCTCCTAATTTAGATAATATTTTTTATGTTTGAAAAATTTACTGAAGGAGCAATTAAAGTAATTATGTTATCACAAGAAGAAGCCCGTAGAATGGGTCATAATTTTGTGGGAACAGAACAACTTTTATTAGGGGTTATAGGTCAAAGACATGGTATTGGGGCACGAGCTTTAAAAAAATTAAAGGTTACTTTAAAGAAAGCCCGTAAAGAAATTGAGTTATATATTGGTCGCGGGACTGGATTTGTTGCATCAGAAATTCCATTTACCCCAAGAGCAAAACGAGTGTTAGAAATGGCTGTTCACGAAGGTAAAGATCTAGGTCAGAATTTTGTTGGAACAGAACATATTCTATTAGCTCTTATTGCAGAATCTGACGGGGTAGCCATGAGAACATTAGATAAATTAAACGTAGACATACCTAAATTAAGAAATTTAATTTTAACTTATATTGAAGAAACACAAGAAGAGATTCTACGTCCTTTAACACAAGCAGAAAAATTCTTATTAGAGCGTGAAAAGAAAGGTAGTCCGACTCCAACATTAGATGAATATGCTGAAAATATTACAAAAGAAGCTATTGATGGTAATTTAGATCCGGTAATTGGTCGTGAAAAAGAAATTGATGATGTTATTGCTGTTTTAGCAAGACGTACAAAAAATAATCCTGTTTTAATTGGTGAACCTGGCGTTGGTAAAACAGCCGTTGCAGAAGGATTAGCTCAATTAATTCTAACTGAAAAAGTTCCTGATTTCTTAGATGGAAGTCTAATCATGGCATTAGATCTTGGCTCAATATTAGCTGGAACAAAATATCGTGGTGAGTTTGAAGAACGTTTGAAACGTATTGTTGAAGAAGCTCAAAATGATTCTGCAGTTATTATTGTTATTGATGAAATTCATACACTAGTTGGTGCGGGGGCAGCAGAAGGTGCTGTTGATGCTGCTAATATTTTAAAACCTGCATTAGCTCGAGGTAAATTTAGATGTATTGGAGCAACAACAAATGATGAATATCGTAAATATATCGAACGTGATCCTGCACTAGAGCGTCGATTCCAACCCGTTCATGTAGAAGAACCAAGTGTAGGGACTACTATTGAGATTTTACGAGGATTAAGATCAAAATTTGAACAACATCATACATTAAGTTATCATGACAAAGCTTTAGAGCAAGCAGCAATTCTTTCTGATAAATACGTTGCTGATCGTTATTTACCAGATAAAGCAATTGATGTTTTAGATGAAGCTGGTGCTCGTGTTCGATTAGAAAATCGACGTTTACCTTTAGGTTTACGTAGTTTAATGCATGAATTACAAGAAACAATCAAAGATAAAGAAGATTGTATTAAAGAACATGACTTTGAAGCAGCAAAACAATTGTTAGACCATGAAATGGAAGTTCGAACTCATATTCGAATTATGAAACAATCTGCTTTAACTAGTGAAGCACGTGGTTTTAATCGTCGTGATGTTGATATGGTTACAGAAACAGATGTCTCTGATGTTATTTCAAATTGGACTGGAATTCCAATCACAAAACTTACGGGTTCTGAGTCAGCACGTTTATTAAAAATGGAAGATACTCTTCATGAACGAATTATTGGACAAAAACATGCCGTTGTTGCTGTTTCAAAAGCTATTCGTCGTGCCAGAGTAGGCTTACGAAATCCGAATAGACCTATTGCTAGTTTTATTTTTGCGGGACCTACTGGAGTCGGTAAAACAGAATTAACTAAAGCTCTATCTGATTACATGTTTAGTAGTGAAGAAAGTATGATTCGCTTAGATATGTCTGAGTATATGGAAAAACACACTGTAGCCAAATTAATTGGATCACCTCCAGGTTATGTTGGTTATAATGAAGGTGGTCAATTAACGGAAGCTGTTCGCTCAAAACCATATTCGGTTGTATTATTAGATGAAGTTGAAAAAGCGCACCCAGATGTTTTTAATTTATTATTACAAATTTTAGATGATGGGCGTTTGACAGATTCAAAAGGACGTGTTATTGATTTTACAAACACGTTAATTATTATGACCACAAATTTAGGTGCTAAAATTATCGAACGTGAAAGTGGAATTAAATCAAAATCGGAAGTAGATAAAGGTTTTAAAATTACACCAGATGCAGTAGTGGGTTGGGAACCACTTCCAGAACCAATTAAAGATGCCGAATTATTTGAACGTGTGACAAAATTAGTAAATGATGAATTAAAGAATTTCTTCCGTCCAGAATTCTTAAATCGTATTGATGATATTATCGTTTTCAATCATTTAACACGAATTGATATTTGGGAAATTTGTGAGCTAATGATTAAAAGCGTTCAAAAGCGTTTAAAAGAAAAAAATATTCATTTAATTGTTGATTTATCAGTTCAAGCATTCTTAACAGATGAAGGTTATGATCCTATTTACGGTGCACGTCCATTACGTCGTGCTATTATGAAATATTTAGAAGATACACTGGCTGAACAGTGTTTATCAAAAACATTATACCCGAATACTAAAATTTACGTAAATCGTAAAAAAGTGGAAGGAACTTTAATGACTTATACAAATGAATTGGAAGTTAAAGTTGATTTTAGTGATGTTGATCCAAATCTTTTAGAAGAATCACAAGATAATATTTTAACAGAATCTGTAAATTCTGAAGAACCATTAGTGGATGTTTCAAACCAAGATAGTAAAGTAGATAGTGATTCATCAAACCTATCATCATCTTATGATGATGACGAATCAAAACCAGTTAGTGTAGGAAAAGCAACTCGATTCTTTAAGAAAAAAGATTAATCTAATTCTATTACATTTTTATGAATTAGATCAAAACTAGAAAGACAGGAAGGTATCTTTAAGATCCTTCAGGTCTTCTAGCATTGAAGACCATTTTTATTATTTTATTTAAATTCTCAACTTAAACACTTACAAATTAACCTTTAAAAAATATAAAGAAAAAATATAGTAGACATACTAGTACTAGGCTTATAATTGGATCAATTGGAGCTACAGTTTGTAGGTGCTATTGAGGCTGCAAAGGATGTAATTGCTTTTGAAGGTAGTAAACAGACTTTAGATGGAGCTTTTAAGATTGTAAGAAGTAAACTTGCTCTATCTATTGCCGCGGGTATTACTTGTATTGCATACATTTAAATATCAGATGCATTTTATTGAATAACTCAGCTAAACAGAAACATCTATACCTATCACCTATTGGCTGGAAATAATAAATATACTTTTACAGGTAAATTTGTAATGAATTCAAACATTCGACTAGTCTGTTTCTAATTTTGAACTTAAATTAAAAAAAATTTTTTTTATTAGTTTTTCTAGACCTAAAAAAGGTCTAGAAAAATAAGGTTTAGATTTATGTCAATTAAGAATTAACCGTTAACAGCTGGAGC